GTCCGAACCGACTGATGTTGAAAAATCAGCGGACGAGTTGTGGTTAGAGGTGAAATGCCAATCGAATTCGGAGCTAGCTGGTTCTCCCCGAAATGCGTTTTGGCGCAGCGATTAATACTTAAACTTAGGGGTAAAGCACTGTTTCGATGCGGGCAGTGAAAGCTGTACCAAATCAAGGCAAACTCTGAATACTAAGTGTGTAGTTGATCAGTGAGACAATGAGGGATAAGCTTCATTGTCAAAAGGGAAACAGCCCAGACCACCATCTAAGGCCCCTAAATAATTACTAAGTGATAAAGGAAGTAAGAATGCCTATACAACCAGGAGGTTTGCTTAGAAGCAGCAATTCTTTAAAGAGTGCGTAATAGCTCACTGGTCTAGTGATCTTGCGCCGAAAATAAACGGGACTAAGTAATTTGCCGAAGATGTGGGATGTTTTACATCGGTAGGGGAGCGTTCTGCTGTAGGTTGAAGCATTAACGAAAGTGAATGTGGACGAAACAGAAGTGAGAATGTCGGCTTGAGTAGCGAAAACATTGGTGGGAATCCAATGCCCCGAAAACCTAAGGTTTCCTTCGGAAGGTTCGTCCGCGAAGGGTAAGTCAGGGCCTAAGGCAAGGTTGAAAAACGTAGTCGATGGATAACAGGTTAATATTCCTGTACTGTTTACTATTGATATTAAGAGACGAAGAAGGCTAAATCAGCCGGATGTTGGTTACCGGTTTAAACTTTTAAGGTATTGATAAATGGAGAAAACATTTTGAGCTAAAAAGTGAATACAAAATACTACGGTATTAAAGTGATTGATGTCATACTTCCAAGAAAATCTTATCATATCTTAAGTAGTAAATACCTGTACCTGAAACCGACACAGGTAGGTAAGTAGAGTATACTAAGGGGCGCGAGATAACTCTCTCTAAGGAACTCGGCAAAATAGCCCCGTAACTTTGGAAGAAGGGGTACCCTTGTAGGGTTGCAATAAATAGGCCCAAGCGACTGTTTATCAAAAACACAGGTCTCCGCGAAGTCGTAAGACAATGTATGGGGGCTGACGCCTGCCCAGTGCCGGAAGGTTAAAGAAATTGGTTAGTGAGTTCATGAAGCTAGTGACTGAAGCCCCGGTGAACGGCGGCCGTAACTATAACGGTCCTAAGGTAGCGAAATTCCTTGTCGGGTAAGTTCCGACCCGCACGAAAGGCGTAACGATTTGGGCACTGTCTCAGAGAGAGACTCGGCGAAATAGAATTGTCTGTGAAGATGCGGACTACCTACACCAGGACAGAAAGACCCTATGAAGCTTTACTGTAGCTTGAAATTGAGTTTGAGTTTATTTTGCGCAGTATAGGTGGGAGGCTAAGATGTTATACTCGAGGGTATAAAAGAGCCATCAATGAGATACCACTCTAATTAAACTAAAACTCTAATTTTGATGCCGTTAACCGGCCAAAAAACATTTTCAAGTAGGCAGTTTGACTGGGGCGGTCGCCTCCTAAAGAGTAACGGAGGCGTGCAAAGGTTTCTTCAGGCTGGTTGGAAATCAGTCGTAGAGTGTAAAGGCATAAAGAAGCTTGACTGCGAGACTTACAAGTCAAGCAGAGACGAAAGTCGGCCTTAGTGATCCGACAGTACTGAGTGGAAAGGCTGTCGCTCAACGGATAAAAGTTACTCTAGGGATAACAGGCTAATCTCCCCCAAGAGTTCACATCGACGGGGAGGTTTGGCACCTCGATGTCGGCTCATCGCATCCTGGGGCGGTAGTACGTCCCAAGGGTTGGGCTGTTCGCCCATGAAAGCGGTACGCGAGCTGGGTTCAGAACGTCGTGAGACAGTTCGGTCCATATCCGGTGTAGGCGTTAGAGTATTGAAAGGATTTCTCTTTAGTACGAGAGGACCGAGAGAAACATACCGCTGGTGTACCAGTTATTGTGCCAACAGTAAACGCTGGGTAGCTAAGTATGGATTGGATAACCGCTGAAAGCATCTAAGTGGGAAGCCTACCTTAAGATTAATACTCTTATTTAAGATCACGGTAAGATAAACCGTTTGATAGGCGCTAAGTGTAAGTATAGTAATATATTAAGCTGAGACGTACTAACAGATCAAAAACTTGATATATTTATGTCTTGATATTTATAGCACAGTGGATCCACTCCAACCCATTCCGAACTTGGTAGTTAAACTCTGTAGCGACGATGATACTTAAAGGGAAACCTTTTGGGAAACTAGTTCAATATCAAGGCCTCTGTTTTTTTATGTTTATAACTTTTCTAGTTAAGCTAATTTTACTTTTCCTGAGTGTCCCCATTCTCTTATTTTAGTTATTTTAATTTCATTTGTAACAGCTAAGGGAATTATATTATTAATAGATGTTATTATATCTTTTGTGGAAAATTCTCTCTTATCATAGAATGCTTTATACATTGCTTCTATTATTGATTGTTCTATTTCTGCTCCAGAAAATTGTTTGCTTATTTTGCTTAAATAATATATGTTGTATTTGTACCATGTTAGTGGCCTAATCTTTTTTAAATGTATCTTGAAAATATCCAATCTTTCTTTAAAGGTTGGTAAATCTACAAAAAAAATTTCATCAAACCTTCCTTTTCTTAGCATTTCTATTGGTAGTTCATTTATATTATTGGCTGTTGCAACAATAAATACTAGTTCGTTTTTCTCAGATAACCAAGTTAAGAAAATATTAGCTACTCTGCTTGTTGTTCCACTATCATTTTGATTCTGGTGTTGGGTAAAAATTTTATCAATTTCATCTATCCATAAAACACATGGAGCTATCTTTTTACATACTTGTATCATCTCTTGCATTTTATTTTCTGATTCTCCAAGTATACCGGCAAATATTTTACTTATATTTAGTTTTAATAATGGTAAGTTCCATTCTATCGATATTGCTTTTGCACTTAAAGATTTTCCAGTACCTTGAATTCCTACTAATAAAACTCCTTTAGGTGTTTTTATTCCATAGCTTATGGCTTGTTTTGTAAAAATTGAGTTTCTAACTTTCAGCCATTTCTTAAAATTATTTAATCCACCTATATCTTTTAGTTTTTGATTTGTATAAAAAAATTCTAATATTTCTGTTTGCTTAATTAATTGTTCCTTTTCTTTTAAAATTTGTTCTAATATTTCTGATTGTAAAGAGTTATTGATCAATATTTTAGAAATGGATTTTCGTATCTGGTTTATAGAAAATCCTTGATAATTTTTAGATAAATTGTTATTTAAAAAATATTTGTTAATGTTTAAAATTTGTAAAAATCTTTTTATTTCTATATAAATTTCTTTTTTGTTTGGTAAAGGTAGTGTTATATAAGTAACGTATCCTTGTATTATTTTAGGAATTTTACTTTCTATTCCACTGATTATTATATACTTATCATATTTTTTTAGCCAATTATGTAGATTCTTTAGTTTTCTGCTTACACTTAAATCATTAATAAATAAATAAAAATCTTTTAAGAAAAATAATTTGATATTTGTTCCTTGATATTTTTCAATAATTTCTAAGGCTTCTAATGGATTTTTTTTTCCATGCTTTAGATAGTTGGGGTTATTTGTATAACCATCAATAAAATTCCAGCTGCATATATTTTGTTTAAATAATTTTTTACTAATATAATTCAAAATATATTCTAATCTTTCTTCTTCTTCTGTTGAAATGTATATTACAAAATTACTTGATGATAATAATATACTAATTTCTTTTTCAAAATTCATAAAAAATGATAAAGTAAATTCTATTATTTTATTTTATGATAAACTAATTTGTCTACGTTTTTTACTTCTTTTACTTTTAAGAATTTTCTTACCACTTTTTTTTTGCATTTTTGATAAAAAACCAGACTTTCTGGTTTTTTTTAGTTTAGTTACTGTCTTCATAAATATTAAGTTTCAAGTTTGAGTAGTATTTATATATAGTATAAAAAAATAATTAATTCGCTTATAATTTTAATTTAATTATATAATGGTTTATTATTTTTTTGTTTGTTTTAATTATCTTATATTAGAAAAATAATAAATATAGAATTACTTTTCTTGTTTCTAGCTTGTGTGTATAAAAAATTGTTTTATTGGGATATAGAAAAATCTTATTATTAAATAATAGTTATTCTGTTTCTAAACAATACTTAAATTATATTTAGTATAAATCGGGATAGCAGGATTTGAACCTGCGACATCCTGCTCCCAAAGCAGGTGCGCTACCAAACTGTGCTATATCCCGTTTTTTATAATGACATTATTATACATAATGATATTTGATCTGTCTAGCAAAAAGTATAGCTATTTACTATTTAAAATTAATTTAAGCAGGATACCAAAACATTCCTTTAACTCCGTCTGGATCTATTAAAAATCCTAAGTGACGATAAAATTTGATAACTTGTGGATCAGCAAATAAAGTAATAGTACTAATATCATATTGTCTTAATTGTTTAATTGTTTGCTTCATTAATATTTTACCTAATCCTTTACCTTGAAAATTTGGATGAATAACTACATCCCAAATTGTTGCATTAAACGAGTTATCAGATGTTGCTCTTGCAAAACCAATTAATTTTTTTTTATTGTTAATGTAGTAAAAAATTGATATTGTTAAAAAACTATTGTTAAGTGCTATTCTTACCTTTTTTAAAGGTCTTTTTACCCATCCTACTGCATCACAAAGTTTTTCTAACTCATATACATTAATTTCATTGTTAATGCTTAAATATATATTTAAAGTTTTATTATTATTATTTAAGTTTTTAATAAGTAAAACCTTTTTAGTGCTGAGTTTTTTACTATTTTTTTTATTATTATTATTTGAATTAAAGAAAAGATTCCAGAATTCCATATTTTTACTGATTTTCTTATTTTATAAGATTTATAACTCAATTAGATTTTCAAAAAATGTTACTTTATTAACATAAAACTTTTTATATGTATTATTATTTAATATTATAACCTATTTTTTGTGTCAGATATTCTGTAATTTTCTGTTGTGATTTTTATTTATTTTAGACTAAGGATAAAGTGGTGAAAAAATTTATTTTTATATTATTAACTTTTTTGTTGTTCTTTTCAGTTTCAAGTTTTTCAAGTGCAGATGTATCTGGTCTAACTCCTTGTAAAGATTCTTTATCTTTTAATAAAAGATTAAAAAATTCTGTTAAAAAATTAGAGGTTCGTTTGTCTAAATATCAAGCTTCTACTCCTCCAGCTTTGGCTATCGAAAAACAAATTAGTAAAACAAAAGCTAGATTTGATAAGTATGGTAAATCTGGTGTTTTATGTGGATCTGATGGTTTGCCTCACTTAATTACTGATGGTAGATGGAATCACGCTGGTGAATTTATGTTACCAGGTTTGCTATTTATTTATATAACAGGTTGGATTGGATGGGTTGGTCGAGGCTACTTACAAGGAATTTCTTCTTCTAGTAAGCCAAATGAAAAAGAAATAATTATTGATGTTCCTTTAGCCATTAAATTTTCATTATCAGGTTTTATATGGCCTTTAGCTGCTTTACAAGAATTTAACAGCGGACAATTATTTGCCTCTAGTAATGATATCACTGTATCTCCTCGTTAGTTTTTACTATTTAAACGATAATTAAGGGTTTAAACATGAAGAATAATTTTATGAAATATTTATCTATTGTTCCCGTTGTTGGTACTCTGTTTATGATTTTTACAGCAGGTTTTATTATAGAAATAAACCGCTTTTTCCCAGATATTTTATTTTTCTCTTTTTAGTTTTTATTGTTTTCAAAACTTTATATAATAAGTATCTATTTTTAGAATATATAATTTATTTTTGCTAATATAAATTATATAAATTTGATATCAAATAGTGCGCTTAAACAATATAATAATAATTATGAGTGTAGTTACTAAAATTATTGCTAATGCAGATGATGAATTAAGATATCCTAGTGTTGGTGAGTTAGAAAGTTTACAAAGTTATTTTAAAACAAGCGAAAAACGTATAAAAGTTAGTTCTATACTAAGAGATAAAGAGCAAAATATTATTCAATTGGCTAGTAAAGCAATTTTTAAGCTTCATCCAGAGTATATTGCTCCTGGAGGTAATGCAGAAGGTGCTCGTAAAAGATCTTTATGTTTGCGTGATTATGGATGGTATTTGAGAATAGTTACTTATAGTATTTTGGCTGGTGATAAAGATTCTATAGAAAATATTGGATTAATTGGTGTAAAAGAAATGTACAATTCTTTGGGAGTACCTATTTTAGGTATGATAGATTCTATAGAATGTCTTAAAAATGCTACACTTGATTTTTTGAATGAAGATGAAGGTTTGCTTGTTTTACCTTATTTTGATTTTGTTATACTGGGAATGTCATTTTAAATAATGTTTTTATATGGTTGATTGATAACAAATCTAATGCTATAATTTTAATAGGCTCGAAATTATTCATAAATAATCACTAAATTTTGTCAGGACTGAAAAGTAGCAGCAATTCAGTTGTATTATTTAGGTATTTTTCGAGTTTTTTTATTTATTCTTTACATTAATGAATGTAAATTAAATTAATTAGTCAGTTTTTATTTAAACATTTAATTTTTTAATTCAAGTTTACTTTAAAAGTGATATGAAATCATTTATGACTCAAGGAGCAAAAATTCTTTCTACAGGCTCTGCTGTTCCTGATTATAGTTTAAGTAATAATCAAATCAGTGAAATTGTTCAAACATCAGATGAGTGGATAGTTACTCGTACAGGCATTAAAGAAAGGAGATTATTGACTGGCGTAAATCAATCTATTGTTGACCTTGCTGTTTTAGCATCTATAAAAGCCTTAGATAAAATTTCAATGAATCCTTCAGAAATAGATTTAATAATTTTAGCAACATCTACACCTAATGATTTGTTTGGAAGTGCTAGTCAAGTGCAGTCTAAAATAGGAGCTATTAATGCTGTTGCTTTTGATTTAACTGCAGCATGTTCAGGTTTTGTTTTAGGTATTGTAACAGCATCTCAATTTTTACAGAATGGTAGTTATCGAAATATTTTGGTTATTGGTGCTGACACTTTATCTAAATGGATAGATTGGTCTGATCGTAGTACATGTATTTTATTTGGTGATGCTGCAGGTGCAACGATAATTCAAGCTTGTTCTAAAGAAAACAACTCAATTCTTAATTTTCAATTGAATACAGATGGACATTATGCAAATTATTTATCTATTTTGTATGATCATAAAAATGCCTTTAATCCTTTTCTAAATTTATACCAAGGTGCGTTTAGATATCTCTCAATGAATGGAAAAGAAGTTTATAAATTTGCTGTATCTCAAGTACCCCTAAGTATTTTAAAATGCATTAACTCTTTAAATATTTCAATTCATGATATTGATTGGCTTTTACTACATCAAGCAAATGAAAGAATTTTAACAGCTGTTGCAGAAAAGTTATCTATCAATACTAGTAAAATTATTTCAAATTTGAGCAAATATGGCAATACATCTGCAGCTTCTATACCCTTAGCTTTAGACGAAGCATTGCAAACAAAAAAAATATCTAACAATGATATTATTGTTGTTTCAGGCTTTGGAGCAGGTTTAACGTGGGGAACAGTAATTATTAAGTGGAATGAATTTTAAGTAAAAAATACTATAAATATAATATATATTAGAATATAATATTAGTTATGATAATTTAATTTTTTTTAGTAACAATTAAATTTAATGAGATATAATTGTATATTTTTTTATTAAAGGATTTTTTGTAATGACTTCATCTTTATCTAGTTTTTTTAATAGTTTAGTGTTAGGTGCAATAATCGTTGTTATACCTATTAGTTTAGCATTATTATTTGTCAGTCAAAAAGATAAAACATTGCGAAATTAGTTTGTCATAATTAACTCCATCTTATATAAAATTTTTAATAAGATAACAAATAATTAATAATAATTTTGTTATCAAAATATTAATTTTATGTAAAAATTAAATAATAAGCTTATTTATAATCATATGTCTTTGTTAGAATGGTTAGCTCAAAAAAAAAATATTTCATTAAATAATAATATTAATCAAATTAGTTTTAATTTACCAACTAATTTGTGGATTAAATGTATTGAATGTAATTTTTTAATGTATTATAAAATTTTGGAAGCTAATTTTAAAGTTTGTCCTAAATGTTCATATCATTTTCCCACCTCTAGTCAAGAAAGAATTCAGTATATTTTTGATTTAAATAGCTGGCAATGTCTTGATAATAATTTATCTTCTATAGATCCTCTAGGATTTGTTGATCGAAAGTTATATAGTAATAGGTTACTAAATATGAAGATAAAAACAGGTTTATCAGATGCTGTACAAACTGGTATAGCCTCTATTTATGATGTGCCAGTGGCTTGTGGTATTATGGATTTTAGGTTTATGGGAGGTAGTATGGGTTCAGTTGTTGGTGAAAAGCTTACAAGATTAATAGAAAAAGCTACTTATTTTCGTTTACCTTTAATTATTTTATGTGCTTCAGGTGGTGCTAGAATGCAAGAAGGTATGTTAAGTTTAATGCAAATGGCTAAAATTTCTTCTGCTCTTTATAAACATAGCCAAGCTTGTTTACCCTACTTTACTATTTTAACTTCTCCTACTACAGGTGGTGTTACAGCTAGTTTTGCTATGCTTGGAGATATAATTATTGCTGAGCCTAAAGCATTAATTGCTTTTGCTGGTAGACGTGTTATTGAGCAAACAATTAAAGAAGATCTTCCAGATAACTTTCAAACATCTGAGTACTTATTTAAACATGGTTTTATTGATTTAATTGTTTGTAGAACACAATTACGTACCCAGTTACATAAATTATTATCTTTTTATATTAATTCTTATGGTTAAATTTAAAGTTAATTTGTTTGATTTATAATATTAGCAATTAACAATTTATATATATTGTAATATATATATATATATTAATTTGAATAAAGTTGCTTATCTTAAAAGTATTACTAAAATAATTAAATATTAATCATGATTAAAAGAAATATTGTTGTATTACTGTTTATTGGTTTGTTTTTATTTATAAGTTTATTTTCACTACCAACGTATGCTATTGAATTAGATGAATCAACGAGAACAGTTTCTTTTGATAGCTCAGGTAAAACTATTATTTTGACTCCAGAACAGGTTAAAAGAGGAAAACGTTTGTTTAATAATTCTTGTGCTCAGTGTCATAATGGTGGTATAACCAAAACAAATCCTAATATAGACTTAGAACTAAAGTCTTTAAGTTTAGCTACACCTGCGCGAGATAACATAGTAAATTTAATTGATTATATTAAATATCCAACAAGTTATGATGGTGCAACTTCTATAGCAGAATTACATCCCAGTATTAAAAGTGCTGAAATTTTTCCTAAAATGAGAAATTTGACTGATGAAGATTTGTTATCAATGTCTGGTTATGTTTTAGTACAGCCCAAAATTGTTGCTGAGAAATGGGGAGGAGGCAAAATTTATTATTAATCGTATTTTTTATTTATTAAGATGTATTAAACATTATATAATTAAATTAGAGAACAGTTTAGTTTAATATATATATCTATATAGCTATTGAGTTTATAAAAACAATTATATATTATAGGATCTTTATAGTGAAATTTTTATTAAATTTATTTCTTACTTTTTTTGTTATATTATTTGTTAGTTTTCAATTTGTACTTGCTCAAGATTTTGAAATAAATTTGGATGCAGGAGAACAAATTTTTACACAAAATTGTGCTGCTTGTCATTCTGGTGGTAATAATGTAATTAATCCAGAAAAGACCCTAAAAATAGAAGCTTTAAAATTATATAATATGAATAGTATACAAGCAATTACAAATCAAGTTACTAATGGTAATAAAGCAGGCATGCCTGCTTTTGGTGGACGTTTATCTGATGAAGATATTCAAAATGTTGCTAATTTTGTGTTGAATCAGGCAAATGTTGGTTGGTAGTAATTAATTTTTATAAAATAATACAAATTTTAAATAAAATTTGTATTATTTTGTTTTTTATTTTTTTATATCTTTTATAAAATATTAATGTTAAATAGTTTTTGTTTATCTTCTTTATATTTACAAGATGGAACTTGTTATAAAGGATGGTCTTTTTTTGATTTCAATATGTCTTTTGGAGAAATTGTTTTTAATACTGGTATTACTGGTTACCAAGAAATTATGACAGACCCTAGTTATACTGGTCAAATAGTAGTATTTACATATCCTGAAATAGGTAATACTGGATTAAACTATGAAGATAATGAATCTAATTTTATTCATATAAAAGGTTTAATTGCAAAAAATATTTCTTTTTTTTCTAGCAGTTGGCGCTCTGATATTTCTTTAAAAGAATATATTAAAATTAATAATATACCTCATATTTTTGGCATTGATACTAGAGCTTTAACAAAATATTTAAGATTAATGGGAGTTATGAATGGAGTGATTTTTAGCAACAGTATAAATAATCAGTTTAATTATAATTTTCTTTCAGTAAATAAAAAAACTTTGGATCATTTAGATGTAGTAAGTAAAGTTACTACGAAAAAAATATATCATATTAATAATAATTCAATAAATACTTCTTTAAATACTCATTTAGCTTTAAAAACAAATTATAAGTTAGGTAGTAATTTTACTATTTTAGTAATAGATTTTGGTATAAAGTTTAATATTCTTAGAAGATTATTATTATTAGGTTGTAAAATTGTTGTTGTTCCTGCAACTTGTAATTATGAAAATATTTTACTTTATAAACCAGATGGTTTGCTATTATCTAATGGTCCTGGTAATCCTGCACTAGTTGCATATTCGATGAATACAGTTAGAAAGTTAGTTTATAGTTCTAATATTCCTATTTTTGGTATTTGTATGGGGCATCAAATTTTAAATTTAGCTCTGGGAGTACAAACCTTTAAATTAAAGTTTGGACACAGAGGTTTGAATCATCCTTCAGGTTTAAATAATTATTCAGAAATTACTAGTCAAAATCATGGTTTTGCTCTTGACAGCAATTCATTATTTGAAAGTAATTTATCTAAAATTTTAACAATTAATCATTTTAATTTAAATGATTTTACTGTTGCGAGTGTACTACATAAAAATAAACCTGTTTTTTCTGTACAGTATCATCCTGAAGCAAGTCCAGGTCCTCATGATGCTGATTATTTATTTAAAGCATTTATACAATTAATTCATTTTGTTAAATCCAAACACTAAATTTCCTGTTTATTTATAACTTTAATTAAATGTTAATGTTCTACCATTGAATATGTTTAAATAAAAATGATAAAGCTTGTGTTCCTCTCAATTGATTAAATAATGGTAAATGCCCTTCAGGTGCTTCTATAGTCCAAATAAATTCTTGAGGATATCTGTTCATCTTCCCTTTATTTGTCCATCCTATTGTTGCCCAGAACTTGTTCCATTTATAATTATTGTTTATCCAAAGTTTTTTTTGTACAGAAAAACCAAATTTGCCTTTAGAATAAATTTTCCACATTAAATCTAAAGTAAATAAATCATCTTTAGGTAAAAACTGTATATCTGTAAAATAAAGCCACTCTCGTTTACTATTAGTTGTTATTTTTATTAATTCACATAAGTAATCTTGTGTTATTTTATCAGCTTCTTGGAATTTTTTTTTTAATAACAAATTCTGTAAAGGCTGATAATTAATTTTTAGAGAAGATTTGAAACTAACAATTCCATTTGGAAAAAAACTCTTTAATTTTTTTCTAATTTTTTCTGTTTTAATTTCTATTAGCTTACTAAAAATAAACCCATCTATTATATTAATTTCTTTTTTTTCTATAATTTGTCTTTTTATTATTAAGTCTAATAATATTTCTTGTTCCCTTTGTCCTGTATTTAATATTTTATTGATTAACTTTTCGGTATCTTTTGATACTATTGTATAATTTTTTTCAAATATTAAATTTATTGTTTCCATATAAATAATTTTTTCTAGTATTTTAAATTTTAATAATTATAAATTGATATTTTGAAATTTTCACAAAGATTTATTTTTTAAATAAAATACAATTATTCTTATAACTAAAATAGTTATATTATTAAATAAACTAATTGAAAGATATATTAAATATTGACCTATTTGTATTATTAGTTTTTCTATTTTGGGAATAACTATATCTTTTATTTCTAACCACAGCAAAAAAAATATTTTAATTCTTTGTAACTTTTTTATTTCTCTTATTCTAGTAATGTATATATATTTTATAATTATACCTCTAGAACTTATTAAGTAAACTTTATTTCGTTCATTATATATACATTTAGGTTCATTTAAATAATAATCTATTAAACTTTGCCATTTTAAATTATTAAAAAATAAAATGATTGACCTACTAGATGTATATGATTTATTGCATATTTGTTTACTATTTAATAAAATATCTATTCCTGATGATATTTCTATTTTTTTTAATAAACTTTGTATAACAATATTACTTACTTGAACAATAAAATTTTCAAAGAGTATTTGTACATGTTTATATGGTGTATAATTTTGGTCGAAAGTAAATAAATTTTTATTTGTATAAGATGATCCGAGAATTAAATATATTAGTAAGTTTTCTATTAATATATTACTTTTTATATTAACTAATAAATTTTTATAATTATATTCTGTATTTGTTGTATTTGCAAAATTACTACATATTTTTTCTATAAAAATATATAAAATTTGATAGTTTAGGTTTTTTAAATTTATTTTATTTAAATTTAACTCTATAATATCTAAAACTAATTTTTTTAATTCTTTTAAAATAATGTTAAATAGTTTATTTTTATAAACATTATTTAAAATATCAGTATATAAATAGTAATTAGTTTTATTTGATAAGTTATAGATTAGTTTATTTTCTGTTTCTAAAAACAAATCTACTATAATATTATTTAGTTTAACACTTTGTTTGTTGGGCCAGTAATTAATCATTATTGAGTTTAAATTTTTTATTTCATGAGATTTTTCTATAAAAACTTATTTAATGATTACTATTTATGTATTAAAATACATTTTATAAATAATCATAAAGTTAAATTATTTACTAAAATATTTTTTATATAATGCATAATTACCATTTTGTTGTAGCTAGTAAAAGTTTTTTACTTGTTCAAGAACCTATAGAAGAAATTTTACGAGAAAGAACTTATTACTATAAAGATAATAATAAAGAAATAGATTTTTGGTTTATAACTAATCCTAGTTTCATTGATGTTTTAGAGCTTAAAAATGAATTTTTAAGTATTCCTGATTCATTGGCTGCTATTGTATCTTTAGATCAGCAATTTATTAAATGGTTAAAACTACGCATTAGTTTTGTTCATATAGGTAGTTTTAAATCAAAATCTCTTTTTATTTTAAATGAATAATAAAATTTATTTAATCTGAAAAAACTTTATTTTGAGTAGGAATTACAAAAAGTGTTAAAATTTCTTTGCTAAATGTTTCAGCTGCTTTTGATTTATATTTATTAGGATGTATAATAATTGATAACATTCTTTTTATTGTTACATTTTTTATTTTTGCCCAGTGTATTATACCCAGCTCTAGCTCTTTTGCTATCGCTGATACAGAAACAAAAGCGGCTCCTAATCCTGACTGTACAGCATTTTTTATAGCTTCTATTGAATTTAATTCCATTTCAATTTTAAATCTACTACTGTCTATATCATGTTGATATAAAATTTTATCGATAACTTTTCTAATCGTAGATTGAGTATCTAATGCTATAAAACGTAATCTATATAAATCTTCTTTTTGAATATTTGTTACTTTTGAAAATATATGTGATGTTGGTATTATCAATGCTAATTCATCCTCTGCATAAGAAGTAATTTGCAGTATATTTTTTAATTCACTTGGTACTTCACCTCCAATTACTGCTAAATCAATTTGTCCATTTGCTACACTCCATGATATTAAGCGTGTTGAGTGTACTTGTAATTGAACGTTTACTTGTGGATATCTTTGTCTAAATAGACCTATTAGTCTTGGCATTAAATAAGTTCCTGTAGTTTGACTTGCGCCTATGATTAGACATCCTCCTTGAAGATTTTGTATATCTTCTAATGCTCTACATGTTTCTTCACATAGACCGAGTATTCTACCTCCATATCTTAGTAGTAAATTTCCAGCTTCTGTTAAGGTTGCTTTTTTACTACTTCTTTCAAATAGTGGTATATTTAGTTGTTTTTCTAGATTTTGAATTTGTAAGCTTATTGCTGGTTGTGATACATATAGGCTATCAGCTGCTTTTTTAAAGCTTCCCTCTTTTATAATAGCTTTTAAAATTCTTAATTGGTCTAATGTAAAAGGTAAATCTCTCATGTTTTTTTAGAATGAAACTTAGTTTATAATAATATTTAAATCTATAAGTTAAATTTTACTTCTTTTTATATATTATGATTACAATATAATTAAAAATGTTCAATTTGTTGATTGAAATTTTTCTAGTTAAAAATTTAAGGAAATTTTTATTATGGATATCAGGTTATTGATTGTTTTTATTCCTGTTATAGCAGCTGGTTCTTGGGCAATATATAATATTGGCAGAATTGCTTTGCAGCAGTTTCGTAGTATGTAGTATAATTAAATTATAAATTACTTTTAAAGTAGAAAATTTGAAAATTAATTTAATTTTTCTACTTTTTATTTTATCTAGTTTTTTAATTAAATACAATTTAATTATTTATGGCTGTTCCTAAAAAGCGTATTTCTAAATCAAAGTCTGGTAAACAATCTTGGAAAGCCAAGGCTTATTTCGTTGGTGAAAGATCTTTTTCGTTAGCTAAGTCATTATTGAGTGGTAAGTCTACAAGTTTTGCATATTATAAATCTACTCAAAATGATAATTAAACTAATCTATTCTTATGTTATTTGTTGTGAATTTTATTGAATTTTATTGTCTTAAAATAAATTTTTTAAATATTTAGAAATGGTACTTCGCTATATTGATAACTGTATTTTTTTTATTAAGCGGTCTAATACTAGTTTTGTTATAAGGTTATTAGCATTTAAAGACATTTGGCTATTTAATTGTATTGAAGGTTGTCAGTCTAATGTGTTAAGTAAAAATTTTAAAATCAATAACTTATCTAAAATTATTTTAACAGATTTAAATATTAATAATATTTCAGGTTTGTTAGGATTATTGTCAAGTTTAAATTTAATTGGTCGAGTTAAATCATTACATATTTATGGACCAAGAGAGTTAAAGTATTATCTTGATTTAGGTAAAAAATATTCTCATACTAATTTTAGTTACACATTGTATTTACATGTTTTAACTACTGGTTTAATTATTAATTATTATAGTTATCGTGTATATTCTTTTTTTTTTAATAAGCAGTATGCATTTATTCTTAATCAGTCGGAACAAAAGGGAACTTTTTTTTTACGAAAAGCTAAAAGTAATTATTTAATTCCTGGCCCTTTATACGGTAAACTTAAAAAAGGTTCTATTTTTTTATTGCCAGATGGTTTTATACTAAATGGTGAAGAATTAACTTCTTCTAACATTTGTGGCAAAGAATTATGCTTTTTTATCTCTTATTACTATAATAGAAATTTATTTGAAAATAGTGTTTTAGCTCGAATTATATTACTGGCTTAAATCTTTTATTTTATATTACTATATAAACAAATATATTAAAATAAATAAATTTATAAACTAAAACTTATTATGTATGCTATTATTGATATAGGTGGTCATCAAATATGGATTGAGCCAGGTAAATTTTATGATGTTAATTATATTTATGCTAATCCTGGAGATGTTGTCAATTTACATAGAGTTCTATTTTTGAGTAAGTCTAATGCTTTTCATGTTGGTATACCTTGTTTAAATAATGTAGTTGTTAAAGCCAAGATTTTGAAACATTTTAGAGGTAAAAAATTAACCGTTTTTAAAATAAAGCCTAAAAAAAATAGTCGTTTAAAAAAAGGTCATCGCCAAAAATTAACTAGGTTGTTAGTTCAAGATATTATTAAATGATTTATAAAATGAATAATAACGTGTATTTTTTATATTGACAAGGAATTTTTCATGGCTCATAAAAAAGGAAGTGGTAGTACTAAAAATGGTAGAGATTCCAATTCTAAAAGATTAGGTATAAAAAAGTATGAAAATGAACTAGTTATTCCTGGTAATATAATCATTCGTCAAAGAGGTAACAAATTTAAATTAGGAAATTATGTTGGTCAAGGAAAAGATTATACAATTTTTGCTCTTATTACTGGAAAAGTAAAGTTTGAAAAAATTAATAATACAAAACGTAAAGTTAGTGTTTATCCCATTTCATTCTAATCATTACTTTTAAGTAAAATATCGATTCTAGAAAAGTATTAAATTAATTAAAGATAAATTTATTTATATAGATTTAGATTATTTTGTTAATGGTAAAAAAAATTATAATTTCTCATTTTAATAATGTTGCAGCTATTTTATATAATAATAGAATTGAAGAAATTATTATTATAAATAACACCTATCAAGTTAATAATATATACATTGGCGTAGTACAAAAAATTTTTTCTAGTATAAATGCTGCGTTTGTAAAACTAAGTAAATATGGTAAAAGTGGTTTTATACATATTAGTGATATTAAGTCATTAAAAAGAGGTAAAAATACGGGTCGTATTACTGATATATTATCTATAAATCAGTTGATATTGGTTCAAGTCACTAAAGAACCTACGATTAATAAAGGTCCTCGTATTACAGCTAATATTCATTTATATGGAAAGTATATTGTACTTATGCCTTTTTGTAATATTATTTTAATTTCTCATAAAATTTATGATAATAATCAGCGCTTACATCTTTATTCTTTGGCTGTTTTAATAAAACCTCAGTCAATGGGTTTGTTAATCAAGTCTTCAGCTAAAGGAGTTTCTTCATCAATTATATTAAAAGATTTAGATTTACTATTAGAACAATGGTATTTTGTTCAAAAAGTAGCTATTATAAATTCTGGACCTACTTTAATTTATAAAGATGAAGATTTAATCAAAAAAATAATAAGAGATTTTTATGAAAATAGTGTAAAGAAAATCATTGTTGATTCTGAAAATGCTTTAAAACTTTTATACTACTACTTAAAAAAATGGTATTGTATTTCCTCTCTTATTAACACTCAATTACAGTTTTATAATAAACCTGATTGTATACTAGACAGGTTTTATATAAAACAAGCAATAAAAAATGCTTTAAAGTCTAAAGTAAAGTTATTATCTGGAGGTTATATTATAATTGAGAGTTATGAGGCCTTAACAATAGTAGATGTCAATTCAGGCTCATTTAATAAGTTAAATAATTCTAAAGAAACTATTTTAAGAACAAATTTTTATGCAGCTATAGAAATTGCTTATCAATTAAGAATTAGAAATATTAATGGTGTTATAATTATAGATTTTATTGATATGCATTCTGAAAGAGATCAACTACAGTTATTAGAGCATTTTAATAAACTTTTAATATTCGATGATGCTAAGCCTAAAATTGTTCAATTATCCGAATTAGGTTTATTAGAATTAACTCGTAGGCGCAGAAGTCAAAGTTTGCGAGAAATATTTGATAATTCTACGTTAATCAAATGGCAAAACTTTGGATCTTATTTTACTAATCATTTCTATTCTAAATTGTTTTTTAATATACCTAGTAAATACTTAAAAAAACAATTACTAGTACATAAAAATATTCGTTCTTTATTCTTTGATAAAGAATTTAAAAATAATAAAATATTAACATATAAATTTTGTTCTTCAAATCAAAATTTATATAATCAATATTTTGTTTTTATTGATTCATTTTTTACAGTTCATTTTTTTAAACCAAAATGTAATTATCTACTCCCTTTGTTTTTTTATTTAAAATTTATTGATACTAAGTAAAACAAAATAAAAAAGCTATAATAATTTAAATTATTATAGCTTTTTTTAGTTGATTGATTTGTCTATTTATTTCAAATTTTAATTAGATTAAATGAATATACTTATCCATTTAGAGAAGGTGCAACTAAAGCTAATGGTAGAGATTTTTGAGATGCTAAGTCTAGAGGAAAATTATGTGCATTACGTTCATGCATTACTTCCATACCTAAGTTAGCTCTATTTAAAATATCTGCCCATGTGTTAATTACACGACCTTGACTATCAACAACTGATTGGTTAAAGTTAAACCCATTTAAATTGAAAGCCATTGTACTTACAGACATTGCTGTAAACCAGATACCTACTACTGGCCATAAAGCTAAAAAGAAGTGTAATGAGCGAGAGTTGTTAAAACTCGCATATTGAAATATTAAACGACCGAAGTAGCCATGTGCTGCAACGATGTTATAAGTTTCTTCTTCTTGACCAAATTTATATCCATTGTTTGCCGATTCACTTTCAGTTGTTTCACGAATTAAACTAGAAGTTACTAGAGATCCATGCATAGCACTGAATAGTGATCCGCCAAATACACCTGCAACACCTAATTGGTGGAAAGGGTGCATTAAGATATTGTGTTCAGCTTGGAATACAAGCATGAAGTTGAATGTACCAGAGATACCAAGAGGCATACCATCAGAGAAGCTTCCTTGACCGATTGGGTAAACAAGAAATACTGCTGCTGCTGCTGCTACAGGTGCTGTAAAAGCAACTGAAATCCAAGGACGCATACCTAAACGATAACTAAGTTCCCATTCGCGGCCAATGTAACATAATACACCCAATAAAAAATGAAAAACAATCAATTGGTAAGGTCCGCCATTATAAAGCCATTCATCTAAAGATGCGGCTTCCCAAATAGGATAAAAGTGAATACCGATAGCTGCAGAACTTGGTATAATAGCACCAGATATGATATTATTTCCGTATAATAAAGAGCCTGCAACTGGCTCACGAATACCATCTATATCTACTGGAGGTGCAGCAACGAATGCAATGATGAATACAGATGTAGCAGTTAATAGTGTTGGAATCATTACAACACCGAACCAACCGATATAAAGACGATTTTCAGTGCTAGTGATCCAAGTACAAAAACGTTCCCACAGGCTTGCGCTTTCGCGTCTTTCTAAAGTAGCAGTCATAATAAAATATGTTTTTAAGGATTAATAAGGATACTTCCCAAGTTTATTAACTTGTTAGTAGTATTATTACAAAGTTTACTTTATTTAAGAATACTTTAATTTAAAAACATTATTTAGTTCACTAAGTTTAATTTTGTATTAAGAAATAAGTTATTTTTACTATTTATATTTGTTTTATGTAATAATACGTTTAATTAATATTTAAAGTTTACTAGTTAAGTTATACTTATGTCACATTTTAGTAAAATAAAAACAAACATTTCTAATTTGAGTGTTTTAAAACAAACTTTAAAAGATTTAGGTTTTCATTTATTTTTATCTTCTTCTTCTAATTTATATAAAGAATCAGAGTATTTAGATAATTCAATTAACTTAGTAGTTTATAATTGTTCTTTATATAAAGATCCTTTATTTAGCTTTTTATGGAATGGTTTTGAGTATAATTTAATAGTAGATTTACAACTATGGAGTTTGGATATAGATGTAAATTATTTTATTGATAAGTTATCTCAAAAGTATGCTTATAATCTGATATTGAATAAAAGTATATCTAGTGGTTTCCAAAAAGTTAGTGAAAAGATTACAGCTGATGGTTCTATGAAAATTACAGTACAAAAATGGTTTTCTTAGTATTTTGTACTATATCTTACTTTTATGCGGACGGAGAGACTTGAACTCTCACGAGATTTTCTCACTAGAACCTAAATCTAGCGTGTCTGCCAATTTCACCACGTCCGCTATTTGGGGTTTTATTAAGCCTTATAATGTTTGAATAAAATAATCAAAATTATTTTAATAATATCATAAATATAAATAAAGTACAATACATTCGATGCTTGTATTTTACATGTATACATGATATTCTAGCTTTTACTAATTCCTCAGTAGCTCAGTGGTAGAGCGATTGGCTGTTAACCGATGGGTCGTAGGTTCAAATCCTTCCTGAGGAGATTTTGTATAGTATTTTTTTCTATTATTAATTAATAATTTTTATGTTTTATGCTTTTTCTTTTTATTATTTATTAGATAATTATGAAATATTAGCTTATTCTTTTCAACAAAAACTTTATAGTTTTATTGATTTAAATCTAAATTCGTTTAATTTACTAACAGTAATTTTTATGTTTGTTTTTGGTTTTATTACAAGCTTTAGTCCGTGTTTTGTTTCTGTTTTTCCACTAGTTTTATCTTATATAAATTTTGAAAATAAATTTACAATAAAGAAAAATTTATTTATTTTAGGTATTTTAACAAGTTTTTTAATAATGATATTTTTATCTCATTTTGTGAATTTTTATGGTTTCCTAAAAAAAATACCCTTAATATCATCTTGTTTTTTACTTATATTTTCTTTGAACTTAATAAAAGTTATAAACTTAGCTCCGTTGTTTTATTCTTTTTATTCTTTAGGCTTTTTAATTAATACATATAACATAAATAGTTATATAACAGGTTTTTTTACTGGTTTGAGTATTATACCCTGTAACACTTCTAGTATTTTTCTTGCAGCTTGGCAGTTAAGTAATATTTTTAATCTTTTTAATTTTATTATTTATGTAATAATATATTTGTTAGGTTGTTTTTTGCCTTTGTTAATACTATTTCATATCAATTATAACAAAATAAATATAAATTCTAAGAATAATTATATTGTATTTTTAATTAACAAAATAGTACTTTCTGGTAGTGCTTCTTTAGTATTTATCTTTTCATTTTTATCATTATTAAAAAGTATTTATAATTGATTTGCAAATTCTTTGATTTTAGTCTTTAATTGTAAATAAATTATGTTTCCTAGTCTAATTTTTATTATATGAAATTTTTTGATAAAAAAAGTATGTTATGGAATTTTTTTAAAAAATTTGCAAATTTAAATTTTTCTATATTTATTTTATTATTGATAACTTTTTTCAGTATGTTAGGTTCTATTATTGAGCAAGATCAAAACTTATCTTACTACAAAACTTACTATCCAATAAATAGTATGAGTCTTTCTATTATTAATTGGAAATGGATTTACTATTTAGGGTTAGATCATATCTATAGAACTTGGTGGTTTATGACTATTTTGTTCTTTTTTATGTTAACTTTGATTATCTGTACTTTTTCTACTCAATTACCTAGCTTTAAAAATGCTCGTCGATGGAAATTTGTATTTTATACAAAATCTAAAAATAAGAAAAATGAATATTTTTTTATTGATAAAAATATTTTTTATCGCAATTCTTTGACTAATGTTATTTATCCTTTAATTTTTTGTAATTTTTTTGTTTTTCATAAAAAGCATTCAATTTATGCTTATAAAGGTTTATATGGTCGTATTGCTCCTATTTTTGTTCACTTTGGCATTATTATTACTTTTCTTGGTTTTATGGTAAGTTTTCTTTCTGGATTTGTTTCCCAAGAAATGATCCCAACAGGAGAAATATTTCATATAAAAAATTTAGTTCATGCAGGCTTTTACAGTAAACTGCCTATAGATTTGTATGGTCGTATTGAAAGTTTTCATATAAGTTACAATATCGATAATTCTATTAAGCAGTTTTTCTCAAAAATTTCATTATTTTATCATTCTAAGCAAGTTATAAAATCTAAATTAATTTCTGTTAATTCTCCTCTTATACTCAAAAATATTACTTTGTATCAAACAGATTGGCAAATTAATGCTTTAAGGATTCAGTTAGGTTTTGATACTATACTACAAAAACACTTGGTTAAAACAAATATAAATAGTAATGAATGTTGGTTATGTAATTTACCTATAGAAAAAAACAAACACGTCTTTTTTATTTTGTTTAGTTTAAACAATACAATTTCTATATATAATACTAGTGGCGTATTTATTACTAAAGTTAGTATAAATGAAAATTTTTATATTAATAATGTTTTTTGTTCAATTCAAAATGTAATTATAAGTACGGGTTTACAAGTAAAAGTAGATTTAGGTATTTATATTGTTTACTCAGGTTTTTTTATTGTTATGTTAAGTACTTTTTTGAGTTATTTATCTTATTCTCAAATTTGGATATATATGACTTTATCTACTTTAAAATTTATGGGTTCAACAAATAGAGCTATATTACTTCTTGAAGAAGATGTAAATATAATTAATTTTTATTATAATTACTTTATTAATAATGATTATATCAATTTTAATAATATTTTTAATAAAATATTAAAGTAATAAAAAATTTTTAATTATTTTTTGACCTTCTTTAGTCCATAAGCTTTCTGGATGAAATTGAACTCCTCTTAACTTACTATAAGTTTTGTGCTTACAACCCATTATTATTCCTTCTCGTGTCCAAGCTGTAATTTCTAAGTTATGAGGAAAATTATTTGTGTTTATTACAAGGCTGTGATACCTATTTGCATAAAAAGGATTGGATACTTTGTTAAAAATATCTTTTTGGTTATGTGATATTAAACTTATTTTGCCGTGCATAGGTTTTTTTAATTGTTTTACTTCACCACCGTAAATATAGCCTATTACTTGATGACCTAAACAAATACCTAAAATAGGTAGTTTATTTGCATAATTATTTATTATATCTAAACAAATTCCTGAGTTTTCTGGTTTTCCTGGTCCTGGAGATAAAAATACATGAGTTGGGTTAAAGCTTTGTATATTATTTATTGATATTTCGTCGTTTCTTACAATAAATGGCTTAAAGCCTAATTGTCCAACGTATTGTCCTAAATTTTGTGTAAAACTATCATAATTATCTATTATAAGAATCATATTAAATATTTTAGTTGCTGAAAAATCTTTTATTTTTATAAATTATATTAACTTGATTAATCCATTTTTGGGAGAGCTAGGATTAGCTAGTTTTTTTTGTTTCATTCTTTTTGCTAAATAACATTTTCTTCCAGATATTATACTTAGCTTCATTGCATCTGCCATTAAGCTAGGATGAGTTGATTTTGCTATAGATGTATTGAGTAAAACAGCTGATGAACCTAATTCCATTGCTTGATTTGCTTCACTTGTTGTGCCTATTCCTGCATCTATAATAACTGGTATTTTTGCATTTTCAATAATTATTTTTAAGCTTGTAATATTTTGTATACCTTGTCCTGATCCTATTGGAGAACCAAGTGGCATTATTGTTTTACATCCTATATCTTCTAGTTGTTTTGCTAATATAGGGTCTGGATAAATGTATGGTAATACAGTAAAATTTTTTTTTACTAAGTACTCTGCTGCTTTTAGAGTTCCTATTGGGTCTGGAAACAAATACTGTGAGTCTGAAATTACCTCTAGCTTTACAAAGTTATTATTTTCTTGTCCTATTTGTTTAGAAATTTCTCTACCTAAAGAAGCTATTTTAATAGCTTCTTCTGCTGTTTCAGATCCGGCTGTATTTGGTAGTAGCCATAGTTTTTTCCAGTTTAGTCCGTCAATTAGATTACTTTTACCTTTATTTTTTGTATTTTGTGCTCTACGAACAGCTACTGTAACAATAGAAGTTTCACTTAGCTTGATACTATTTTGTGCTTCCTTTAATGTTTTGTATTTACCTGTTCCTACCATTAATCTGGAATTAAATTTATGATTATCTATAATAAATTCATCTTTTAAGGTCTTTTCTAACATTGTTGTATTTCCTTATGGTTCTTTGTGTTATTTTTATTATTTAAGTTAAGTTTTTTTATATGGTTGTTGATTAAAATGATTTTTTTTTATTAAATATTAAATTATAATTATTTGTGTATAAAATAATGTATATTTTTAATTATTTTTTATTTTAATTAGTATTATAAGTTATGCAATTTTATTATTATGTTTAATTATTTCTTTTATTGGATTATTAGTATTTTCTTGGTTGTATTTTTAGTTTTATTTTGTTACCAAGTTTATTTATTTATTTTTCATTCTTATATATATGGAGATAAAAAAATTACGCTTATAGATAGACTTGGCTCCATATTACCATATGGATTACCTTTATTAGAGGGATTACAGAATTTTGGTCAACAAATTTTACCTGATTATCCTTTTAGTTTAATGAGTTTGTATAAAAAAACTTTAATGCCATTAGTAATTTTTTATGTTACTCATCCAGCACTAGCTTTTATTATATTTTTTGTACTTTATTATTTATTTGTTAGAAATAAAAGTCCAATACCTAATCGCCCATTTATACGTTTTAATGTTTTACAGTCAATTTTATTATTTTTAATAAATTCGTTATTGGGAGCAGCTTTTAGAGCATTACCTATTGAGTTTAGGATGAGCTTATATGGTTTAATGCTATGTAATACATTATTTTGGTTTGTTTTATCAACTATTTTATATTCTATCGCTAAGTCTATTGAAGGAAAATATGCAAAAATACCTGTTATTTCCCAAGCAGTAAGAATACAAATTGATAGTCCCTGATGTGTTTTATTTGTTAATACTTTAATTAAGGATGATATAAGGAAATTTTAATGATATTTTTAAATAATTATGAAACAGTTTATATTCTAAAACCGGATGTTACAGATAGTGTTAATTTGTCTTTGGTAAACTTTTATAAAAATTTATTAAAAGAAAAAGGAGCAAAAAATATAGTTATTCAGCATAGAGGTAGACGTCATCTAAGTTATAATATTTTTCATTATTATGATGGTATTTATGTACAAATGAATTATCAAGCTAATGGACAATTGCTAAAACTGTTAGAAAAATCAATGCGTTTTAATGATAATATTATTAGATATTTAAATATTAAGCAAAATATGATTAATTCTTTTAATATATTAAATTAATTTAATAAGATAACTTATTTAAATATTTTTTACTTAATATTATATTAGATAGGTTTTATTTGTTTATTAAAAATGGGAAAATAATATGGTTACTTATAGTCAAATATTAATTGCGCTGTTGTTTGCTCTAGTTTCTTCTATTTTAGCCGTAAGGTTAGGTACAGATTTATATAAATAAGTTATTTAATTATATTAATTAGTTTGATAAGATGTCAATTATAATTTTTTTATTTTTTTTAGTTGTGCATCTTTTAATTAAATAACAAAAACTATAATATATTTATATGAATTACTGAAACAATTATAATAAATAATAAATTAAACTTGACTAAAAAATTATAGTGAATACAATAAAAAATACAACTCGTCCTGTTTTTCCTTTTACCGCTATTGTTGGTCAACAAGAAATGAAATTGGCCTTAATTTTGAATGTTATTGATCCGAAAATCGGTGGTGTTATGATTATGGGAGATCGTGGTACAGGTAAATCTACTACTATTAGAGCTATTGCTGATTTATTACCAGAAATAGAAGTAGTATTAGATGATATGTTTAATTCTCATTTTTCAGATTATGATTTAATGTCAGATTTAGTTAAGCAACAAATTCAAGAAGGTAAAAAAATCCCTACGTATTTTATAAAAGTTCCTATGATTGATTTACCTTTAGGTTCTACAGAAGATAGATTATGTGGTACTATTGATATTGAGAAAGCATTGAATGAAGGTATTAAAACATTTGAGCCGGGATTATTAGCTAAAGCTCATAGAGGTATACTTTATGTAGATGAAGTTAATTTATTAGATGATCATTTAGTAGATATTCTATTAGATTCTGCTTCCTCTGGATGGAATATAGTAGAACGTGAAGGAATCTCTATAAGACATCCATCGCGTTTTGTTTTAGTTGGTTCTGGTAATCCTGAAGAAGGAGAACTCCGTCCTCAGTTATTAGATCGTTTTGGTATGCATGCTGAAATACGTACAGTTAAAGATCCATCTCTTCGTGTACAAATTGTAGAACAAAGAGCAAAATTTGATCAAGATCCGAATGCTTGCATTAAAGAATTTCAAGATAGTCAAAATAAATTAAAAAATATTATAATATTAGCTCAAAATAAGTTACCAAGTATTAATATAGATTATGATTTAAAGGTAAAAATTTCTCAAATTTGTGGTACTTTAAATGTAGATGGTTTACGAGGAGATATTGTTACTAATAGAGCAGCAAAAGCGTTAGCTGCTTATCAAAATAGAGATGAAGTAACTATAAAAGATATTAAATCAGTAATTACTTTGTGTTTACGTCATAGGTTACGTAGAGATCCATTAGATACTATAGATTCTGGTACTAAAATTACTCAAATAGTAAATGATATATTAAATTAGTTATTTTGATTTTATTATAGGCTTAGTAGGATTTGAACCTACATTAGAGACTTAGAAGGTCTCTGTCCTAATCCATTAGACGATAAGCCCTAATTTATTACCTTTGGTTTTATTGGATTGAGCGGTACTGGATTTGAACCAGTGACCACCTGCTTGTAAGGCAGGCGCTCTACCACTGAGCTAACCACCCTACATGAAATAATAATTTATTTTTATTAATTATAATTTATATAATTTATTAAATCAAATCAAAATAGTTGTTATTCGTTCTTTATTTATTATAATAATAACTTTATATTTTATTAATTTAGTTTTTAGTCTTCAAATTGTTAAAGAGTCTTTATATTTAGATACGTTTAGTTTAACAATTACTATAATAATCATCTCTTTTATTCTTGAACTATCTCTAGTTATTGGTTTAATTATTATAATTGGTAAAACTGTTTTATGTTTTATAAACATTAAGCATAAATCTAATCAATTATTTAATTATACCTCTTGTTATTTCCGTAATTTTTATTTTTCCTTTTTTCTATAAAATATAAGTATTGTTAATATCTTATTATTTAATATATTTTGTTACTATAATTAATTATGTTAGTAATTTTTTATTCATATTTATAATAAAAATAAGTATTTTACTTTTTGTGTATATTAATATCTTATAATATTATTATATATTTTTTTTATATTATATATAAAATGTATTTATTATTTATGTATTTTTAGCTAGGAGGTATTGTTTATGTCAGGAGGATCAACAGGCGAGCGCCCTTTCTCTGATATTATCACAAGTATTCGTTACTGGGTTATTCATAGTATAACTATTCCTGCGTTATTTGTTGCTGGTTGGCTTTTTGTTAGTACAGGATTAGCTTATGATATTTTTGGAACACCAAGACCAAATGAATATTTTACTCAAGATCGTCAACAAGTGCCATTAGTCAATGATCGTTTTAGTGCTAAGCAAGAACTTGAAGATTTAACGAAAGGTATTTAATTAGGAGAACTACTGTGACAAAAAAAAGCTCAAATCAGCCAATATCGTATCCCATTTTTACATTCAGATGGTTAGCTATACATGGATTAGCTATTCCTACAGTATTTTTTTTAGGTGCTATTACATCTATGCAGTTTATTCAAAGATAGGAGTTTTATTATTATGAGTGGTCCTAATCCTAATAAAGAACCAGTTGAGTTAAATCGTACATCTCTGTTTTGGGGTTTGTTGTTAATTTTTGTTTTAGCTGTTTTATTCTCTAGTTATTTTTTCAACTAGGGGTTAAAATTTTTATTCATATTGTAGCAAAATTATATTTAGACTTGATTAGTTTAGTTTTTTTATTGAATTTTATAATAAGTTATCGGAGAAACAAGTAGTATGGCAAATACAGGTAGAGTTCCTTTATGGTTAGTAGCTACTGTCGGCGGAATAGCTGTAATTACAGTTCTGGGAATTTTTATTTATGGCTCATATTCTGGTATAGGATCTTCTTTATAAAATATTTATAATTTTAATTAAAATTATAAATATTTTTGTTTATTATTGATAATATAAACCCTTAATAAAAAAAAATAGTGGTTTATATTCTTTTATAACTAAGATATATTATCTTGTTCAATATATAAAAATAGTAATGCCATACTTAAACCTGGAAAAATTATTCCAGTTAGAGGCACTAAAATAGATGGTAAATATGATCCTGTCATGTATTTTTTGTGTAAGTAAATTTAGTAAAAAGTTAAAATAATATTATTATATTATATTATTTTTTTGATTCTTATTCTTGAAATTTTAATATTTTGTTTAATTTCTTTTCTAGTTTATTTATAATTTTAAAAAAAAATATATGTTAAAGTATATTTATATTAATTTCAATATACTATTTAACGAATATATGAATAATGTTATTTCTGATAATATAACTAATAGTTTTGAAGCAATGTGTAAATTCTCTGAAGCATATGCAAAGAGAACAGGTACATTTTTTTGTGTAGATATTAGTGTTACAGCTGTTGTTATAGAAGGTTTGGCTAAAAACAAAGATCAATATGGTGCTCCTTTATGTCCTTGTAGACACTACGATAACAAGGTAAAAGAAGTTGCTAACACTTATTGGAATTGTCCTTGTGTACCTATGAGAGAAAGAAGAGAATGTCATTGTATGCTATTCCTACCTAGTCAAAGTGAATTTGCTAGTAATAACAAAAACATTGATATGAATGTTTTAGTGCAATCATTAGAATCAATAAATTAAAATAAAAAAGATAAATAAGTTAAATGTTTATATCTTATTTATTTTTATTTTATTTTTTTTCTATAGCTATAAGTTATTCTTTTTTAAAGATAGCACAATTATTACAGCTGGTCCAACTAAAACTATTATACTTAGAGATACTAATTGACCAATAACTTGCCAATTAACCATAATTAATTCCTTTTTTTATTAAAAATATTTATTTTTAATTAGATGCACTTATTTGTTTCATATAAATATTTTAATATATTTTATTATAATATTCCTATTTTTTTATTTATTTAAATTAATTTTGAATACTTACATAAATCCAATAATTTATTATATGAAATTTTAGATTTTTGTACTTAATATATGAATTAGTCTTTTGTTTATTTATATTACTTAAAAATTTTACTAATTTTTTAAAATTTAAAAAAATATAAAAATTATGAAAAGAAAAAAATTGTATAGTTCTTATTTGTAATCCGAAATTTTGCTTTTGAATTTTTTCATAATTTAGTGCAATATATTTATTATGAATACTATTTAAATATAATTTAAGTATACTTTGTTTAATGTATTCATTATCGTAGTAATAAATTTTTAGAAAATATTCTATACGATTTTCTATATCTTTATGAAAATATGTTTTTAAATAAGGTATAAATTCGTTTCTAATTCTATTTCTTTCAATATAATAATTATAATTTGTAGTATCCGACCATATTGGTAAAAAAAACTTTTTACACATCCAATAAATATTATCCCTGCTTGTATTAATTAATGGCCTTATAATATATAAGTTTTTATTTACTTTTCTTTGTAAATTCAAGCTATTTAAGCCTTCTATGCTTGTACCTCTTATTAAATTTTGAAAAAAAGTTTCTGTTTTGTCTGTTGATGTATGTGCTGTAATAATAATTTTTTGTTTATATTTTACCGCATGTTGAAAGATTATATTATATCTGTATTTTCGGCATGTATCTTCACTAAAAGTAATATCTTTTACTTGATATATCTTTAAATTTTCTTGTATTGATTTTAAATAATGTATAAGATATTTTATTTTCTTTTTACTATTACTTTTCCACTGATGATCTATATAAATATACTCAGTTTTAAGTTTTTGATTTGATCTTTCATAATTATTTTTAAAATTTTCTACTAATTTTATTAAACAAAGAGAGTCTTGACCTCCAGAAATGGCTAAAAGTATGCATTGTGTATTTATTTGTTTAATTAAGTTAGTTATTATTTTATTAAAAGACTTTTGTATGATATTGTTCATTTTATTTTTTATTTATTATTTAAAAAGTTTTTAATTAAGCTTGTGATAATTATATTTTTATGATATTATTTTTTGAAGGGCTGCTAACTCAATGGTAGAGTACTCGGCTTTTAACCGATTAGTTCCGGGTTCGAGTCCCGGGCAACTCACTTTCTTATACTATAGTATTATCAATTTGTATTGATTTTTTATTTATGAATGTTATTTCTAAAATTTTGGAAAAAAAAAGCGAATCTCGTAGTTGTGCTTTAATTCCATTTATTACTGCTGGATATCCTGATATTTCTACTACAATTAAAGTAATTTATGAATTAGATAAAGAAGGGGTTGATTTTATTGAGTTAGGAATTCCTTATAAAGACTCTTTAGCTGATGGATCTGTTATACAAAAAGCTTCTAAAGTTGCTATAGAACAAGGGGTATACATAGATCAAGTTTTATCTTTACTAAAAAAAGTACATTTAAATCTTAATGTACCTATCATTATATTTAGTTATTATAATCCTATTTTAGTTAGGGGTATAAGTAAATTTGTTATAGAAATATTTAATTTAGGTGTTAAAGGTTTAGTAATTCCTGATTTACCAGTAGAAGAATCAGATTATTTGATTTTTTTGTGTAATCAATACAATATTGAATTAATATTATTTATTGCTCCGACTAGTTCTAGTAATAGAATACTAAATATTTTGTCAAAAGCACCAGGTTGTATTTATCTGGTTAGTAGTACAGGTGTGACTGGTGTTAGAGCTAATATTGACTGTCGTGTAAACAAATTATCTGATTATATAAAGTCAAAAACTGATAAATTAATTATTTTAGGGTTTGGTATTTCTAGTTCAGTTCAGGTTGCTCGAATATCAAAGTGGAATATTGACGGAATAGTTATAGGAAGTGCTCTTACTCGTATTCTTTCCGAAAATTATTATTATCAAGGCTATGAAAGTGTTTTAAAAAACATAGTTAATTTTTGGAAAATTCTTAAATCTTCTACTAAAAATTAAAAACTTTTATTATTTGTTTATTATACCCCCAGGGAAATTCGAATCCCCGTTACCTCCGTGAAAGGGAGATGTCCTAGGCCTCTAGACGATGGGGGCTATAAAATTATATTAATTCATTCACATAACATTAAACAATTTTTGATATCATGTCAACCTTATGTTTTTGTTTTATTAATCAAGTATTAATTATTAGTCTTGAGCGCATTATTAAATATGTAACAGTCTGTCTAATATAAGTAACCATATTTATAAATAAATTAAAAGCTTCGTTTTTATATTCTACAATAGGATCTTGCTGGCCATAGCTTCTCCACCCAATGTACTCTTTTAATAGGCTCATTTTTTCAATATGTTCTTGCCATCCCTTATCAATTTGTTGTAGTAAGTAGTATTTTTCCATTTGTCTAACTAGTCCAGGTCTTAATTCTTCTAAATAAGATTCCTTTAAATCATAGCTTATTCTAAATTGTTCGTATAAAAATTTTTTCATTTCATTTAGTTTCATTGATATTAATCTATCTTTTTTAAAATGTTTGCTTATATTTAATAATTGTAATATTTGTTCTAATACTTGTTGTTTTTTTATATTATTTTCTTTTTCATATATCTTTAACATTTCATATATAGTATATTCACCATATTCAATAATACAATCCCTCGTAAATGTTGATTCTAAGATTTTTTTTCTTTCAGTGTATATTGCTTCTCTTTGGTTATTAATTACTTCATCGTATTCAAATAACTTTTTTCTTATATCATAAAAATAAGATTCTACTTTTCTTTGAGCAGAATTTAAACTTTTGCTCAAAATTATGGATTCTATTGGTATATTATCATTTATATTAAGTTTTTTCATTAGACTTTCTATAGTATTTCCTCCAAAAATTCTGAATAAATTATCTTGTAAGCTTAAAAAAAATCTAGATGTTCCTTTGTCTCCTTGTCTAGCACATCTTCCTCTTAATTGATTGTCAATTCTTCTTGATTCATGTCGTTCTGTTCCAATAACATAAAGTCCTCCTAAACTTAAAATTTCTTTTTTTTCTTGATCACATGATATTTTATACTTTTTTACTAGTTGTTCATAGATAATACTTATTTTTTCTTTTTCTATATTTTTCCTATCGTAGTTACTATTTATAATAGAATCTATTTCTTTTTCTATATTTTTTATATTAATATTCAATTTGAAAAAATTTATGTCAATTTTATTTAATATAGATTGTGTTATATCAGAATAAGATTTATTTATTCTTTTGTTCTTATTTAATATACTTAATTTATTTTTTATATAAGTAGTTATTGTAATTTGAGCTATTTTGTTAGGATTTCCACCTAATATAATATCTGTACCTCTACCAGCCATATTTGTTGAAATAGTTATAGAATATTTTTTTCCTGCTTGGGTTATAATTTCGGCTTCTCTTATTATATTTTCAGGTTTAGCGTTTAATAAATTGTATGGAACACTCAATGTATCTAGTATTTTTGCTAAAAGTTCTGATTTTTCAATACTAGTTGTACCAATTAAAGTGGGTCTTCCTATCTGATACATGTCAAAGCATTCTTTTGCAATAGCTTGCCATTTATTATACTCCAATTTATATACTAAATCTGGTAAGTTTTTTCTAATACATACTTTATTTGTTGGAATTTCTATTACACGTAATCGATAAATTTTCAAAAATTCATTCTCTTCTGTTTTGGCTGTTCCTGTCATACCACATAACTTTTTATAAAGTAAAAATAAATTTTGATATGTTATTGAAGCTAATGTTTTGTTCTCACTCTCAATTTTTATATTTTCTTTTGCTTCTATAGCTTGGTGTAAACCATCACTCCATCTCCTACCTTCCATAACTCTTCCTGTAAATTCATCAACAATTGTAATTTTATTATTTTTTAAAATATAATCTTTATTTTTTATAAAAAGTTCTTTTGCTTTTAATGCATTTAATATATATTTAATCCATGGGCTGTTTATGTTATATAAGTTTTTAATATTTAAATTTGATTCGCAAAATAATATTCCTTTTTCTGTTAAAATAATATTTTTAGATTTTTCATCTATTTTATAATGTTTTTGACTTATCAGTAGATCGGTAATTTTTTTAGCTTTTTTGTATAAACTATTTGATATTTCACTTTTGCCTGAAATAATTAAAGGTGTTCTAGCTTCATCAATTAGTATAGAATCTACTTCATCAATTATTGCATAATCAAAACCTCTTTGTACTATCTCATTTTTATGTATACACATATTGTCTCTTAAATAATCAAAACCCAACTCACTGTTAGTAACATAAGTAATATCAGATAAGTATTCTTGTTTTCTGTCACTATATTTTGTATATTGTGTAATTAATCCAACTGTTATACCAATATAATTAAAAATTCTTTTTGCTAATAAAGCATCTCTTTCCGCTAAATAGTCATTAACTGTAACAATATGTACACTTTTATTAATTAAAGCATTCAAATATGCAGGTAACATGGCTACCAATGTTTTTCCTTCTCCAGTCTTCATCTCTGCTATATTTTTCTCATGTAAAATAATAGCTCCTAATAGTTGAACGTCAAATAAAACAATTCCTATTTCTCTTTTTATTGCTTCTTTTATTGTAGCTAAGGCTTCGGGAATTATATCGTCTACCTTAAATTTATTATTTTGTACATAAGATTTTATTTTACTTGTTTGTTGTTTTAGTTCTTTGTCTGAGTATTTTTCTAATTTATAAAAAAAAATATTAATTAGTTTGATAGTTTTTTTGTGTTGTTGAATTGGAGTATTATATAAAAAGTTAAACATTTATTATTTTTATTATAAAATATAATTTATTTAGTAAAAAATTTTTTTATGTATGGTGAAAAAAATTCTTGAATAATTGTTGATGATTTGTTTGAATAATGTAAAGTATATTTTCTACCCCATATAGCTGTTTTTAATGTAAAGTTTTTTTCTAATTTTTGACAATAGCCATAATATATTTCATGTATTTGTTTGTATGTATCTATTTTATTTTCAATTAAAGAAAATCCTATCGGTTTGTTTGTATTTATAATTTTATATATTTTATTGTTGTATATTAAAATCCATAATGATCTTGCAAATATTAATTTTGTGTATATAGATGTTTCTAGCCATACACATCTAATATTTCTTTTAACTACTTGGTATTTTTTATATTCTTTTTGTAATAGATTAGTTTGTATTATTTTACTTGTTAAATTGCTTAAACTTTTTGTAAGTGATCCTTCATTCATTAAAATTAATTGCCATTGATTAGGAAAAAAACTATTGAATTTATTATTTAGACATTTAATTTTATATATAGGTATAATGCATATAGGATGAAATTTATAAAATGTATACATATTTATTGTGTGTTTTATTTTATCTTATTTAAACTATAAAGGTTTTGTTTTATTATTAAAGATTTTCCGTTCATTTCTTTAGGAATCTCAACTTTTAATATATCTAATACAGTTGGTGCTACATCTGCAAGATTACCATATGGTTTTAATACAGATGAATGTAATTTATTATCTGTTATAAGAATAAAAGGTACTGGATTAGTACTATGTGATTTACAAATTTTGTCATTGCTATCTCTCATGTATTCAGCATTTCCGTGGTCTGCTGTTATAATAGCGTTTCCATTTACTTCTTTTATCTTATTTAGTAATTTATTTATGCATTCATCAATTATTTCTATAGCTTTTATAGTTGCTTCTAAATTTCCAGTATGTCCTATCATATCAGGATTAGCATAATTTACTAAAATAAATTTATATACATTTTTATTGATAGCTTTAATAAGACTTTCAGTAATTTCATATGCTGACATTTCAGGTTTTAAATCATATGTATCAACTTTGGGACTAGGTATTAGTTCTCTATCTTCTCCCGGAAAAGGTTCTTCTATTCCTCCATTAAAAAAATAAGTTATATGTGCATATTTTTCTGTTTCAGCTAATCTTAATTGTTTGAAATTATTATTTGAAATAATTTGTCCTAAAAAGTTTTTGTGATTTTGTACATCAAATACTGTTGGAATTTTTAAGCTATGATCATATAATGTAAATGTTGCAAATATTAAATTTTTAATTTTTTTTGTTATAAAGCCTTTAAAATTAGGTTTTGCTAGAGATTGTACAAGTTGTTTTATTCTATCAGGTCTGAAATTAAAAAATAGTATCCCATCATTTTCTGATATTTTTCCTTGGTTTATTCGTGTAGGTGGAATAAATTCATCGGAGATACCATCTAAATAATAATTATATATAATATCTTTATAGTTTTTACTATTTACTATAATTTTATCTTCAGTTAATATTTGGTAAACTTTTTCTGTTCTTGACCATCTGCAATCTCTATCCATACTATAATATCTACCACTTATTGTACAAATATTTATATTATTATGCTTTTTAATGTTACTCGAAACTTCGTCGATAAATTTAATTGCCATTTGAGGTTCCGTGTCTCTACCATCAGTAATGAGATGTAAACATATTTCTGTATTATACTTATTTACAATTTTAAGAATAGCTTTTAAATGATTAATATGAGAATGTACACCACCGTTTGAACATAATCCAATTATATGTAGTTTAGATTTTTGTTTTTCTACTTCTTTGCATATGTTAATAATAGTTTTGTTATAAAAAAAGGTATTGTTATCTATCGATTTTTGTATGCGAACTAAATCTTGATTTATCGCTCTTCCAGCACCAATTGTTGTATGTCCAACTTCTGAGTTTCCCATTTGCTTTACGGGCAAGCCAACATCTTCTCCAGAAGCGCTTAGTAAAGAATGAGAATAGTTTTCCCAAGCTTTATTTATAGTTGGTGTATTTGCTAATTTAATTGCATTTCCTTTACTTTTTTTTGAATATCCCCAGCCATCTAAAATTATTAGTATAATAGGGCAAATTGGTTGATTATGCATAAAATTAAGGAAAAGATTTTAGTTTATTATTTTAAAATTTAATATAAATAAATATTTAGATTGAATTAACTTCTTTAAAGTTTTATATTCAAAAACAAATGAATTTTAAACTATAAATAAATTTATTGTTTTACTTATAGTTTTATTTTTTATTATATATTTTCTGTTTTTCTTATTAACTTAAAACATTAATTGCGTAGTCTAAATAAGTATTAGCTTCATTACCAGTTTGACCTGAAAGACCATGATTATTTTTTATATATTCAATAGCTTCTATGTACCAACTTGGTGAAAGCTCAAAACTTCTGTTAATTTCTTCTAATCCGGCTACTAAATATTCATCCATTGGTCCAGTAGCGCCTACTACTAAGCAATATGTTGTCATTCTTAAGTAATATCCTATATCACGTGCACATTTTGCTTTGCCAATTGCATTAGATGCATAAGCTGGTCCAGGCATTTGTGTTGTGTATGGAAATTTTGTATAAACAGCTTGTGCAGCATTTGTTATTAGCTTTTGTGCATTATTTGTTAATGTTTTTGCGGCTTCTAAACTTTTAGATGCTCTTTGATAACGTCCATTTATAGATTGTAGTTCTGCATTACTTAAAAATCTCCCTTGGTTATCCGCTGATGCAATAGCTTCTGTAATTGGTGTTTTCATAATAATTTATTTCTTTCCTTATATTTAAATAATTATCGGTATATCGGTTGATCTAAGTTTTTTTATTTTGTATACAAACTTATACCACTGCTGCCGCTGCTCGGTCAAAATATACACCCAGTTCAGATGTTAATGAACTGCAGTCTCCTAAAGAAATACCGCTTGTATCATTTGCTAAACCAATTGATGCTTCTTTCATCTTCTGTATCGCTACTGCTACTGAAGCACCTGGAGTTCCTAACGCTTGATAAGTTTCCCTTAAACCGTTTAGACATCTATCATCTAATACACTAGAGTCTCCTGCAATCATTGCATAACTTACATATCTAAGTACAATTTCCATGTCCCTTAAACAAGCAGCCATTCTTCTACTTGTATATGCATTGCCTCCTGGTTGAATTAATTGCGGTTGTTCAGCAAAAAGTGAACGTGCAGCGTTTGTTACAATTGCAGAAGAATTAGAATTAATTTTATTAACAGTATCTAATCTTTTATTTCCTTCATTAACTATAGTTTCTAAAGCTTCAATTTGTTTGTTGCTTAAAAATTCTCCTCTTGCATCAGCTTGTGCTACTACTTTTGCAAATGCGTCTAGCATATTTTTATTTCCTTTAATTAAATTATTAAGAGTTTTAGTTAGATATAATATTATAATAAAGTCTATAATTTTGATTAAGAAATATTAAAAGTATATTTTTCTGGAGCTTATTTTTTACTATTCTCCTATAATTTCAGGTTCTGTCATTTCATCTACCATTTCAATAATAGCTTTTATTATTGGTTTATTAATAGGATCGTCTATAATGTCAACATTTTCGTATTTATGTCGTTTTGCTTTTTTTGCTACTTGAATTGTGATTTTGTACCTGTTATTGGCCAAAGATAGTAATTCTTCTGTTTTATATGTTATATATTTTAAATCTATTTTACTATATTCGTTATATTTTTTATTTTTATTCATAAATTAGATTATATAATATTAATTTACGTTTTTAATTTTTATGAATTGATTAATTCTATATAAATCATGTATGTTTTATTAAAATTTATGTAATACTATAACAATAATACTTAAATTAAATTTTTTGTAACTTTTTTACCTTACATTATAAATATTTCTTTTTAGATTAAACAATTTCGATGTAACTATTAAGTTATATATTTATTTTTATTTAGATAAATGTACTAAATTTATATTTTGTTATTTGATTATGATTCATAAAGAAAATATGCAAGCATCAAAAGATTTTACTTATAAGCTAAATCAATTTTGGGGATATCCTTCTCTCTTTTGTGAAAGAGATGCATGTGGTGTTGGTTTTATTACTAAAATTAATAGTAAACCGTCTCATGATATTATTTTACGTGCGTTACATGCGCTAAACTGTATGGAACATAGAGGTGGCTGTAGTGCTGATCGTGATTCAGGTGATGGTGCAGGTATTACTACTCAAATACCATGGAAATTATTATTATCTTCTTTTGAAAATATTAATATCAATAATATAAAATCTTATGGTATTGCTATGATATTTTTTTTATCTGAAAACTTTGAATATATAAAAAATGTTTTTCAATGGACTTTAAGTGAATATAAATTTTCTATAATTGGTTGGAGAAAAGTTCCTGTTAATTCATCTGTTTTGGGTGAAAAGTCTTTAAAGAATGAACCTTGTGTTATGCAATGTTTAGTAAAATCTGATCAGTTTAAAGAAAATGAATTAGAAAAAATTTTATATATAGTTAGAAAAAAAATAGAAAAAATAATTAGTAATACTAGTCCGCAAATTTATAAAGATTTCTATATATGCTCTTTTTCTTCTAAAATTATTGTTTATAAAGGCATGCTTCGTTCGCAAGTTTTATCTAAATACTATTTTGATTTAAGTAATCATTTATATACAAGTAATTTTGCTATCTATCATAGAAGATTCAGTACTAATACTTTGCCTAAATGGTCTTTAGCTCAGCCCATGCGTTTTTTAGCACATAACGGTGAAATTAATACTCTATTAGGAAATTTAAATTGGACTAAGTCTAGAGAATCTTCGTTTAACCATGAATATTTAAATAATTATTTTGGTGATTTAATACCAATTACTAATTTAAATAATAGTGATTCAGCAAATTTAGATGCTGTTTTAGAATTATTAATACATTCAGGTAAAAATCCAGAAGAAGCTTTAATGATTTTAATTCCCGAAGCTTATAAAAATCAGCCTGCTTTAAATTTATTTCCAGAAATTATAGATTTTTATAATTATTATAGTCATTTACAGGAACCTTGGGACGGACCTGCTCTAGTTGTTTTTACTAACGGTGAAAAAGTTGGAGCAACTTTAGACAGAAACGGATTAAGGCCAGCTAGATATGTTATTACTAATGATGGTTTAGTTAGTTTATCTTCTGAAACAGGTTTATTTGATATCGATTCTTCTGTTGTTTTAAAAAAGGGACGACTAGGACCAGGACAAATGTTTTGTGTAGATGTTGTTAATAATTTAATTCTTGATAATTTACTTATTAAACAAAATATAGCTAAAAAATTTCCTTATAAGGCGTGGTTAAAATCTTATCAATTAAAAATTAATTGTAAACCCTATATTTCTAGCACTAATTTAGATTTAGTCAATATTTCTCGTTTTCATACAGCTTTTGGTTATTCCAATGAAGATGTTGAGCTAGTTATTGAACATATGGCTAGTTCTGCTAAAGAACCTACTTTTTGTATGGGAGATGATATACCATTAGCTATATTATCTCAAAAGCCTCATTTATTGTACGATTATTTTAAGCAACGTTTTGCACAAGTTACTAATCCAGCTATTGATCCTTTACGCGAAAGTTTAGTTATGTCTTTAAGCACATATCTTGGCCCTAAAGGTAATTTGTTAAAACCTAATAAGTATTTAGCTAGATCTATTCAGTTAAATTCTCCAATTATTAATGAGAAAGAATTACTAGCTATTTGTAATACCGTATTTACAGTATTTGTAACTAATACTTTTTTTAAAATTTGCTCTAGTACAAAAAGTTTTCATCACCAAATTCGATTAATTTGTGATGAATGTGCTATGAATATTAAAAATGGTACGGAATTAATAATTTTAACAGATCGATTAGAATCTTTAAATAAAGATTATATTTTCATTCCTCCTTTATTGATTATTGGTGCTTTACATCATTATCTAATTAACAAAAAGCTTAGACATAAAGTTTCATTAATTGTTGAAACTGCTCAATGTTGGAATACTCATCATTTTGCTTGTTTAATAGGATATGGAGCTACTGCTATTTGTCCATACTTAGCTTTTCTTACTGTTAGGCAATGGTGGGTAAATTCTAAGACTCAAAAGTTAATGTTAAATGGTAAATTACCTAAATTAAACATAGAACAATCTCAAAATAATTATCGTTCTGCTATAGAAAAAGGTTTAATGAAAATTTTGTCAAAAATGGGTATTAGTCTATTATCTAGTTATAATGGTGCTCAAATTTTTGAAATTTTAGGGTTAGGAAATGATATTATTGATATATCTTTTATTAATACTACATCAAGGTTAGGAGGGATGAATGAAATCGAATTATTCAATCATTCTTTAGAAATTTATAATTTAGCTTTTGTGCCACAGTTACCTAAAAAATTACCTAACTTAGGTTATGTTCAGTATAGACCTGGAGCTGAATATCACGTCAATAATCCAGAAATGTCTAAAACTTTACATAAAGCTGTACGTAATAGTGATATTCCTTTATATCATCAGTATAAATTTTTATTAAATAATAGACCTCCTTCTAATTTAAGAGATTTAATTATACTATCTAGCAATAGATCATCAATTAGTATTGATCAAGTAGAATCCATAGATTCTATTCTGAAGCGTTTTTGTACAGGAGGTATGTCTTTAGGTGCTTTATCTAGAGAAACTCATGAAACTTTAGCTGTAGCTATGAATCGAATTGGTGGTAAATCTAATTCTGGTGAGGGGGGAGAAGATTCAGTTCGTTTTAAAAAAATGATAGATATAAATTCTTATGGTATATCAAATACTTTTTCTCATTTAAAAGGTTTAAAAAATAATGATATTGCTAGTTCTGCTATTAAACAAATAGCTTCTGGGCGTTTTGGTGTTACTCCTGAATATTTAGTTAATGCTCAACAATTAGAAATTAAGATAGCTCAAGGAGCAAAACCAGGAGAAGGTGGACAGCTTCCTGGTAAAAAAGTCAGTTCTTATATTGCTACCTTAAGAAATTGTAAACCAGGTGTTACACTTATTTCTCCACCACCTCATCATGATATTTATTCAATAGAAGACTTAGCGCAATTAATTTTTGATTTACACCAGATTAATCCTTATGCTCAAGTTTCAGTTAAATTGGTAGCTTCAATAGGTATTGGTACTATAGCAGCAGGAGTAGCTAAAGGTAATGCTGATATTATTCAAATTTCTGGTCACGATGGTGGTACCGGTGCTTCTCCTTTAAGTTCTATTAAACATGCAGGAGTTCCTTGGGAATTAGGTTTAACAGAGGTTCATCAAACTTTATTAGAAAATAATTTAAGAAATAGAGTTATTTTGAGAGTTGATGGTGGTTTAAGAACAGGTAGAGATATAATTTTAGCTGCTTTAATGGGAGCTGAAGAATTTGGTTTTGGTACTATTGCTATGATAGCTACTGGTTGTGTTATGGCAAGAATTTGCCATACCAATAATTGTCCTGTAGGTGTAGCAACACAAAGACAGGATTTAAGAAACCGTTATCCGGGAATACCTTCTGATTTAGTTAATTTTTTCGTTTTTGTTGCTGAAGAAGTCAGGGAAGTTTTAGCTTACTTAGGTTATAGAAGTTTAGCTAATATTATTGGCCTTACTAGTTTACTAAATTATAAAAAATATACTTTAACAAAAACAAGTCATTTAAATTTAGATATACTATTAAGTAAAAATACAACAAATACTTTAAGTAATTTTAAGTTTCATCAAGGTGTTCATACAAACGGTCCAGTATTAGATGATACTTTATTAAGTAATAGTAAATTTTTTAATGCTATTGAACATCAGTTAAACTTTATTAAAACTGTAAAAATTTTTAATACAGATCGTTGTGTAGGAGCTAGAATATCCGGTGTCATAGCTAAAAAGTACTGTCAAAACAGTTTTAATGGTAATTTGCAAATTAATTTTATTGGTGTTGCTGGGCAAAGCTTTGGTGCTTTTATTTGTAATGGAATGTATCTTAATTTATTAGGTGAAGCTAATGATTACGTTGGTAAGGGTATGCATGGAGGAGAAATAGTTATTTGTACTACATCAATTAATAAAAACAAAGCTTCAGAATCAGTAATTATAGGTAATACTTGTTTATATGGTGCCACTGGTGGTTATTTATTTGCTAATGGTCAAGCTGGAGAAAGATTTGCTGTTCGTAATTCAGCTGCTAAAGCAGTTGTAGAAGGAGTTGGTGATCATGCATGTGAATACATGACAGGAGGACTTGTAGTTGTTTTAGGAATAACAGGACGTAATATAGCAGCTGGAATGACAGGAGGATTAGGTTACTTTTTAGATGAAGATGATGAGTTATTGTCTAAAGTTAATTTAGAGATTGTTAAAGTTCAAAAAATTGTTACAAGAGAATCTGAAGAGCAATTAAAAAATATTATAGAACTTTATGAAATAAAAACAAAAAGTATAAAAGCAAAAAAGATATTAAATAATTGGAAAAAATATCTATATTACTTTTGGCAAATAGTCCCCCCTTCAGAAGAAAAAACAGTGTTAACAGATATAAAATATTCTTCTTATACTAATATTTTACAATAGAATATAAATAAAAAATGTATATAATGAATATTCAGTATTATTTATTTTAACTTTAAATAACATTTAGTAATAGATTGTAACAATTTTCATATAACAAATGATTTTTGTGTTAATATATTTGTGTAAAGTTATTAATATTTTTTAATCGAAATTTATACAAAGGATAGTTAATACTATATGGCTCACAGTGTAAAAGTATATGATACATGTATAGGTTGTACTCAGTGTGTTCGTGCATGTCCTTGTGATGTTTTAGAAATGGTTATATGGGATGGTTGTAAAGCCGGACAAATAGCTTCAGCGCCTAGAACAGAAGATTGTATAGGTTGCAAAAGGTGTGAAACAGCATGTCCTACTGATTTTTTAAGTATTCGTGTTTACTTAGGACCAGAAACTACTAGAAGTATGGGATTAACTTATTAAGTTATTATTTTTATAGTTTAATATTAATATGAACCATTTGTCTTAATTAATTGGTTCATTTATTTTTTCAAATCTAAGCAAGTTATTAAAATAATTAAAGGTTTAAGTATTATAGCTAATATAAAAGTTGTTAAATTTTTAAAGACGTTTGTTAATTTACCTATTTGTGTTTCTTCAATTAATTCAATAGATTTGTATAATTGTGTATTAGCACATATTGATCTAGTTGAAATAGCTAATTTTGATTTTTTATCCAAATAATTGATATTATTATAATAATATCTTATACAACTATACTTTTCTATAATTACATGGTTTTATTCATTTTATTTAATTAGTATTTGAATTTTTTGAATAAGGATCAAATAGTTTTTTTATAGAGACTTATTTAATATATTAGTAACTACTTAATCTAGAAAACTTATTATTTTTTCTATGTAATAATATATTATAGTATTTAATTTAATATTTTCAAGTCCGCCAAAAATTTATGTAATCAGCTTTAACTGAATAAGCTGTTTTATAATTCTGAATTTGTTTTTTGTGTTTACTATCATAATAAATATTATGAAAAAAGTTTCAATTACTTTTAGTTGTGTAACCTAATAAAAAACTTGCAGTTAATTTTGCGCGTAACTGTAATAAAGCTTGTGGAATGAAAGTTGTTTTTTTCTTATATTTAATTTATTCTTTAAAAGACTTACATACTCTAAAAATATCCAATTTTCATAAATAAAATAATTTCCAATTATATAATATACTTTAAGTAGTTGATTTTTACTAATACAAATACAATTTAACTAGAACTACTACAAGAATTTACAAAAGATTTGATGATTCTTGTTTTGTTAATTTACTTTATTTATTTTGACAAAATGGTTTTCATTTTTCAAATGATATGTACTTTTTTCTTAATAATTTGTCATTTTTCTTGTATTTATTTAATGAGTTAATTAAGTTGATTTAATTTAATTATTTATAATAGTTATTTAATTACTTATGGTTTCAAGAAAAACCCTGTCACTAAATTTTTTTAAGCCGGTTATTGAGTTTGAATATCAGCTGCAACAGTTTGATAAAATGTTTACTGGATATTTATCTTCTTCTATTATTCGACAAATTAATAAATTGAAAGATGAATTATATGAATTAAAAAAAGATATATTTAAGTCTTTAACTCCTTTACAAAGGCTATATTTGGTAAGACAATCAAGTAGACCTACAACTCTTAATTATATTTCATATATTATGGATGAATGGATCGAACTTCATGGAGATAGAGGAGGTACAGATGATCCAGCTTTAATTGGTGGGGTAGGTCGTTTTGATTCTAAAACCATTGTTTTTATTGGTCATCAAAGAGGAAAAGATACAAAGGATAATGTCATCAGAAATTTTGGCATGGCTTCTCCTGGTGGTTATCGCAAAGCTTTGCGACTAATGCAACATGCTAATAGATTTAATTTTCCGATTTTTACTTTTATTGATACACCGGGTGCCTGGGCTGGTATAGATGCAGAGAAACTAGGTCAAGGTGAGGCTATTGCTGTTAATCTAAGACAAATGTTTTCTTTACAAGTTCCTATTATTTGTACAGTTATTGGAGAAGGTGGTTCTGGAGGAGCATTAGGTATAGGCGTAGCAGACAAAATTTTAATGCTCGAATATGCTGTTTATACTGTAGCAACTCCTGAAGCATGTGCTGCTATTCTTTGGAAAGATAGTGCAAAATCTTTAATTGCTGCAGAAGCTTTAAAAATAACATCTTCTGATTTAAAAATTTTAGGTATTATTGATACCATTATACAAGAGCCTTTAGAAGGTGCTCAAAATGATCCTTTGATGGCATCTTGTATTTTGAAAAATGAGCTAATATCTAATTTGAATTTTTTATTGACCTTATCTGGTGAAAAACGAAAAGAATTAAGATATAAAAAATTTCGTAATATAGGTACTTTTTATGAATCATAAAATATAAAAACTGTTATTATAGCTATAATTTTTTATCTATTATTGTTTTCCTATTAAATAAAATTAATATTTTTCAAACATATAATTGTCCCAGATCCAATTATATGTCCTAAACTGGTTGTTGCAAGTAATTCTGGAAGCCCTAAACCCTCTAACCCTAAAATAGGGATTGAAGGTCCTAATCCTCTTATTTTGATAGCATATCTACCGATTCCAATACATATTAAATTACATATTATCATAACAAATGCAATTTTTACTGACCATGTGGATTTTAAAGATATTACACTTAGCATGTTATTGAAATTTATTTGCATTATTATATTTTCCTATTTTATTTCTGTTTATCTTGTTTTATTAGTAAGTAAAATTATAATTCAATTTAACTTATTTTTTATTTTATATAAGATATATTAAGTTATATTTTTACTAAATAATAACATAGTTATGGATGGTTATTTTTATAAAAATAACCATCCATAACTATGTAAACCTTTTCCTAAAAAGTTTACTCCTAAATAACAAACCCAAATTAATACAAAACCTAAAGATGCTATAATAGCTGGTTTCTTACCTTTCCATTCCTGATTTAATCTTGAATGTAAATAAATTGCGAATACTATCCATGTAATAAGTGCCCATGTTTCTTTAGGATCCCAGCTCCAGTAATTACCCCAAGCTTCATTTGCCCATACAGCTCCTGAAATAATACCTATAGTAAGTAAAGGAAATCCCAATCCAATTATACGATAACTTAAATTATCTATTCCTTGTAAAAGGTTTACTCGATATGATTTTTTAGTTATGTTATTTGTATAATTTTTTTGTTTATTTAAAATATTTTCAAAATTATTAGATTTATATTTTAATATGATTTTTTTTCCACTACTATAAGAGTTTCCTTGAATATCAATTTTTTTCCCATTTGAAATTACTAAAAATAGAATAGATAACACAGATCCTATCATTAAAGTTGCATAACTTATCATCATTACTGTTACATGCATTACGAGCCAGTTAGATTTTAGAGCTGGTACTAGTGGTATTGCTGTTTTCATTTCAGCAGGCAAGCAAATGCTTGCAAATGACAGTGTAAATAATGAAATAGGTATATTAATTGCGGCTATGAGTTTATTTTTATTTTGTTTTTCTAATAATATTTGTATAAAAGTTAAGCACCAAGTTAGAAATATTAGTGATTCAAATAAGTTACTTAACGGAAAGTATTGATTAATTATCCATCTAATACTTAATGCAGTACTTAGTAAAATATTAATAAAAATTGTTAATTTTTTAGATATTTTATATAAGTTACTAATTTTATTAAATATTATACTTGACCAATAAGTAATTAATACAATGATTAGTAATCCGAATGATATATTGATTAAATCATTTTCAACTGTATTCCAGTTCATATTAGTTGTCTTTTAATTTATATTTTGTTTCACATAATTATAGTATAATTTATAGATTTTCACTTTTAAATAAAAAAAACAAAATCAAAATATGAAAATTTTAATTTTGTTTTTTTTCACAAAATAACTTTATTGCAATTTAATTAACATAAAGAATTAATAACATAATCTAATGCCGATGTGAATTCTACACCTGCTTGTGCACTCATGTCTCTAGGTACACATAGTCTATCACGTGTAAAAGTAAATGCTGTAATATAAGCTGCTGTAGGTAAGTTTAAGGCTCTGTATACTTCTCGAGCTCCTGAAATACCCCATTCATCAACCGGACCTGTTCCTCCAACAACAAGAGAATAATTAATTAAACGCATATAATGATCGATGTCTCTGTAGCATTTATTAATTTTTTCTTGGCTGTCACCAGCCTCTCCAGGATTTTTTAGATAAGTATACTTAGCAAAACAAGCGTCTCCAGCTTCTCTTACGACATCTTCATGATTACTACCTAAATTTTTAGCTGCTTCTAATCTTGCTGAAGCGCGTTGAATATTTCCTTGTACTGATTCAAGATCAGAACTAGTAGGAAAACGTCCTGCGGCATCAGCAGCACTTATAGTTGTAGTAATAACTGATTTCATTGTATAATTTCCTCTGTTTGTATAATTTTATGATAATAAAAGTCTTTTATATTTATTTAAACTTACTATTAGCTAATAGCAGCTGTAACTCTATCACAGTAACCAGAAACTTCTGATGCTAATGCAGAACAGTCTCCTGATATAGCTTCTACTTTGCGTTTTGATGCAGTATTATTAATAAATGCAACAGCAGCAGCTTTCATAATACTTATTGCTCTAGTAGTAGAATTGTTAGGTACTCCAAGAGCAATATAAGTTTCTTTTAATCCATTCAAACAACGGTCTTCTAAAACAGAAGCATCTCCTGCAAGAAGAGCATAAGATACATAACGTAAAATAATTTCACCGTCTCTTAAGCAAGCAGCCATACGACGATTAGTATAACAGTTTCCTCCTGCAGCTATTAGTCCTGGATTTTCGCAAATCATGCCAGCAACAGCATCAGAAACAATACAACTAGAATTAGAAACAATATAGTTTACTGAATCTAGACGTTTATTACCGTCATCAATAAATGTTTTAAGAGCTTCTAAATCACTACCACTTACATAAGCTGCTTTTGAATCTGAATTCACTACAACTCTAGAAAATGCATCAAGCATTGAGCTCTCCTTAGTATTTTATATTTTCAACTAAAAAATAAATGTGTTTCAGCTGTTAAATTTTTTTATAAGCTGATGTATTAGTATCAAACAACAATATAAGAGATTTAAAAAATAAATATACAACAAATTAATATTAATTAATATGTAATTAGAATTACGTAATAGAGTTTTTAATATAATATTTAATTATATTATCTTTTATCATCATTTGTTTTAAAATTTTTATTAAATATATTTTTATATTTTTTTTATTTAGTTGGTATATTTTATCTTGATATATTGCTAACTTAAATTCTTGTTCAAGTGTTAATTTATTGAAATTTTTCATATTTATGAATAAATATGTTTATTTTAATAAAATATTTTACTATATTTATAGTATTTATATTTATTTTAGTATAATATTCATATACATTTTATAAAAAAATAATTATTTTATATTTATTAATAGTTAGTAAAAAGTTAAGTATTTTTTATAAAATTTTTTATGAAGTCTCTTAATTATTTTGCTTTATTATTATTTATGATATTGAACTTTTTAATAAAACGTAATATATTGTTTTTTTATTTTTTATAAGTTTAGCATTAATCTGGAGACTAGTTATGTCTATTCCAATTTTGAGATATATTTTATCTACTCATAATCACAGAGTAAATAGTTTTGAGTATTTAGGAGGAGAAGAACAGCCTAAAATATATACAACAGATAATTTACCTACCTCTTTAGAAATGGATCAAATTATTTGGGCTGCTTATCGTCAAATTTTTAGTGAACATCAAATTTTGTCTAGTACTCGTCAATCTTTTCTTGAATCTCAACTAAGGTTTAATCAAATTAGAGTTAAGGATTTTATTAAAGGTTTAGTATTATCAGATCAATTTCGTTGTTTAAACTATGATGTTAATAATAATTATCGTTTTGTGGAGATTTGTTTACAACGTATTTTAGGACGTGATGTTTATAATGATAGAGAAAAATTAGCTTTTTCTATAGTTATAGCCTCAAAAGGTTTAGAGTTTTTTATAGATTTGTTATTAAATAGCAATGAGTATATAGAAAATTTTGGAGATACTGTAGTTCCCTACCAAAGACGACGTATAATTTTTCAAAGGAATAAAGGTGAAATGCCTTTTAATTTAAAAACGCCTCGCTTAGATTATAGTTTTTTAAATAAACAAAGTATGCCTCAGTTACCTTGGTCTGGAACAATTAGAACTTTTACACCGCAAGAAAAAAAGCCAAAAGCTGGTGATCCTCTTTTATTTTTGAATATGGTAGGTCAAATATCTTTTAATAGCTAAATTTATTATTTATTATTAAATTATAAGTTAATCTAAGAGAATTAAAAAGTTTCAATGATTTTAATTTTACTAAAAAAAATTTTTTTTATAGTGAAATTAAAATCATTTGAAGCTTTTTTTATAAATATATTTATTAACTTCCTAGTTTAAACGCATCAACGAACAAACCGTATATAATACCAATTTTAATATTATTAATAAAATTATTTACAAAAAACTTATTTTTATTATTTTTAGTATATATGATTCGGCTAAGTATCTCATTAGTTGTTACAATTATGGCTCCACTCATAATACTCCAATCGCCTGTTTGTGCTGGTATTGTTGATAAAACATTAGCAAAAAAAAAACCTAACATTAAACTAAGCAAATTCAAGCTAAAGAAAAAAAACTGATAATTAAACTTTTTTTGTATATTTTTAACTAATTCTAAATAATAATTCAATTTTATTTATTTAATATAATTTTTTATAGTATAAAATTTTAATTTTCATTATATTAGACATAAAAGTTTAGCTTTTATATATTTTGTTCGCTTAAACTAATTGTAATATATTCAAATGGTTGAATAAAAATATCTTTGTTTATAAAGTTTTTTTTATTTAGTTCATTAATAACAATATCTTGAAGTATTTGTATACTTCTAATAGTGGGTCCAAGTGGTACATCTAAAGATATATATGTTTCTCTTAAACCATCTAGTAACCTTTCATTCAAAATATCTAGATTGCCTGCCGCTAAAGAGTAACTAGTATATCTTAAATAATAATCAATATCTCTTAAACAAGTTGCATATCTTCTTGTGGTATATGAATTGCCTCCAGGTCTTAACAATTCTGGTTGCTCTAAATATAATCTTGTTGCTGTTTCTTTAACTATTTTTGATGCTTGACCGTTTATAACTTCAATAGCTTTTAATCTTTCAAGTCCTGTAGTTAGATAGTTATTAATTTCATTAATAGCTATATTATCTAAGTATTTGCCTGTTAAGTCGTATTTGTTTAAAACATTTGTGATAGCATCTTGCATATTTTTAATGTCCAGTTAATTTTTAATATCGCTTCTCTTGTTATATAATATAATTAAAGTGTACAAACTAAAAATTATTTTTAATTTATATTAAACTTTTTTATACGTTTAATAATTATGGATACTAGTTATATTTTAATTCGTATTCATAACAAAAAAACAATAGAACTACATTATTTTATTTGTAGTTTATATTATAATTCTATAATTTATAGTTATCCTATTTGTTTTACTGCAAATAGTTCTTATGTTATGTTTATCCTTTTATCTTTACATAAAAGTTTTCACTTTTTAACTACAGAGCATAAGCTTTATTTAGGTAAAGAGCTTTATAAAGCAGAGATAAGTATTCAACTTAATCAAAAATATATACAAGAATAAAAAGTTAGTTATACTATTTTAAGTTTACATAACTAAGATAAATTATATTATTTTCATCTATTTAAATAATTAAAGAGCATGTAACTCAGCGGATAGAGTATCAAATTCCGACTTTGATAGTCGAGGGTTCAAATCCCTCCTTGCTCATAATTTAATTATTTGTTTTTTGTTTCATATTATACTTATTTAGTAATAAAATTCTTGTTTTTGTATACTAAAATAGTTATAATACGTTTACTTAACTAAAAGGGACTGAAAAGGTTTCTACATATTGGTTTGTTTTATTAATTTGAGTTAATTTTAACTTATGTTTAAGTAAGTTTTAGTAGGTAAAGTTATTTTTCAAATTTTATTTAAATGCAAAACATAAAATTATAGTTTTTTCTAAAAAAGAATTGTTTGTTTAAATTTTTAGAATATTTAAATTATATTTTTTTGAATATATTTTGATAGATATATGAAAATGCTCTTATTATAATTTATACTTATCGTATATATTGTTTTTTTATAATTAATAAGCTAAAGTAAAAAATTAAAATTACAAAACTTGATTATATTATTTTTTTAATTTTATTAAATCGACATATTAACTTTATTTCTTTTTAATTAATATATAATATCAATATGGACGTGGGTTCAATTCCCGCCAGTTCCATTTATGTTTATTTATTTGCTGTAACTTTGTAATTATTATAAATTTTTATATATCATACTTTTATTTCATGACAAAATTTCATGATTTTATCTAATTTAGTTTTATTTAATGGCCTGTTAAAAAATTGTACTGAGCATAACAAATATTTAATATCTATAACTCATCAAAAACAACAAGAATATTTCAATATTCGTAAACTTGTAAATTTAAAACATAAAAAGTCTTCATTAATTATTGTTTCAAATAGTAATAATTTAATTAATAAGTCTACAAGAGATCTAATAAAAATTAAAAACTACAATAATTTCATTTCTCGTAATCTTTGGCAAAAGCTGATTAATAAATATTTACAAGAAACAATATTTATTTCAGCGTCTAATCATTTATCTGACAAATATATTAATAAAGTAAAAGCTCATGGTTTATCTGTTTATAGGGCAAGTGACTATAAAAAATTCTTACTAAAATTTAGTCAAGATTTACTAAATGGTAAAATACTGGTTTCTATGAAAAACAAGAATAATACAAATATAGATTTATTAATTGATAAACATAGTAAATACGTAAAATATAAATGGACAAAACTATTGAGTTTTGACTTATTTAAAGCAAATAAAGCTATTTTTCCAAAGCAAATAAGTATAAATAATAAAAAAATAAATTACGAAACACTACCATTATTTACTCTAATTAATAAAAACTATCAAGTTCTTATGTCTGAATCTTCTAATAAATTATTTCGGAGTAAAAGTTGTTTTGATTTAATATTAAAATTTTTTAATAGTTTTTTATTGAAAAGTACAAATGATCAAAAAGTATACACTGGTTTATTATTTGTTAATCCAGAAGATGCTTTAGAATATAGGCAATATATTCAATGCAAATACATTAAATCTACTCGTATAAACTCTATTCAATCTGTAATTAGTAGTATGAATTTATACTATAATTTTTTAAATTCTTCTATTAAAAATTCAGAATTCAGGTTAATTCCTGATCTTAAAGAAGTTAGTGATTTAATATACAAATATAGAAGATATAAACATTTGTCATTCGATTTTAAGCAAAAACATGGCTCAAATTATTTTCAAGGTCAACCAATATATTTGATTAAGCCAATTAATGTAAAAAATAAAAATAATAATAGAAAAAAAAGTTTAGATTACTCGTACTTTTTTAATCAAAAAAATACAGGCATTAAGTACGAACCCATATTTTTAAACTATCAAACTGCTATTAATGCATGGAATAAATTTAGACAAGAATATTCATATTATGATTTACCATTTCAGCCAGAATTGTATGTTTCTAATTTAGAAATATTTATTAAAACATCTTACTATAATAACACAAATCATCAAATTATATTTATTCCTTCATTTAATACATATAAATTTATTAAAAATTTTAAACAATCAAAAATTAATAATTATAGGAATATTAAGCAAACTGTTTTTCATAAAAGCTTATATATAAAAACTTTATTATCTAGGTTGATTTGGTCTTTAACTAGTAGGCAACCGGTTAATTGGTAATTAATAAATAGCTTTAAAATATTATTTATTAAGAGTATTATTTTTTAGAATAGTACTCTACTACAAGTAATTCATTTAATTCTAAAGCAACCCAATCCCTTTCAACAACACCATTAACCTTAGCTATTAAAGTATTTTTATCTAATTCCAGGTGATTAGGTATATTAGCTAAACCAGGAAAACTTAAATATTTTTTTATTAAAGTTGTTGATGATTTTTGAGGTTTTATTGTTATTATATCGCCTGGTTTACACTGATAACTGCATATAGAAACAGTTTTTTTATTTACTGTAATATGACCATGGTTTACTATCTGTCTAGCTGCAGGTATAGTAGGAGCTAAACCCAGTCTAAAAATAGTGTTATCAAGTCGCATTTCTAATATTTGTAATAAAACAATGCCTGTTGACCCTTGAACTTTTTTAGCTATTTTTACATTTTTCAATAACTGTTTTTCACTTAAACCATAATTAAAACGCAACTTTTGTTTTTCTTCTAACCTTAAAGAGTACTCTGATGGTTTACGTGATTTTTGTCCATGTTCTCCAGCTGGTAATAATTTATTAGACTTTTTTCTGGTTAAGCCAGGTAAATCACCTAATCTTCTCGATATTCTTAGTCTTGGTCCTCTGTAACGTGACATATTTTAGTCCTTATATAAAATTAATGAAGTCTGTTATGATTTTTTTTGTGGTACTAAAATCATTGTTACATTTCTACCATCTTTAGATGGTGATTGTTGTATTTCTGATATATTTTGTAAATCTGTTGACATTTTATTCAAAAGCTCTACAGCTAAATTTATGTGCTGAATTTCTCTTCCTCTAAATATAACAGTTGCTTTAACTTTATCTCCTGACTCTAAAAAGCGTAAAGCTTGATTCAATCTTACTTTATAGTCGTGTTCTTCAATTTTATATCTCATTTTAACTTCTTTAATTGAAATATGATGTTGCTTTTTTTTTGCTTCTTTAGCTTTTTTCTCTTGTTCAAACTTATATTTTCCATAATCTATTATTTTGCAAACAGGTGGTTCTGATTTACTACTAATGACAACTAGGTCTAGACCTTTTTCTGAAGCTATACTTAAAGCTTCATAACAAGAATGTATGCCTAGCTGTTGACCTAAAACATCTATAAGACGTACCTTAGGATATTTAATGCGTTCATTAATAATAGGTTGTTCGTTATACTTTTTCTTCAATTTTTTATTTTTTTTACTGAGTTTTTAAGTTATGTAGATACAATATTTTTTTAAAAAGATTGGTAATTACATATAAATTATTATAACATTAAATATATGTTTATGTATTTTAAAATCACAAATTGATATTTACTTATGAAACATACCTTATCGGTGCTTGTGCAAGATGAGTCTGGGGTTTTATCAAGAATATCTGGTTTATTTGCTAGACGAGGATTTAATATTGATAGTTTAGCTGTAGGACCAGCGGAAAAACCTGGTATTTCAAGAATTACTATGAGTGTCCGAGGTGATAATCGTACAATTGAACAATTGATTAAACAATTATATAAATTAATTAATATTTTAAATATCCAAAACGTTACTAATATACCTTGTGTTGAACGTGAACTAATGTTAATTAAAGTAAGCGCAAAAAAAATAGATAGATCTTTTATATTAGAAATAGCAAATATTTTTAGAGCCAAAATAGTTGATCTTTCTAACAACTATTTAATTTTGGAAGTTACAGGTGATCCTGGAAAAATATTTGCTATTCAAAGATTACTAACTGAATACCAAATTACTGAAATTGCAAGAACAGGTAAAATTACCTTAATTAGAGAATCTAATATAAATACTGAAATGTTAAAAAAATCATTAGATCGTAAAACATTAAATTTATAATAGTGCTATTTATTATAAAATAGTAACCAGTTACCAGGTTTTTCTATAAATGATAAACATTCTATTAAATCCCAATCTATAGTTGTGTACATGTCTTTTTTATTTATGTTTATATTAATTACTATATTTTTTGGTATGAATAAAAGTTGTATTTTTTTTAAGTTTTTTTTTTCGTTGAGATGTTGTTTATTTATAAAATTATAAGTTTTGCAATAATCAATATGACGACAATTAATGCATATACACATATGTATATATAATAAATTATAGATTAAATTAATATTATTAATAAATAGTACAATATTTTGTAATAAATTTGATATATAACACCAAAAACTGATTTTAATAAAGTATTTTAAATATAGTATAGGGACGGAGGGACTTGAACCCTCACGATCAACTAAGATCAACAGATTTTAAGTCTGTTGTGTCTACCATTCCACCACATCCCCTTTTCGTATTTTTATAAACTCTATAATATATATAATTTATTAGGCGGTACCCAGACTCGAACTGGGGATAAAGAATTTGCAATCCTCTGCCTTACCACTTGGCTATACCGCCTAATTATTGCTGATTTACTAATATAATTTATCTAAGTTAATAGTCTCTTGTCAATAACTAATTATTAAGTATTTTGTACTTCTTGTGTAAATAGTCGACTTTTTAAAATATCTTCTGATTCAATTGTAACTAAATCATTTTTTGTAAGTATTTTATCTCCACTAATAAATATACGATTAGCTTGTCTCATCCTTGCTCTATCAAGAGCATTTCTAATACTTCTTGCATTCGCAAAATGGGGTTGTTTCATTCTTTTCTCTGCATATTCGAATAGTACTTCATCTGCATGTAATGCTAATTTATATTGTTGTTCTTCAAGCATTAATTTAGCAATTTGTAAAAGTTCCTCTGCAGTATAATCTGGAAAATCAACGTGATTAGTTACTCTCGAAGATAAACCTGGATTAGATTCGTAAAATTTATCCATTCTATCTTTATAGCCGGCAAAAATGACTACTAAGTCATCTCTTTGATTTTCCATTACTTGTAATAGTATTTCAATAGCTTCAGCTCCATAGTCTCTTTCATTATCAGGCTTATACAAATAATATGCTTCATCTATAAATAAGACTCCTCCCATTGCTTGTTTGAGTACTTCTTTAGTTTTTGGTGCTGTGTGTCCTATATATTGTCCAACTAGATCATCGCGTGTAACAGTCATTAAATGTCCTTTTTTGATATAACCTAATCTATTTAATATATCTGCCATTTTCATTGCTACTGTTGTTTTTCCTGTTCCAGGACTACCAGTAAATGACATATGTAGTCCTGGACTACCAGAAACTAAATCTAGATTATTCCTTAATTTATCAATTAATAGTAAAGCCGCAATTTCTTTAATTCTAGTTTTAACAGGCTCTAAACCTATTAGTTCTTGCTCTAACTCATCTATTACTTCTTGGATTTTTGTTTTATCATATTCTTCTTGTAGATTTACAAGAGTATCATTATTATAATTTATATTCATATTGTAAATTAGCTTTTATTAAAAAAATAAAATAAACTTATAAAAAATATAATAAAAAGAATTTTATCGTATTTTTTATAAGTAAAAATTAGTTAACTTTTAGTTTAATATTTATTTAAAACTATTTAATATCTAAAATCTAGAACCTTCTGGTTTTTCTGTAGCGTAACTACGAAAAGTATATTTTTGATTTCTGCCAATATCTTCTGATCTCACTAATTCAAAGCCAGGCTCATATGATGGTCTACTAATAATAAAAGATAGAACACAACTTTCTATACCTCTAGTATTATCAAACATATTTACTTTAACATATATATTTGAGTGTTGTTGAAGACAGCTATTAATTTCGTACATAACTGTTGCAGGATCTTTAATATCAAATAAAGGCAATCCCCATAGCTCCCAATAGTTGTTGCGTGGATGCGGATCCTCTGTATATTCAATATTAATTGCCCAGTCTTGTTCTATTGCGTAATTAATTTGCTTTTTTATTTGTTCTTCAGTTAAGTCAGGTAAAAAAGAAAAAGTTCCTTGAGTTAGTCTCACTATTATATACTCCTTATACTTATAATAATTAATCTATAATAATAGATTTTTCTATAAAAAAAATTAACTAAAATCTAAAGTTTTTTAAATGTATAAATTCATATTAGATTTTTTACTTAAACATTAGCTGTTGGAGTTTCGACAAAGTCAGCTGTATCTGTAGAAGTATAGTTGAATGTAATATCTTTCCATAAATCTAATGCTGTTTGTAGAGGACCACATGTTTTTGCTGCATCAACTAAAATTTGTGGTCCCTCTGAAACATAGTCACGCCCCTCATTACGAGCTATAACCATTGATTCTAAAGCTACACGATTTGCTGTGGCTCCTGCTTGAATACCATCAGGGTGTCCAATTGTTCCTCCACCAAACTGCAGTACAACATCGTTTCCAAGATAATCTAATAACTGATGCATTTGACCGCAGTGAATACCTCCAGATGCAACTGGAGTTACTTTACGTAAAGATGCCCAATCTTGTTTAAAAAATATTCCTTGAGGTAAATTAATATCTAAATGAGAATCTAATAAAGTATTATAAAAACCTCTAATCATTAGTGGATCACCTTCTAATTTGCCTACTACTGTACCAGCATGTATATGATCTACTCCTGCCATTCTCATCCATTTACATATAACACGGAAATTCATTCCGTGAATTTTTTGGCGAGAATAAGTTGAATTACCGGCACGATGTAAATGTAAAATCATGTCATTTTTACGAGACCATATAGCCATAGTTTGAATAGCTGTATATCCAACAACTAAGTCAATCATAATAATGATTGAACCTAGTTGTTTGGCAAATTCAGCTCTTTCATACATATTTTCCATTGTTGCCGCTGTAACATTCATATAATGTCCTTTTACTTCTCCTGTAGCAGCAATAGAGCGGTTTACAGCTTCTATCGAATATAAAAACCTTTCCTTCCAACGCATAAATGGTTGAGAATTAATATTTTCATCATCTTTTAAGAAATCTAAGCCACCTTTTAAACCTTCATATACAACACGTCCATAATTTTTCCCTGATAAACCTAATTTAGGTTTAACAGTAGCACCTAAGAATGGACGACCAAATTTATCCATTCGTTCACGCTCTACTATCAAACCAGTTGCAGGTCCTTGAAAAGTTTTTAGATAGGCAATTGGTATACGCATATCTTCTAATCTTAACGCTTTAAGTGCTTTAAATCCAAATACATTACCAATAATTGATGCAGTTAAATTGGCAATAGAACCTTCCTCAAATAAATCAATATCGTATGATATATATGCGAAATACTGATCAGATGTATTTGGCACTGCATCTACTTTATATGCTTTAGCGCGATATAAATCACATGCAGTTAATAAATCAGTCCATACAACTGTCCAAGTAGCAGTAGATGATTCTCCAGCAACTGCTGCAGAAGCTTCTACTGGATCTACTCCTTGTTGTGGAGTTACTCTAAACAAAGCTAATACGTCTGTTTCTTTAATTACATAATTAGGGTCCCAATATCCCATTTTAGCATACGGTATTACTCCAGACTCATAACGTTCGTTTTTAATTCTTGTCCGTTCTTCTACAGAGTTAGACATTTATTCCTCCTTTATTAAGGCAGTCTCATTAATATATGAATATTTAAAGTTAGCTAAATAAATATAACTGAAAATAATATATAATTTATATAATTAAAGTAATAATTATTTAGCTTTATAAATAAACTTATCATTATATATTCATTACATAATTCTAGTATTATTTATAACAGTGATAATTTTTTTTAATATATTTAAATAGTAAATGTAAAAGTTTTTATAAAAATAAGCTATTAGAATAATTTTATGCTAATATTTATCTAGCAAGGTAAAAATATAGGAGAAAAATATTTTGTCTGTATTACAAGTTGTAGATTCTTCTTTTGAAGAAGAAGTTATAGAATCTAATTATCCTGTTTTAGTAGATTTTTGGGCCCCTTGGTGTGGTCCTTGTAGATTAATTGCTCCTGTAATTGATGAAATAGCAAGTGAATATATAAATATAATTAAAGTTGTGAAAATTAATACAGACTTAAATCCTACTATAACTACTGAATATAGTGTCAGAAGTATTCCTACAGTTATGCTTTTTAAGGGTGGTATAAAAATAGATACTGTTATAGGTGCTGTTCCAAAATCTACTTTAATTAATAAACTAATAAAACATATATATAATAAATAAAATGAGTTTGGAATGAAAGTAATTATAATAATTGAATTTTGTTAAAATAAGTTAAGTAAACATATATAAGTATAAAAATATCTAATATGTCTAGATTATGTCAAGTATCTGGTAAAAGAGCGAATAATGGTTACAAAATTTCTCATTCTCATATTAAAACTAAAAAAAAACAACGTGTTAATTTACAATATAAAAAAATTTGGTCAGTTAGAAAAAAGTCTTGGATCAAAATAAAAATTTCTACTAGAATAATTAAATCTCTACATAAAATACGACTTAATAATAAGTAGTGACAATTTTTTTGTAATGTGTTAAAATTTATCATATAATTTAAAAATAAATTTTTATTTTTAAGTTATTATGTTTTAATTTTGTTTAATTGAAAGAGTAATGGATTATTATTATTTTAAGGATTATACTATGACTTCTGTTTTAAAAAGTATTTACGAAAATCAGTATGATGAGTACGATTGTGATAATTATAATTTAGATATTAATGAATATGAAATAGATATACCAATTGGTTGGTCATTTCTTTGTTTTGATGAGACGATTAATTATTATAAAAATTGTAATAATAGAACTTCAAACATCGGTTTCATGGAGTAAAATTCAATATCTAAGTAACAATTAAAAGTATAACAAAAATTTATATTTATGTATAAATTGTGCTTGAAATATATATTTTCTTTTAATATAGTTAATTATAAATATTTCAAGTACTTTATCTAAATATTATTTAACATAACTAAATTAAATATACTAAAAATTTTATGCTAGTGTAGCTCAATTGGTAGAGCAGCTGATTTGTAATCAGCAGGTTACGGGTTCAAGTCCCTTTACTAGCTTAGATTACTTAAGAAATAAAATAGTTCATACATAATATGAATTTAAGATAAACCTAAGTTTTGTATAATAGGAATATTAGATAGTAACAAATAAGCAAATCCTGAACCTCCTATTGAACCGACCAAAAAACCTGCTGTGAATTGACTCCAACCACTAGAGGTTTGTAATATATCTGTTGATTCTTGCTTATTTGAACCAAAAGAAGTATTTCCATATATTGATAAACAAGCTGTTAAAATAATAATTAATCCAACTGATGATAAAAAACCTGACAATAGTGCAACATCCGTATTTCTTAACGGTCCGAGTTTATCAAATGGACCTACTAGAAAATATCCGTGAGACATTCCTATTTCTAGTCCTCTTAATAGAGGAGATAAGCCTTTTCTATAAGCAGGTAAATTACTTAACAAATTTTTAGTAAAGCTTGATGTACTAATAGGAGTAGATAAATTACCAACGAAGGGATCATTATTATATGGTTTAATAAAATCTGTCATGAATTTGTTCTTCTAGAAAAATGTATTATTTGTTATTATATTAATTTATAATAACAAATAAATAATACTGTAAAATAAAATATTAACTATTTCGTAATAAATATTTAATACTTGTTTATATTTATATTGATAATTACAATTACTACAAGGAGAAATTAACTATGTCTATACTATTTAGCTACTTATTTTTTGTCACATTTTTTACTTTTTTAGCTTTAAGCTTATACTTCGGTTTACAATTTATTAAATTAATTTAACTTGTATTAATGGCTTTTTGTCTTGTAATAGTTATTATGATTACTTTTAGTTATTACTAATATAAAACTTTTGATTATAAAAAGAAACAGCAAATTATTTATACAACTTTAAACTTTATGACAAAAATTAGAAAAGATGAGATCTTAGGTTCGCGTAGATTCAGTAATTACTGGTGGGCCACTATTATTTTTATAGCAAGTTCAAGCTTCTTTTTAGTCGGTTTATGTAGTTACACACATTTTGCTATTTTTCATTTTTTATATTATAAAAACTTATTATTTTTACCTCAGGGTGCTATAATGACATTTTATGGTACATCTGGAATTTTAATCAGTTTATTTTTGTGGTATACTATTATTTTTAATATAGGTAGCGGATATAACGAATTTAATAAGAAAAACGGTATAATAACTATTTTTAGGTTTGGTTTTCCAGGAAAAAATCGTATACTTAAATTAAAATATAACATAAAAGAAATAGCATCTATAAAAATTTTTATAAAAGATGGTTTATCTCCTAAAAGAGAAATTTATTTAAAAACCAAAGATAAAAGAGAAATTCCATTAACTAAAGTTAGTGAACCTATTTCACTTTATGAAATAGAAAAACAAGCAAAAGATATAGCTAAATTTATAAATGTAATTATAGAAGGAATATAATAAAGATTGTATTTTAATATAACTTGTTGTTAAATAAAAAACTTTTTGTTATCATCTACCTTATAGTCTGATCACTAACAAAAAACAGCGGGTATAGTTTAGTGGTAAAACATTATCCTTCCAAGCTAATGATGTGGGTTCGATTCCCACTACCCGCTTTTAAAATTATATAAACTGCATCTGGCTGGATTCGAACCAGCGTTGTCCTACAAGGATGGCGGATTATTAGAGTAGACTTTAATTAAAGCCCCTCCTACAAAACCGTACATGAAACTTTAATTTCATACGGCTACTACTTATTAGCATTTATTGAATATAATATTTATATATAAAAATAAGTTTTTATAGTAAGAATTAATATTGTAGTTATATAAATAATTATTTAAAGAAGAATTATTCATCTGAACGTTTTTGGGTTTAAATGAATAGAAATTAAATTTAGTAGTTTTTTTTAACCAATAATACATAGTTGTATTAAATGCTTTATTAGTATAATTAATCAGATTAAATGTTATGTATTCTAAATTATTGTTATAAAAATTTTGAATCATGTTTTTTGATTTAGTAAATAAATAATTTTTATTAATGAAAGTATTAATTTTAAATTTATTAAAATTATTTTTATTATATAAAAATAATTTTATACTATATATTAATGATAAATTGTAATTTAAGCTTATTATTTTATTACTTGAGTAAGTATTATAACTTAAACTAGTGTATTTCAGTATACAGTTAATGTTTTTAATATAAAAAGAATACCATACAGAATCTAAGTTTACTACATTTAATAGTAAATTTGATAGACTACTTAAAATGGTATAATTATTAGTTTTAATTTCTTTTTGTTTATACTTGATTATTTTTATATTATATAAATTATCTAAATTTGTACAAAAATTATTATATAACCATTTAATTATCGATTGTTTAATATATTTAATTAAATTTAACTTTGAAATTAGAGTATAAGTAAAAATATATTTAAACGATTTATATTTTTTTAATTCATGAAATTTACAAAAATTAGAATTTGTGTTTGAAACTTTACTAAATTTAGCTTTCCATTCTGGCTCAATACATAAATAAATTAAATATTGCTTAATATTTTCTATAATTATACTATTGATTTTAGTTTTAAAAAAGTTTATATTAAACAAAAATTTTAAAATTGTAAACTTTTTATAAGTTTCAATTAAATACACTTCTTTATCATAAAAATAATAGTAATTGCAAACGTCTTTTAAGACTTTATCAATCGAAATAACTTTACCTTCATTAGAATTCAACAAATAGTTTTGCAACTTATGTACATAATGCAAATCATATTTTTTTGTTGCATTATATATTTGTTTTTGTATCATCAATAATCTAAGATATATTTTTTTGCTTGGTAAATTTTTCCAAATACTATTACAATTAAAAAAGTACTGTTTCAATTTTATATTCCCAGTTTAATTATTATACTAATTTCTTATTTTTTTATACTTTATATTTATCAATTTAAAATAAGTGCAATACGTTAGCTTTATGAGTTTTAGTATTTATTAAGCTTTTTATTGCTTCTTACTAAATAATATTGTTTGCCTTAATCTTTTTTTATTTTTTTATACATAAAAAAATATTATTATTTAGTTACTCCGTTCCATATTTTTTATATTTTAGTTGACTTAGACTCCATTCTATATATTAATAATCTCTATGAAAAATCATACTTATATTAACTCATAATAAATAAGTTTATGGACTAAAATTTTTAATACTTTTTACAAAGGTTGGTTTTTCTAGTCATATCAACTTTTCATTTAGTTTGCTTTACTTAAAAATATTTAAGGCATATATATATTTAAGTTAACTAAAGGATTATATTCATGATTTAAAACAGTTAGACTTTCACTAACATAAAAAATATAGTTAACTAAAATATCATACAGTAACTATTTAGTTTTTAGTTATTTAAATGGCAAATCATTTTTGACCCTTTAACAACTAAAAACGGATCACACATGAGTCCGCTGCCTTCGGCCTCTCGGCCACAGATGCTTTTAAAAATATATAAATTCATTATACTAAAATTTTAAATAAAAACAACTTCAAAATTATTCGTTCATATTATGATAAGTAGCGACAGCTGAAGGAGATATTTTATTTAAATATCTAAAAATCCAATATTTAAAAATAGTATCTAAAATAACTGGAAATGTTGAAATAAAAAGAAAAATAAAATCTCTACTTTCAGGTAAACCAAAGTGTCTTAATATAGCTTCTATAATTATTTCCCAACCATGAGGAGAATGAAATCCTACAAAGATATCTGTAAATAAGATAATTAAAAATGCTTTAGCAGTATCACTTAGACCGTATATAGATTCGTTAATAAACGATTGTAAAATAGAAAATTGTCTCTTATTTATTATTAAGATAGAGATAAATATAGTAATTGAAATAAAATCAGCTAATATATTTTTTATAGCATTAGCGCTTTCAATAGAATAATTGGCTGCAATTTCTAAAGCTTTTGTTGAAATTTTTTGCTCTACTAAATTTGTTGATATATTTAATTTACCTATTAATATCTCGAAATGAAGTTTTTCTTCGAAACGCTGCAAGTCTGCAAAGGCTCTTTCTTCTTGAGAGTAATTAATAAAAATATATGGACTATTTTTATTCCACAAATAATTTACTAAAGGATCTAATAGAATACTTTTAGATAACTGATTCATTAAAATAGGCATAGCTAATAATACAATAATATATTTAACTGACGTTAACGTTTGATATCTAGCTACTTTAAACTCTTCTAATGCTTCTACTTCCGCATTAGGATTTAGCTCTTGTTTAAATTTATTAAAAAGTTTACTCATAGAGCGAGGAATCATACCAGTCTTTTCAAAAGCTAATTGATTGATTTTTTTTAAATTCCAATACTTCATTTTTATAAAATTTAATTATATAAAAATAATATGATTATTAATATTTTAAATATATTAATAAATTTAAAATATTAATATAGAAATTTATTAATATAAATTTCATCAGAAATAAAAAAAATTTTGATATTTATAGTTTATAATAAAATATAAATACAATATAATTATATATTCGAAAAATTTAAATTTATCTATTTTAAAATAATGATTATTAGCTTATATTTATTTTTTAAAAAATTTGAAGGAAAATGGATTTCCCAAAAAAATGTATACTTACTAGAGAATAGAAAACAAAAAACAGATAATAAAATTACTAAAATTTCAATAAACCCAAATAGCCTCTTTTTATTAAACAAAATGAATTTGTTTTATAGTTATAATTTTAAATTTTTAACTAATAATATTTATTTAGATTATAAACAATATAATAAAACTAATTTATTTAAAGAATTTAATTTAAAACTTATAGAAACAAATTTATTAAAAATCAATTGTATTTTAATAGACAAAAATTTAGAATATGAAGAATATTTATACTCAGTAAGTAGTAATTTAAAGATATCTGTAGGAATACTAAAAGAATTAAATTACAGAAAATATATTGGTATAATTATGACATCTTATATAAAAATTCAGTAGTATTACTTTAATCAAATTACTATATTTCTATTAATTTTATAAAAAAATTTATATTTACCCTTTTAGTATTTATATTTACTAATAAAGATTGCCTATTAAGTTTTTTATTATTAAATTTTAATAAAAACTATAATATAATAGCACTAATTTAGGCTACTATATTTTTTTTGTTATTATAAATTAATTTAATTTTAGTTCTTATTAGTAATTATTCAAGATCTTTTCTATTTGGATTTCTTGAAGGATCATTAGATAAAAAACCAAAGAAAAATAATGAAATAAAAAAAACTACTGTTGTATAAACAAAAATTTTCAAAGTCAACATTTTTATATGTCCTTATAAATAATAGAATTTATAATTATTATATATTATATTTTTAGTTCTTGAAATATAAAAAAACGTATTATAAAAAAATTGTCTAAAAATCTATTTGATTTATATTATTATTATTTATTTCATACTTAACTTCTTTTAATTTTGTCATAATTTTTTCAAAATATTCTGATAAATATATCTCTAAAGATTCAATTTCTATTGGTTCAATTTTTAAAATATACAAAATTTCTTTAATAGAGATATTATAATTAGATTGTTTGGATAATATTTCTATAAAAGACAATCTTTCTGAAATATTCCATGTCCACTGAAAAAATTTAGTAATATATCTAATAAGTTTTAATAAATTTATTCCTATTTTAGTTATTTTTGCATTTTTGCCTGAAATTTTTTCACATAGCTCAACTATTTCAAAAGAATTCCATGATTCATTGCCTAATAAAGGTAGTATCTTTTTTTGAAATTGAGTAACAGAGAGACTTTTAATTGTTACTTTTGCAATGTCTTGAGTATTGATATAAGAAATAGAATATAACTTATTAGTTATCCATATAGATTTGTCATCTAATATAGGAACTGCATACTGAGGGATTATACCCTGAAAAAAACCAGATAAGTTAAAAATAGTATAATTGATTTTAGATTTTTTCAAACGTTTTTGAATTAATAATTTTAATTTAACTAGTGGTATATTTGTATAATCATAAGAATTTAAAATAGAAAAAAAAATGTAACGCTTAATTTTTGCTTTTATAGCTGCTTCTATTAAAATATATTTAGCTTTTAGGTCTATTTCATTAATATTATATAGATCATTTATCCTTGTTGTAGAAGAATCAATAATTGCTGTAATATCGTGTAAAGCAACTGGTATTGTTTCAGTCAAAGTTAAATCACCGTAAATTAGTTCAGCACCCCACTCTTTTAAAAAAGCAGCCTTGCGAAAATTTCTTACTAAACATTTTACTTGAAAACCGTCATTTAAAGCTTTTTTAACAATTTGTCTTCCTAAAGTACCTGTACTACCAATTACCAATAAACTCATCTAATAAATTCCTCAGATTTCAAACAAAATATTTTACAAATAATATTATAACTAATATATCAATATACTTATATTTATATTCAAATTATGGGTAGAGAGGGATTCGAACCCTCACAACTAAAGTTATTACATTTTGAATGTAATGCGTATACCTATTTCGCCATCTACCCTGAATTATATTTGTAAGTTTAATTATATATTAGAATTTATTAATCATGATAGTAATATTTTTTTTATATTGCAATAAATATTTTCATTCTCCTAAAACACTTTTACATAAAATAAAAAGTTATTTAAAGATATATACAATTTTTATAATTTTAATTTGCTTGCCTTATTTAAATTGTAATATACTAATATTTTATTTTCATGAGCTATTAATCTTTTTTTTATATATTTTACTTTATCCAATAAATTTATTGGAAGTATTACAAAAAACATATATATTAACATTATACATTAGTATATTGTATTATAAAATAGGTATTAAAAATAGTTTTAATAACAATAAAGGGATATATTTTACTTCTTTCTTAAGTTTTTTATCTATATATAAAAAACAAATAAAGATATATATAAAATATATTAATTACTTTTTTCCTAAATATCTTCAAAAAGTATTTTATCTTAATATTTTAAATTTTATTTTATTAAAAACTTTATTTATTACAACACAAAATGAGAAAATATTTAATTTTTTTATAAATTTTTTAAAAAAATTAAATTACTTAAAATATATCAACTATAATAAATATATAAATGTATTAATATTCTCTTTCCAATTTATACAAAAAATTATTTATAATTTTATTGATTTAAGTATTTCTATTAAAATAAAATATAATTCTAATCACGTTAATAATTTAACTATGAGCTTTAAAGTTGGTATTAAATTTTTAATTACTTATTCACTAAATTTAGTTGACAATATAACTTATATAACATCTATTTTATGGACAAGAAAATTATCATCTAAGAATTTTAATGTATTATAAGTAGTATAGCTATTAATTTGCTAAAAACCTTTATCCAAAAATTTATATATTATATAATGTATATTTAAGATAAAATTTATTTTTGTTATATAAATCAAATGTGTAAAACTAACAAAACTTCAAGAAATGATTCTATTAATTATTTGAATACTCTTATAAATAAACCATATGAATATGGTTTTTATACTTCAGTTGACTCTGAATATTTTCCGAAAGGTTTAAATGAAGACATTGTAAAACTTCTTTCTAGTAGTAAAAAAGAACCTAATTATCTAACTCAATTTAGATTAAGAGCTTACAATAAATGGAAAAAAATGAAAGAGCCTAAGTGGAGTACAATACATTTTCAAAAAATTAATTACAATGATATTATTTATTATTCTATTCCTAAATATAAAAATAAAGTAACAAGCTTAAATGAAATAGATCCAGAAATACTTAAAACTTTTGATAAGTTAGGAATATCATTAAATGAACAAAAAAGATTAACTAATGTTGCTGTTGATGCTATATTTGATAGTGTATCTGTAGCAACTACTTTTAAAAAAGAATTATCCGAGGTTGGAGTAATATTTTGTTCTATTAGTGAAGCTGTTAAATTATATCCTGACTTGATAAAAAAATATTTAGGTTCCGTTGTACCAACAGGAGACAATTTTTATGCGGCATTAAATTCAGCAACATTTAGTGATGGCTCCTTTTGTTATATTCCTCCGAATATACACTGTCCACTAGAATTATCAACTTATTTTCGTATTAATAATAAAGAGTCAGGACAATTTGAGAGAACATTAATTATTGCAGATACTAATAGCTATGTAAGTTACTTGGAAGGATGTACAGCACCTCAATTTGATAGTAACCAATTGCATGCTGCAATTGTTGAATTAATAGCTTTAGAAAATGCAACTATTAAATATTCTACTGTACAAAATTGGTATTCAGGTAACTCAAATGGAGAAGGTGGAATATATAATTTTGTAACTAAAAGAGGTATATGTATAGGAAACAATTCTAAAATATTGTGGACTCAAGTAGAAACAGGTTCTGCAATTACTTGGAAATACCCAAGCTGTGTTTTATTAGGGGATAATGCAATAGGCGAATTTTCTTCTATTGCATTAACCAATAATTTTCAACAGGCAGATACAGGGAGTAAAATGATACATATTGGTAAATCTACAAAAAGCAAAATTTTATCAAAAGGGATATCTGCAGGTAACTCAATAAATAGCTATCGTGGACTAGTAAAAATGGGACCAAAATCTAGGTATTCTAGAAACTATTCACAATGTGACTCTTTAATACTCGGTAATAAATCTATAGCAAATACTTTTCCTTATATACAAGTAAAAAATCCTTACTCGCAAGTTGAACATGAAGCTTCAACATCAAAAATAGGTGAAGAACAAATTTTTTATTTTTTACAAAGAGGTATTAATCTAGAAGAAGCTGTAGGATTAATGATTAATGGATTTTGTAAAGAAATTCTTAATGATCTACCGATGGAATTTGCCACAGAAGCTAACCGTTTACTTAATTTAAAATTAGAGGGTACTATAGGTTAAACAAATTAATATGACTTATGAAAATATTTTAACTATTAACAATTTACATGCAACTATTAACGATAAACCAATTATAAATGGTTTAAATTTGTTGGTAAAAAAAGGTGAAATACATGCTATTATGGGCAAAAATGGTTCGGGTAAAAGTACATTAGCAAAAGTTATCGCAGGTCATCCAAATTATAAAATTACGCAAGGTAAAATTATATTAAATCAAAATGATATAACATATGAAGATCCTGATATAAGATCACATAAAGGAATATTTTTAGCTTTTCAGTATCCAATTGAAATACCAGGAGTTAGTAATGTTGATTTTTTACGATTTGCTTATAACTCTAAACAAAAAGCATCTAATAAAAAAGAATTAGATCCTTTATCTTTTTTTGAACTAATTAATCAAAAGCTTAAAAATATTGATATGGATTCAGTTTTTTTAAACCGTAATGTTAATGAAGGTTTTTCTGGAGGTGAAAAGAAAAAAAATGAAGTTTTACAAATGTCATTATTAAATAGTCAACTATGCATATTGGATGAAATTGATTCTGGTTTAGACGTAGATGCATTAAAAAATATCTCAAATAATATAAGTATTTTAGCTAATCAAAACAATTCAATAATATTGATTACTCACTATCAAAGACTTTTAGATTACATAAAACCAAATTACATACATGTTATGCACAATGGTAAAATAATACATACTGGTAGTTCAGATATTGCTATAAAAATAGAAAAGCATGGATATGATTATATTAAACAACTATAAATCTTTTAAGATATTAAGAAGCTTAGGATAAAGTCAAAAGTATCCTAAGTCTTATGATATGATATTTATCAAAATTATATAAGCTATATATAGAAAGCTTGCTGCACGTCTTGTATAGCTTGTTTAAGTATTTCTTCAGACTCTGAAGTCAACTTTTTTGTTTTTGTAATAACCTCACCAAATTCCGGCTTAGAGTTTTTTAAGTCTTCTCTTAAAGCTATAACAAAATCCTTTACTTTAGACAACTCAATATTATCAAGATATCCATTAATACCAGCATAAATCATAGCAATTTGATCTTGTACAAGAATAGGAGAATTTTGTGCTTGTTTTAATATTTCTCTAAGCCTTTGACCACGCGCTAATTGATTTTGAGTTGCTTTATCTAAGTCTGATGCAAATTGAGAAAAAGCTTCAAGTTCAGCAAACTGAGCTAATTCTAGTTTTAATTTACCGGCAACCTTCTTCATTGCTTTTATTTGAGCAGAAGAACCAACACGAGATACAGAAATACCTACATTAATTGCTGGTCTAATTCCTGAGTTAAATAAATCTCCAGACAAGAAAATTTGTCCATCTGTAATTGAAATAACATTTGTAGGAATGTAAGCAGAAACATCTCCAGCTTGTGTCTCTATTATTGGTAATGCAGTCATGCTACCGCCACCCAAATCAGTATTTAATTTTGCTGCTCTTTCTAACAATCTTGAATGTAAATAAAAAACATCACCAGGATATGCTTCTCTACCTGGAGGACGACGAAGAAGTAAAGACATTTGACGATAAGCTTGAGCTTGCTTAGTCAAATCATCATAAATGACCAACGTTGCTTTACCCTTATACATAAAATATTCTGCTAAAGAAGCACCTGTGTATGGTGCAATATATTGTAAAGTAGCTGAGTCATTTGCATTAGCAGCTACAATAATAGTATATTCTAATGAACCTTTTTCTTCTAAACTTGATACAACTTGTGCAACAGAAGAAGCTTTTTGTCCTATAGCTACATATACACATATAACATCTTGTCCTTTTTGATTAATAATTGTATCTAAAGCAACAGAAGTCTTGCCAGTTTGTCTATCTCCAATAATTAGTTCTCTTTGTCCCCGACCAATCGGAATCATAGCATCAATAGCAGTAATACCAGTTTGTAAAGGTTCACAAACTGACTGACGTCCAATAATACCAGGAGCATAAGACTCTATTAGTCGAGTTTCTGTAGAACTTGGTATTCCTTTAGCATCAATAGGTTTAGCTAAAGGATTTACAACTCTCCCCAAAAAACTTTCTCCAACAGGAATTTGTGCTATTTGACCCGATGATTTCACTAAGCTTCCTTCTAAAATATTGCGACCGTCACCCATTAATACAACACCAACATTATCGCTTTCTAAATTTAATGCAATACCAGTTGTTTGATCTTCATCTTCAAACTGTAATAACTCTCCAGCCATTACATAATCTAAACCGTAAACACGTGCAATTCCATCACCAACTTGTAAAACAGTACCCACATTTGCAACTTGTAATTCTTGATTATACTTATCAATTTGTTGACGTATAATATTACTTATTTCGTCTGGTCTAATATTTACCATATTATTTTATAATTTATAAATTTTTTTATACAAATAAAAAATATACATATTTTTTTAATTCGTATTTAAATAAAAAGACATTTTTTTTAATTTACCAGCTAAACTAGCGTCTATTACCTTAGAACCTATTCTAATTATGAATCCTGCTATTAAATTTGAATCTATAGTTGTTATTAGTTTTACGTTGTTACTTTTAGTGATTTTTTTAATTTTATCAATTATCTTATTCTGTTGAGTTTCAGTAAGTTCAACAGCAGAGAATAACTCAGCAATTGTAATTGATTCTAACTTATAGCTTAACTCTAAATACTTTTGTATGATTGCATTTAACAAAGTAATTCTTCGTTTATCAACTAAAACTAGTAAAAAATTTACTATAAAATCATTAACTTGATTACTAAATAACTCTTGTAATACATTTTTTTTTATCAAAATATTAACTAAGGGATTTGATAGTAATACTTCTAAATTTTTAGATTCAGATAAAATCATAGAAATAGATGACAAATTTTTACTAGTTTCTTGTAATAAATCTGCATTTTTAGCTATTTCTAGCAAAGCTTCAGCATATGGAGTAGCTATTTTACTTGCAATATTTTGATTACTCATATATAAATTTTATCTTGAAGCTGAATAATATTATTATCTATTATTTGTCCTTGTACTTTTGGTGTGACAGAATTTTTTAGTACATTACGAACTTTTTTAATAGCTAGAGCTGTAATTTGTTGTTGTATTTGTAAACTTACTTGATTTTCAGCAGATTTAATACTAGTTTTACTAGAAGCTTTTAATTTTAGTATATCAGATTTACCCTGTTCTAATATGGATTGATGAACTCTTTTTGCTGTTAATTCTGCTTCTTCAATTATTTGATTAACAATCATTTGAGTTTGAGTGAATTGCTTTTCAGCTTCTTTTAGTCTAATATTAGCTTGTTCTAAACGCTCTTCTGATTCTTGAATAGCAAACAAAACTTTATTTTGTCTATCTAATAAAACAGAACCTAAAAACTTTTTCAATGTGTATACTAAACCACTTAATAAAAGTAAAATGTTAAGCACATTAGCTTCCAAAAAATTTGAATTAAAGCTAACTAATTCATTTAATTTATCTTGACTAATAATTTCAAAAATTTGCATTTTTTATTAACCCTATTTTTCTCACCTAATAACTTATATTAAATATTAAGTTTTTTTATATATCTAGTAGTTTTAACTTAATTTTATCACTTAAAGCATCTATTTGAACTTCTAAACTTTTTAATGCCTGTTCTTTTTGAATATTCAATTCATTGTATGCATTTAAAAGAAGTTTTTCTGTCTCTTTCTGAGCTTCTTTTATTTTTTCAGAAACAATCAATTGAGCTTCTTCTTGAGCATTTTTTATTGTTTGTTGAGCTTTTTTACGAGACTCAGCTAATTCAGAATCATATTTTTTTGTTAATTCATTTGCTTTAACTAAAGACGCAGAAGCAGTAGTTAAACTATTACGAATATACTCTTCTCTATTATCTAATATTTGAGTAACAGGCTTATAAAACAAAAAATTTAAAGTAATTGTTAACGCTATAAACTGTAAAGCCATTAAAGGAAGAGTTGCGTTAAAATCAAATAGTCCGCCTTTGCTTTCAAATTTGACTACTTGATTAAATAATGATATTAGTAGATGCATTCTAACTTTTTAAATTGTTTTAATAAAATATAAATTTTTTACAACTTTAATCAAAAGACTTAGCAAGCTTTGTTAAAAAAAACTAAGCTTTTTATAAAAACTAACCTGTATATGGATTAGCAAACAACAATGAAAGCGCAACTACTAGACCGTAAATAGTTAATGATTCCATAAATGCTAAACTTAATAATAAAGTTCCCCTAATTTTTCCTTCTACTTCTGGTTGTCTAGCAATTCCTTCTACAGCATTTGCTGCAGCACTACCTTGACCAATTCCAGGACCAATAGCAGCTAAACCAACAGCTAAACCCGCTGCTATGACAGATGCAGCTGAAATAATAGAATCCATAGTTGTTTTATATTTTTATTACTTATTGAGAATAGAAAATTAACATATTTCATAATTACTTAATTAATTCTTAATGTATTATAATTTTTTAATACGTTTTAAATACTTTATATTATTTAGTGATTATCATGTCCTTCTAATGCTTCACCTATATATGCTGCAGAGAGTGTTGAAAAAATTAAAGCTTGAATAGAGCTAGCAAATAATCCTAAAATCATTACTGGTAATGGAATTAATATAGGAACTAAAAGTGTGAATACTGATACAACCAATTCATCAGCTAAAACATTTCCAAATAATCGAAAACTTAAAGACAAAGGCTTAGTAAAATCTTCAAGTATATTAATTGGCAATAAAACAGGAGTAGGCTCAATATACCTTAAAAAATAACCTAATCCATTTTTACTTAGACCAGCATAAAAATATGCGATCGAAGTTAATAAAGATAAAGCTACAGTAGTATTTATATCATTAGTAGGTGCAGCTAATTCGCCTTCTGGCAAATTTATTAGTTTCCATGGAAATAAAGCACCAGCCCAATTACTACCTAAAATAAATAAAAATATTGTAGATACGTAAGGCACCCATACTCGATACTCATGTTCACCTATCTGATTTTTAGCAATATCTTGTAAAAACTCTAAAATAAATTCCATAAAATTTTGAAACTTACTTGGAATTCTTTCAAGTTTTCTCGTGCCAATAAAAGATAAAGCTAACAAAACAAATATAACTATCCATGATACAATAAACACTTGACCATGAAAACTGTAACTACCTAATTTCCAATATAAATGTTTACCAACTTCTACTTCAGAAATTGTCATAAACGACAATAAATCGTAATTTTTTTCTTGATACATGTACTTTAAAAATTTAGTTTGAAATAAAAGTAAAAAAATGATTTAATATTATTCTAAATATTTATCTTTAAACTATATTAAAAATAATAATAACATTATAATTTGTTATATATTAATATAATAATATATTTCTTCTTATTAATTCATTAGTTATTTATTATTTATCATACTAGATATTTCTTTATTTAAACTACTTTTTTTAGTTTCTAAACCTTCTCCGAGTAAAAATCTTTCAAAACGTCTAATTTTTATATTTTCTCCCCATAAAGCAATATGTTGCTTAACTAATTCATCTATAGTTATTTCAGGATTTCTTATAAAGGCTTGATCAATTAGACATAAATCCTTTAATCTTTTTTCTATTCTTCCTTCTACAATTTTGTCTCTAATTTCAGGTGTTTTTCTAACAAGATCTTCTTTTTGTACTTCAATATTTTTTTCATATGAAAGAATTTCTAATGGTATATCATATTTTGATATATAATAAACAGACTGACAAGCAGCTAACTGCATTGCAATATCTTTAGCTAACTTGTAAAATTCTGATTGTCTAGCAACAAAATCTGTTTCACAATTTAATTCGACTAAAACACCTATTCTAGAACCAGCATGAATATAACTTTCAACAATACCTTCAGTAGCTATACGATTACACTTTTTATCAGCTAAAGCTAAACCTTTTTTTCTTAAAGTTTCTATTGCTATATTAATTTTTCCTTCTGAAGCTTCTAGTGCTTTTTTACAATCCATCATACCTGCTCCAGTTTTTTTACGTAGCTCTTTTATACTTTCTGCAGTAATTTTTTTTGACATAAAGATTAAATAATTACAATAAAAATAAAATTAATTAATTAATGACATATTATATTGAAGAATTTCTTCCCTCTATAATAGCACTTGATATTTTAGATATTATTAATTTAATAGATCTAATTGCATCATCATTAGCAGGTATAGGAATATCTACTATTTCTGGATTACAATTAGTATCTAGTATGCAAATCGTTGGTATTCCTAATTTAATACATTCTTGAATAGCTGTAATCTCTTTTTTTTGATCAACAACAATTACAAGATCTGGTAATTGTTGCATTTTTTTTATACCACACAAATGTTTATTAAGTCGCTCAAGTTCTTTTCGCATAATAGATGCTTCTTTCTTGGGTAGTATATCAATCAAGCCTTGTTCATCTTTTTCTTGTAGTTGATTTAGTCTTTCAACTCTCGATTTGATAGTAATCCAATTTGTTAACATACCTCCCAACCATCTTTGATTTATATAAAAAGAATTTGCTCTTATAGCTTCTTTAGCAATTATACCAGCAGCTTGGCGTTTTGTTCCTAGAAATAAAAATGTTTTACCTAATTTTGCAGCAGTTTTAATGACTTCGTAAGCATTATTTAATAACTGAGCCGTTTGTACCAAATCAATTATGTGAATACCATTACGTTCTGTATAAATATAAGGAAACATTTTGGGATTCCATCGTCTAGATTGATGACCAAAGTGAACTCCTGCTTGCAACAACTCTTCTAAAGATATAATAGACATAAGTAATAAATAGTAATTATATATAGATATAACTATTAACTAAAAATAAACATCAAAACTAAATATAATAACAATAATAACACAAAACTTTTAGTTATATATAAAAATTAATAACCTAAGTATTATAAGAAGAATAGTTATTAGTTATTCTATCATCAACAATAATATCTTCAAAAGAATTTTGATTTGATAAATTACTAAAGTTACTTTTTTGATTTTTGTATATATTTTTATCATAAGCTTTAGTATAAATATCTGGATTTACTTTTGTATAATTATAAGCATTAAATCCAGTACCTGCTGGAATTAATCTTCCAATAATTACATTTTCTTTTAAACCTTTCAACCAGTCTAATTTGCCAGAAATAGCTGCTTCTGTAAGTACTTTTGTAGTTTCTTGAAAACTTGCTGCTGAGATAAAACTATCAGTTTTTAATGAAGCTTTAGTAATACCCAATAATATGGGATAATAAGAAGCTTCTATTTTTTTTATTAGTGACAAAGATTTATTCATAGATTCAATTTTTTGTAATTCAATAATTTCACCAGGTAAATAATCCGTATCTCCACCATTTTCTATTTTAACTCTTGAAGTCATTTGTCTAACAATAACTTCAATGTGTTTATCAGAAATATAGACACCCTGTGATTGATATACTAATTGAATTTCTTTTACTAAAAGTAACTGAATCTCGTTAAAACTTAACCTTGTTGCATTACTAATATTTAAACCTTGATTTAAATACAATTTAAACTTAGCTTCTAAAATTATATGGGGATTAAAAGAACTTCCTATTTTTTTTCTTGCTTCCAAAATTTCTTCTATTCTAGGTAAACCTTGTACAATATCACCTGTCTTAAATTTTTCAAATATAAGTGTAGCTATGTTTTCTCCTTTTTCAATTAAGCTATCATTACTTACATGCAATGTAGATCCCGGAGAAACTAAATAAAGTTGACCCATTCTAACAACAACTTGGTTATCTCGAATAGCAATAACTTTACCGGAATAATTACAAATAGTATTTGTTGTAATATAATCTCCTACGTGTACCCAATCGTTGACTTGAACCTTTATTGTAGAACTATTATTTACAGAAAAAGCTACTGTATTAGATTGACTAATCATAAGTAAACGACGACTGGAGGTATTTGTTTCTTCAATAAAAGCCATAGTTCCTTGAATAGAAGAAAAAATATCTGTTTGAGATAATATTGTATTAACTGTTATATATTGACCATCATTTACTAAAAGAGAAGTTTTTGTATATAGCATATTATTTTTACTAAAATAGGAATCTTTAACTGATAAAAAGTCAGCTGTAATAAATTTAATCAATGAAAACGAATTATTTTTTTGTATTTGTAAATAACATTTTAAAGATAATGCTTGTTCATTTATCTCAGTGATTAAGTGGGTTGATATTAAATTTATACCAAAAATAGACTTAACTCTTTCTCCATCTTTAAAACAAGTTCTACGAACAAGTTTTAAATTAATAATATTGGTACCAAAAGAATTTTCAGAAAATTTCAGAAATAAACTTTTTTTTGGTACAGAATATATAATAACAGGTCTCAGTAAAATAAAATCTTCATTTGACACTTTAATATATTCCCAATAAGCTAATTTTTCTGTAGTTACCTGATTCAAAATATTTTCACCAGGACGTAAAAACCCTCTTTTTTTATCTAAGTTTTTAGTATTAATATTTATTTTATATAAAGTACCAGGCTTTATAATAAATTCTCTAATAATACCATCTTTTTCCATAATCTCTAAAAGACCTGAATTATTTGCAAAAATATTTTGTAAAATTTCTGTACCAGCTTCAACAAAACTACCATCTTCAACAAATAATAAAGATGAATCTTTATTTACTATGTGGGTTTCTTCTGGTATCCACAAAATATAGCCATAGCCATCAACACTATAAAAATTTTGTTCATTATTTGGGGATAAAGATAAATCTAAATATTTAATTATACCGCCTGTTTTAGTTTTATAAGCTTCTGAAATAAGATCTGCTATAATTTGTTTATGAACAACTTTTTTATTAAATAAACATTTTAAAATAAACTTATCTCCACTATCAGTTTCCAGTAAATATTTTTCATAATCATGGTTATTGTCTACAAATACTTTTAAATTAGTAAACAATTTAGATGATGTTATAAGTAATAACTTAGAAATAGGCAATTTATCTCTTATAAAGTAAATTTTTCCATTGTGCTGACTAGATAATGTTGTACGAGCTAACAAACTATTTTTATGAACTGCTTGGTTTTTAGATATCATTAAGTTTGCATAATTTGGTAAGCTAAAAACCTCACCAGCAAGAATGCAAATAATAATACTTTTTTTTAAACGATTAATTGAAATATCTTTTTTTTTGCCTAAATCATTAAAATGTACACTACCAGAAAAATCAGCAATAATTGTTTTTTGAGCTTTTTCAGTAGTAAATTTATTAATCAAGGGATATTCTGCTAAAATTTGACCTTTCTTAACAAATGTATTTTTTTTAACTAAAAGTAAAGACCCCTTTAATAAAAAAAATTTTTTAACTTCATTACTTAAACTGACAATTTTGATTTGACTATCAGAATGAGCAAGCATAGCCTCATCACCATGCTTATTCCTAGTTTTAGTTAAAATTACATCATCAATATATTTTAAATAACCATCACAATTAGCTATTATATTTTGTGACAACTCACCAGTAAAAACACCACCTGTATGAAAAGTACGCATAGTTAATTGAGTACCTGGTTCTCCAATAGATTGTGCAGCAATTATGCCAATTGCTTCACCAAGATCAACTATTTTTCCATGAGCTAAATTCCAACCATAACACAGCTGACATACAGAACGAATAGAAGAACAAGTTAAAGCAGAGCGAACCAAAATATTTTTTAAACCTAATCTTATGATTTCTTCAGATAAAGTATGATCTATACTTCGACCTGCTTTAGCAATAACTTTATAATTAGTAGAATCAATTAAGTCTTCAGCTAAAACTCTACCTAACAATCCTTGCTTTAATGAAATTAGAATTTTCTGATTATCAATCATTTCTTCTAATAAAATACCTTTTAAAGTTTTACAGTCATATTCCCTAATAATTAAATCTTGGGAAACATCAACTAATCGACGAGTTAAATAACCAGAATCAGCTGTACGTAAAGCTGTATCTACTAATCCTTTTCTAGCCCCATAAGATGAAATAAAGTAATCTGTTACTGTTAATCCTTCTCTAAAGTTACGGAATATAGGTAAATCAATAATTTGGCCTTGAGGATCAGACATTAAACCTCTCATACCAACCAATTGTCTAACCTGAGAAATATTTGCCCTAGCACCAGAAAAGGCCATCATATACACACAATTTAAAGGATCTGTATTTTTAAAATACTCAATAACCTCTTTTTTTAAATTCTCACTAGCATAATTCCAAGTATCAATTACTTTTTGAAATCTTTCAACAGCCGTAATTTCACCACGTTTATAACGTTTATCTGTATGTTGAATTGATTTTATTGTTAAATTTAATAAATTTTGTTTACTCGGAGGAATTCTTAAATCTTCTATACTTAATGAAATTCCTCCCTTTGTTGCAAAGTAAAAGCCTAAATCCTTTAATTTATCTGCCATATTAGCAGCACGAGCAATACCATAATTTCTAAAAGCCCAAGTAATTAACTTTTTTAATTCAGATTTATCAACTACTTTATTAAAAAAATACAACTTTGGTACATATTGTTTCATAAATATCTTAACCTTTATCGAAGATAATTCTAATTTAATTTATTAAAGAATCTTGTATTACTTTATTAAAAATAATACGGCCAACTGTTGTTCTTATATATTGAACTATTTGATTACTATATTCATCCAACTTAATGATTTTATTTTTATAGTAAATAGTTTGATTATTATTGTATTGAACATTTTTTCTTAAAATTAATTGATCATCAAACTTTTCATCTATTAAACCATTAAAACGAACCCAAATAAAAGAATGTAATGCAATTTGACTATTTTCATATGACATAATTGCATCTTCTAAGCTTGCAAAAAAATGACCCTGACCTTTAAAAATAGATGGATTATTAGTTGTTAAATAATAACAACCTAAAACCATATCTTGACTAGGCATTATAATAGGAAAACCTGTAGCAGGAGATAAAAAATTATGAGGTGCTAACATAAGTAATCTAGCTTCTGCTTGAGCCTCTAAAGACAATGGAATATGTAATGCCATTTGATCTCCATCAAAATCTGCATTAAATGCAGGACAAACCAAAGGATGCAGCTTAATAGCTCTACCATCAACTAAAATAGGTTCAAAAGCTTGAATACCCAAACGATGTAAAGTGGGTGCTCTATTTAATAAAACTGGATGACCATGAATTACTTCTTCTAAAACATCCCAAACCAAAATATCACTTTTTTGAATAAGCTTTTTAGCTGCTTTTATATTATTAACTAACCCTTGAACAATTAAACGATTTATAACAAAAGGTTGAAACAGTTCTAACGCCATTTCTTTAGGTAAACCACATTGATGTAACTTTAACTTGGGACCAACAACTATTACAGATCTTCCTGAATAATCAACACGTTTACCTAATAAGTTTTGCCTAAATCGACCTTGCTTACCTTCAATTATATCTGACAATGATTTTAATGGTCTATTATTAGGTCCAATTACTGTTCTACCACGTCTGCCATTGTCCATCAATGCATCCACAGCTTCTTGCAACATTCTTTTTTCATTTCTTATAATAATTTCCGGAGCTAAAATAGCTTTTAATCGGGCTAAACGATTATTTCGATTAATAATTCTGCGATAAAATTCATTTAGATCTGCTGTAGCAAATCTTCCTCCATCTAACTGAACCATTGGTCTTAAGTCAGGAGGTATAACAGGTACTACAAAAAATACCATCCAAGACAATTCAGTTTTAGTAGCAATAAAGTTTTCCAATAAACGTAATCTTTTCATTTTTTTATTGAACTTTGTTGCAGAATTTTTTAAGGTTTTTGGTGGACTTAAAGCTTCTTCTCTTAAAATTTCAATTGTGGTCTTTAAATCTATATTTTTAAGCAATTTATAAATTGCTTCAGCACCTATATTTACTTCAATATTTACCAAACTCGATGAACTAGAATATAATTTATCTTCTATTGATCTCCATTCATAACCTTCTAATAACTGCTTATAATATAATTTATTATAATTACCAGGATTAAGGACAATATAAGAATGAAAATAAACTATTTTTTCAACTTCCTTAACAGTTAAGTCTAATGCTAGCGAAATATAACTTGTGCTACCTTTTAAATACCAAACATGAGTTACTGGAGCTGATAATTCAATATAAGCCATTCTATGACGTCTAACTTTAGACTCTGTGATTTCTACACCACACCTTTCACAAACAATACCTTTATAACGAAATCTTTTGTATTTACCACAGTGACATTCCCAATCTTTAACAGGACCAAAAATACGTTCACAAAATAATCCATCCATTTCCGGTTTCAAAGTTCGATAATTAATTGTTTCAGGTTTTGTTACTTCACCAACAATTTGACCATTAGGTAGAGTTCTTTCTCCCCATGAACGTATTTTATTAGGAGAAGCTAAACTAATTTTAACATAATCAAAATAATTTTTAGGTTTAGTCATTAATACAAAATCCTTAATTAATAAATTTAATGTAAAAAGACATCTTTTACTATAGTAGAGTCTTTTATATAATTAGATGATTTGAATAACCTATTATTATTTTGGGTGTTATCATAAAATTCAATTTTATGAATAGAGATATCTAAGCCTAAAGATTGTAATTCGCGCATAAGAACTTTAAATGACTCTGGAGTACCTGGTTCTGGAATAGGTTTACCTTTAACAATAGCATTTAAAGCTTCATTTCTACCTTGCATATCATCTGATTTGACAGTTAATAGTTCTTGTAAAGTGTAAGCTGCACCAAAAGCTTCTAAAGCCCACACTTCCATCTCTCCAAATCTTTGTCCACCGTGTTGTGCACGACCTCCTAATGGCTGCTGTGTTACTAGAGAATATGGACCTGTTGACCTAGCATGAATTTTATCATCAACTAAATGAACTAATTTTAATATATATGCTTTACCTACAGTTATAGGATTATCAAAGCGTTCTCCTGTTCTACCATCAAATAGTATAATTTTACCAGGATGTATATTATTAAATAACCAAGATTTACCATAAACTAAACTAGCTTGCTTTAATTTATTATTAACTAATGCTCTAGAAGCTTCTTGACCATACATTTCATCAAAAGGCATTATTTTAAATCGCTTAGACAAATATTCTCCAGCTAAACCAAGTAAACATTCAAATAGTTGACCAACATTCATTCTAGAAGGTACTCCTAATGGATTTAAAATGATATCTATAGGTTCACCGTCGGGCAAAAAAGGCATATCTTGCCTAGGCAAAATTCGAGAAATAATTCCTTTATTACCATGCCTACCAGCCATTTTATCTCCAACTTGGATTTTTCGTTTTTGCGCAACGTAAATTCTTACTATTATGTTTGTTCCAGGAGGTAATTCATCTCCATTGTTTCTTTTAAAGACTTTTACATTAACTACTCTACCTTTAGTAGCATTAGGCAATCTTAATGAAGTATCTTTAACATCTCTTGCTTTTTCGCCAAATATAGCTCTTAACAATTTTCCTTCAGGCAATTGATCTGATTCACCTTTAGGAGTAACTTTACCTACAAGAATATCTCCCGTATCAACCCAAGATCCAACAGCAATTATACCATTTTTATCTAGTGAATTAATGAATGAATCACTTATGTTAGGAATATTACGAGTAATCTCTTCTACTCCTAATTTAGTTTGCCTACATTCAATTTCATATTTTTCAATGTGTATAGAAGTATACAAATCATCATAGACTAATCTTTCACTGATTAAAAAAGCATCTTCATAGTTGTAGCCCTCCCAAGGCATATAAGCAACTAAAATATTCTGTCCTAAAGCTATTTCACCACAATCAGTAGATGATCCATCTGCAATTACTTGTCCTTTTGCTATATTTTCACCTGGCCATACAATAGGTCGCTGGTTAATACATGTATCTTGATTAGACCTATAGTATTTTTTTAATCTATAATGTATTGTTTTACCATCAGTATTTTGAACTCCTATTTTTGTGCCAGAGATATAACTAACAAAACCAAAAGTTCTACTGATAATAGTCATACCCGAATCTCGTGCTATTTTTGACTCTAAACCTGTACCAACAATAGGTTTTTCTGGATACAGCAAAGGAACTGCTTGTCTTTGCATATTAGATCCCATTAGTGCTCTATTAGCATCATCATGTTCTAAAAAAGGTATTAATGAAGTGGCAGCAGATATCACTTGTATAGGAGAAACTGCTATATAATCAACTTCCTTATTAAAAGAAGTTGTAAATTCTTGTCTATATCTTATAGGAATATTTTCATGAATAATATTATTATTGACGCCTACTATAATATCAGCTGGTGCAATTCTTAGTTCATCTTCTTGATCTGCCGTAATATAAGTAGGATGGTTATTTCGTAATATAATAGAATTATTTACTTTATAACAAGGTGTTTCAATAAAACCATATTTGTTTATCTTAGCATAAATACTTAAAGATCCTATCAAACCAGCATTAGGCCCTTCTGGAGTTTCTATTGGACAAATACGTCCATAATGACTAGGATGTAAATCTCTAACAGCAAAACCAGCACGATCTTTATTTAATCCCCCAGGACCCAAAGAACTAATTCGTCTTTTATGCGTTAATTCCGATAAAGGATTAGTTTGGTCCATAAATTGAGACAATTGACTAGACCCAAAAAATTCTCTAATTGAAGATATTAAAGGTTTAGGATTTATTAAATTAGACAAACTAAGTGAATCCAAATCACAAATTACCATGCGTTCCCGAATAATTCTTTCTAAACGATTTATACCTATACGAATTTGATTATGCAAAAGTTCTCCAACTGAACGTACTCTTCTATTACCTAAATGATCTATATCGTCAAAAGTTCCTATGTTTTGTTCTTTAATATTTATTAAATAGTCAATTGAGACAATAATGTCTTGTGGAGATAATACTCTAAAGTTTTTAGGAATTTTTAAATTTAGTTTTTGATTAATTTTATGCCTACCTACTTCACCTAAATCATAACGTTGAGGATCAAAAAAACGAGAATATAATGTTTGTTTAGCAATTAGTATAGTAGAAGGTTCATTAGGGCGTAACTTACTATAAACAATTAATAAAGCTTCTTCATCTGTTATATGTTCAACAGAAGATTTACCTATTTCTCTTTTAAGTTCTCTATGTTCATAAAGAGATGATGCATTAATCAAAAATGAATATTTATTTAACTTAGACTTAATTTCTTCATTCTGTAAACCAATTGCTCTCAAAAAAATATAAGCATTAACTTTATGAGTTTTATCAATTTTTACCGAAATTTGATTTTTAGAATCTATTTCAAATTTTAGCCATGAACCTCTATTAGAAATAAGACTAGCACTATATACTGATTTATTGTTTTTATCTAATTCTTTTTTATAATAAATACCAGGACTTCGAACAATTTGATTAATTATGACTCTCTCTGTACCAGAAACAATAAATGTTCCTCTGTTAGTCATTAAAGGCAAATCACCAATAAAAACGTATCGTTTCTTATACTTTTTATATCTATCTCTATTATCAAATAAATTAGTATAATTAATATCGTTTTGCTTTTTTACAATATCAGTATCTTTTCTAGTTAGTTTAGATGGAATATAAATTTGAACACTATAAGTTTTATCACGACTTTTAGACTTACGTACATTATAACGAGGAAATTTAAGTTTATAATCTTTACCAAAAAACTTCAATTCTAACTTCCCTGTAGGATCTGTAATAGTTGGAAAAGAATCTAAAACTTCTACAAGGCCTTTTTCTAAAAAAAACTTAAAACTTTTTACTTGAACTTCAGCTAAATCAGGTACTATAGATACAGAAATTTTTTTGTGTAACATTAAAAACTCCATAAAACTAACAAAATAAACAAATTAGATATAAATAAAATATATTTATTTTGTATTTATAAAATTAACTATTTGATACTATATTTATCTATAGATTTGACTTTTTACAGTTGTTTTTATTGATATGATTCATTGTTCATAACTTTTGCTAATCTTGATTTTTTACGAGCTGCAGTATTTTTATGCAAAACTTTTTTTTTTACTGCTTTATCTATTTTTTTATAAACTGAAGATAAATTGGTTAAACAAAAACTTAAAGATTCTTTTTTTTGTTCATAGTTTGCTATACTAAATAAATATTTTTTAGTTGCTGATTTAATGGCCAACTTATACTTTTTATTACGACGACGATTTCTTAGAACAATTGTATTGTTTTTAGTGCTAGATAAAATTTTAGACATAGAGTTTTAGTTTATTAGAACGAATCTTATTAATATCGCTTTAAATTTGCTTACTGCAGTATAACACTATTGTCTTAATATATACAATACTATATATAAGTATTTAGCTTGATAAATCAAATTGAGTTATGAGATAATTAAGTTATTTTAAAATAAAACAATAAGCACAACAAATGGGGAAAAATAAACAAACAAGAATAACAATTACACTAGAATGTGAATGCAGAAATGACAAAAAAAATAATAAAACAAAAAGGAAAAATGGTATTTTTCGTTACACCAGTTGTAAAAATAAAAAAAATACACCTAATAGAATTGAGATAAATAAATTTTGTCCTTATTGTAATTGCCATAAAAAATTTAAAGAAATAAAATAAAAGCAAATAAACGTAAACTAATGAGTAAATATAAAAAAAACAATATATTAGTATTAGATAAAGAAAATTTAGACTATAAAGATGCCGATTTATTAAAAAAATTTATTAATGATCAAGGTAAAATTCTATCTAGAAGATCTACTGGATTAACTACTAAACAACAAAAACTTATAACTAAATTTATTAAAAGAGCACGTTTTTTGTCTCTGTTGCCATTTTTAAACAAAGATTAGAAAATAGTTTATTTTATAGCTTAAATCTAAGACGAATACAAAATAATTAATATAATTAAAGTATCTATATTCTTAAATACTTTAATTTATTGTATAACTATTTTTTATTTATATTACAAAGTTTTATTTTTTGGTATTAAGTCATATGCTTGTATAAAATCATTTTCTTGCCAAAAGTTATAATCACACATTAAACCACATTCGTTATTAGCAAAAACCTCTTCAATATCTTCTTTTATATACTTTAAAGAAGTTAAAATACCTTGATAAACTACCTTATTTTTACGAGTAATATGAATATAGGACATTTTTTTTAGTTTACCCTCTTTTACAATACAACCAGCAACAAAACGTTTATTAATTTGAAAAACTGTTTGAACAATAGCAGAACCAATAAAATTTTTATCATATTCTGGATCTATTAACTCTAACATAGAAGTTTTTATATAATCAAATAAATGGTAAATTACATAAAAATTTTCAAAACTAATATTATTTTTTTTTATTAAAGCATTAATTTTAGACCGATTATTTATATTAAAAGAAATAATTCTAGAATTTGTCGCTAAAGCTAATTCAACATCCATATTTGAAATAATACCAAAGTTAGCAGAAACAATATTAAGCTGAACTTTAATTTGAGAAATTTTAGATAATAAATTTAAAATAGCTTCTAATGATCCTTGAGTATCTGTTTTAATGATTAGTTTTAATTGTCTTGCTTTCAAATTATTATTTGAAGTAATTCTCGTATTTAAAGACTTTAAAGTTTTGTGTAAATTATCGTTTTTTAAATAACTTGAAGAATAGTTTTTAGCTTCTTTTTCACTATTAACAACTTTAAACGATGTTCCAACCTGCGGAACTAAATCAAAACCTAAGATTTTCACTATAGAGGATGGTAAAGATTTATTAATTTTTACACTATTTGTATTTATAATACTTTTTACTTTACCATATGTATTAGAAGCAACAACAATATCTCCAAGTTTTACAACTCCACTTTGAACAATAACATTAGCAATAGGACCTCTTTGTTTATCTAAATAAGATTCCAATATAATACCATAACCATCTGCTTTATTATCTGCAGTAAAATTTTTTGTATCAGAAAGTTTACAAATTGTAGACAATAATATATCAATATTTTGTCCTGATAAAGCACTAACTTCAACAATATTAATACTACCACCCAATTTCTCAGACAACATATTATGAGTAGATAAATCTTTTTGAATATTACTTATATTAATATTTTTCTTATCTATTTTATTAATTACAACAATACATGACAAATTCATTTTATTTATATAATTAATAGCTTCAATTGTTTGAAGTTGCAGACCATCATCTGCAGCTACAACTAGTAAAACAATATCTGTTACTTGAACACTTCTGAATCGCATAGACTCAAAAGCTTCATGGCCAGGTGTATCTAGAAAAACTAATTTGTATAAATTTGAGTTATTTTCCCATTCTATTTCATAACCTGAAATGTTTTGAGTAATTCCACCATACTCTTTTTTAACTAAATTAGTTTTTAAAATGGAATCTAATAAAGTTGTTTTTCCATGATCTGCATGACCTAAAATTGTAATAATAGGAGATCTTCTAACTTTACTAATAAAACTATCAGAAAATTCGTTTATACATTTAATATCATATTGCTGATTAGTTTTATCTGATTTTAATATATCAAAGTTATAACTACAAGCTACTTCTTCTGCAACATCTATATCTATTACTTGATTAATTGTAACAGATATACCCTTTTTTAAAAATAAATACGTGATAATTTCTGCTTCAGGTATATTTAGTTTATTGGATAATTCTTGTATAGTTAAAGGTACATTAATTAAGATACTTTTACTTGTATTGTTTAAATTAGAAAAATTTTGTTTTTGATCCAAGCCTATAATTGTATTATTTTTACTAACCTGCTCTATTTTATTTTTATATTTCTTTTTATTAGTTTTTTGAATTTTTAAAATAGAATCATCTAAAGACTTTGTCTCAAATAAATCATTTGAATTATTAATAAAAATATTTTCTTGTGATATATCTAATATAGTAGAACTTTTACGATTTTTTTTTGCTAATTTACTTTTATTCTTTTTTATATCTTCAATATCTTGGGAATAAAAATTATTTTTATATTTTTTATCAAATTTGCTAAATGAATTTGATTTAGTAATAATTTGATCATCAGCTACATTCTTAGCACTTGTTAAAGAATCAGAAGAATCGAGTAATTTAGATAAAGTAGAGTTAATTAACTTAGGAGATTGTAATTTAAGAATATATTCTAAATAAATTGTAGATAGATACATAATGGTAATAAAGTATTTATATTATCTGCTTATTATTTTAAATAAAAGATTTATTTTTATTAAATAATATAATTATATTATTAATAAACTATAATACTATAAAACATAGCAACAAATTAATATGCCTCGTTTACAAAAAAATGATAACTTTATAGATAAAACATTTACAGTACTAGCAGATATTGTATTAAAAATATTACCAACAAGTAAAGAAGAAAAACAAGCATTTTACTATTATAGAAATGGTATGTTAGCACAATCAGAGGGTGAATATGCAGAAGCCTTGGAAAATTATTATGAAGCACTTTTATTAGAAGAAGACCCATATGATAGATCTTATATACTATATAACATAGGATTAATATATGCAAGTAATGGAGAACATATTAAAGCTTTAGAATACTATCATCAAGCTTTAGAGTTAAATTTTAATTTACCTCAAGCACTGAATAATATTGCGGTAGTGTATCACTATCAAGGACTTAAAGCAAGCAGTCAAAAAAAGTTTAACATCTCTAAATCTATGTTTACTAAAGCTGCTCAATACTGGGAACAAGCAATTAACTTAGCTCCTAATAATTACATAGAAGCACAAAATTGGTTAAAAACAACAGGTCGTAAACAAAATTCAGAATAAATAAAAAAAACTAAATAATATATGATAAGATCATTTCCACTATAAAATATAAAATTATTTTTATATTTTTAACTTTCCATATTATAATATAAGTAATTTAGAAACATTGTTTATTAACCAAATATTAATTCTTAGTAAAAACTAGAAATGTTAAAATCAACTCAAAAAGGTTCCGTTAAACAAATCATTGGACCAGTATTAGACATTGAATTTCCTAGCGGTAAATTACCAAAAGTTTTCAATGCTCTGAAATTACAAGGTCTTAGTAGCACTATTACGTGTGAGGTACAACAACTACTCGGAGATAATAAAGTAAGAGCAGTTGCAATGAGCTCAACAGAAGGGTTAAAAAGAGGAACTGAAGTTACAGATACAGGAAAACCTATAACTGTACCAGTAGGAATACCAACTTTGGGAAGGATTTTTAATGTTCTAGGAGAACCTGTTGACGACTTAGGAAATGTCAGTTCAGAAGATTCATTACCAATACATAGAGAAGCACCAGCTTTCACACAACTTGAAACAAAGCCTTCTATTTTCGAAACAGGTATTAAGGTAGTTGATTTACTAGCTCCTTATAGAAGAGGAGGAAAGATAGGACTTTTTGGTGGAGCTGGAGTTGGCAAAACTGTATTGATTATGGAACTAATTAACAATATTGCAAAAGCACACGGTGGTGTATCTGTATTTGGAGGAGTTGGCGAAAGAACAAGGGAAGGAAATGATTTATATGAAGAAATGAAAGAATCAAAAGTAATTAATTCAGAAAAACTAACAGACTCTAAGGTTGCTTTAGTATATGGACAAATGAATGAACCACCTGGTGCTAGAATGCGTGTAGGTTTAACAGCATTAACTATGGCAGAATATTTTAGGGATATTAATAAACAAGATGTACTATTATTTATTGATAATATTTTTCGTTTTGTACAAGCTGGCTCTGAAGTATCAGCTTTATTGGGTCGTATGCCTTCTGCAGTAGGATATCAACCAACTTTAGCAACTGAAATGGGAGCTTTACAAGAAAGAATTACTTCTACTACTGATGGTTCTATAACATCCATTCAAGCTGTTTACGTGCCAGCAGATGATTTGACAGATCCAGCTCCAGCAACAACATTTGCTCACTTGGATGCAACAACTGTTTTATCAAGAAATTTAGCTGCTAAAGGAATATATCCGGCTGTTGATCCACTAGGATCTACTTCTACAATGTTACAACCCGATATTGTAGGCTTAGAACATTATACAACAGCACAACAAATTAAATCAACACTACAAAGGTACAAAGAATTACAAGATATTATTGCTATTTTAGGACTAGATGAACTATCTGAAGAAGATAGACTTACCGTTGCAAGAGCAAGAAAAATTGAAAGGTTTTTATCTCAACCTTTTTTTGTAGCTGAGGTTTTTACAGGTTCTCCAGGTAAATATGTATCTCTAGAAGAAGGAATTAAAGGTTTTCAAATGATTTTACAAGGCAAACTAGATGATTTACCAGAACAAGCTTTTTACTTAGTTGGTAATATGCAAGAAGCTATTAGTAAAGCAGAAACATTAAAATAAAATTAATAAAAGAATTATGACCTTACAAATACGTATAATTGCACCAGACAAAATTGTTTGGGATGCAAAAGCTGAAGAAATAATTTTACCAAGTAGTACAGGACAATTAGGTATTTTAACTGGACATATTCCATTATTAACTGCTCTAGATATTGGAGTAACACGTGTTAGAATAAATAAAGAATGGAAACCTATTATACTTTTAGGTGGTTTTGCAGAAATAAATAATAATATGGTTACAATACTTGTTAATGGTGCAGAAGCCGTTTTAAAAATTAATATTAATGAGGCTAAACAAAATTTAGAAGAAGCAATAAAGCTATTAGCAAAATCAAAAACAAAAAAAGAAAAAATAGAAGCTATACAAATATTAAGAAAAGCTAAAGCAAAAGTACAAGCTTCAAATATACTAAATAACTAATATTTATTAAAAGTCGAAGTATCAAACAAGACAAATAATACTTAAGTATTATTTGTCTTGTTTGATACTTTAATTTTATAATTAAAACAAATATTATATAAAATAAATTAATATTTAACTTAAACCAGAAGAAATATAATCAAAATATAATCCCATCTCTTTACCAGCATCTACTCCTATTAGTGAAGAGGTAACTTCTTTCATTGCTTGAATTGCTTGGATTGTTGAACCAATAGGTACTCCCAAAGAATTATATGTTTCTTTTAAGCCATTTAAAACACGTTCATCCAAAATTGATGGATCACCAGCCAGCATACCATAAGTAGAATATCTTAAATAATAATCTAAATCTCTAATACAAGCAGCATATCTTCTTGTTGTATACATATTACCACCAGGACGTGTAATATCAGAATATAACAAAGCTTTGGCTACAGACTCTTTAATAATTGTTGCTGCATTAGCAGCTATTGTAGCAGCTGCTCTAACTCTTGATTCACCAGTCTGAAAATATCCTCTTAGTTTTTCTAAAGAATTATCATCTAAATATTTACCTTGAACATCAGCTGTATTAATTACAGAAGTAATAGCGTCTTGCATAAAATAATTTTCCTTGTTTTTGTTTTAATACAAAATTAATATAAAAATACACTTTTATTACATTGCGCCTAGTGTATAATCAAAATAAAAACCAGCTTCAGCAGAATCTTCACCAGAAAGTAATGAACAAGCAATATCTTTCATACAACGAACTCCATCTGAAACTCCAGAAATAGGTGTTCCCAATGAATTATACATTTCTTTTACACCAACTAAACCTATTTCTTCAATCGGAGTTACATCTCCAGCTACAATACCATAAGTAACTAACCGTAAATAATAATCTAAATCTCTTAAACAAGTAGCTGTCATCTCTTCTCCATAAGCGTTACCTCCTGGAGATACAACATCTGTTCTTTTTTGAAATAACTGCTGTCCACCTTGTTTAACTATAAGCTCACGATTATCAGTTAATATTTGAGCTATTCTTAAACGCTTTTGACCTGATAATACAAAACTTTTAATACGATCTAATTCTCCTGGACTTAAATATCTTGCTTCTGCATCTGCATTAACAATTGATTTAGTAACAATACTCATAAATAAAACTCCTTAAGTTTCATTATTTATAACTTATATATTTGAAGTAAATAATTTGCTTTGTTGTTAATACTATATTCTACAATATTTATTTAGTTATTAATATTAAATAAAAAATAAAAGAGTTACAAAATAACTCTTTTTATATTAGTTATTTAATAGATTAAAAGAAAAAGTACTAAAACAATAAAGTATTTAATTCTTCTTTTATTCATTTGTTAGTTTTTAGTTACTTGATATAGATTTAAAACTTGGAACAACTATTTGATCACTTTGTTTAGTAAGAGTATTATATAATCTTTCTGTATTTGGAAAATTAGCAGCAGGTAATGTTGGAAAACGACGGTAAGGTACAGTATTAATACCAAATATTTTACTATATTCTAAACTATTAACCAAAATACTAATAAAATTAAATATACCTTGCGATGCTAAAACTTGATTATAGTATCTAATCTCTGATTGATTATTAGGTGCTCTACCAAGGAAATGTTTAGTACCAAATTCTATTGCTTTAGTATTTGGATATAAGTGATAAAACTCTTTTCTATATAAATAAGAATAACCTAACTTTTCAACTAACTGTTTAACTGTTAGTTCTCCTGATATAAATGTTTTTTCTAAATTGTAAAATTCATTACCTAAACTAAAACTATTTAAATCCCTCTCAAACAATTGGCGATAAGTAGCTCTCAATATCTGAACTTTATCTGATAAAGTAGTGTAAGAATTTATCTTAAAAATTTTAGCTTGATATCTTTTTTGTGTAACGCCCTGATTAACTTTTAAATTAATACTACTTAAGCTAAGGTTTTCTTTTACTTGACTTAAACTTAAAAAGTTTACTTTACTATATTTAGTTTGGTTTGAGTTTGATAATAAATTTAATTTAGGTATTTTATTAAATAAATTTCTACCTAGCAAAGTAGCTGATGTAATATATCTTTCATATGGTACAATATTATCACCAAAAGATTCAATATATTCTGAGCTATCTAAAATTGAATCAATCATTTTATAGTAACCTTGTTTATAAACTATGTCAAAATATTTATTAATTTCTTGTCTATTATAAGTAGGTCTACCAATTAATTTAATATGAATATATTCTATAGCTTTACAAAGATAAAAAGAATTCCAATAAAGTGACCTAAATAAAGAAGATTTAACAAGTAAACGAATAAACTCGCGAACAGAAATTAAACTATTTTTAAACTGGTTTTCAAACTTAAGTATAGAAGATAATTCTTCTTGATAAACAAATCTACCAAATACTTTTAAGTATACAGCAGATATAATTTGATCTATACTATGTTGAAAACTTTGGGAATTAAAAATCGGATTGCTTTCAAAATTGATTTGTTTACTTCTAGCACTAGGATTGCTGATTTGACTATATATTCCAGGCCCATATCGTAATAAAATTCTACGAGTATCTCTAGTAAAAAATGAGGATTTCGTTCTTAAACCAACTGAATTTTTGCGGAAAATGGCTCCAAATTGAATAGATAAAGGATCATTGCTTAAACCATAAGGATGCTGATCTGGTAAATTAGTTTTATAGTCACTAAACAAAATTAAAAACTCAGGTACTTTTCTGAAAACTGCACTATAGTTAAACAATTTTATTTGAGGGCCCCAATTTTTAGATTCTTGAGCTTCTTCTCCCAATCGACGTAAATAAGGAACTGTTTCTTCTCCAAAATAATCAGCGTATTCTTCAGAATTAATCAAACTATCAATTAAACCTTCTAAACCTCTACTCGATAAAATAGAAAAATATCTTTTAAATTCTTCAATAGAACTTAATCCTCTTCCAAAAAAATGTTTAAAAGCTAATTCTATTACTCTAGTATTTACAAATGGTTCGTTAAACTGTTTTTTATAAATATAAGATTTACCCAAACAACGAACAAACTCTTTAACCGATAGTTGACCCGTTTTTACTTGAGATTCTAGATCTGTAAACTTTAAATTATATGCCTTAGAAATGTCTCTTTCAAAAATTTGTCTATAACATGCTTTTATTACCATATTTTTTTCATTAACAGATAAACTCTTTTTCATAACAAATTTTTGAATAGATACACCTGCTTGTTTATAAATTTGAGGCAAGCGCAAACCTTGTAAATTACTTGATAATCTTTTTCGAAGCTTATCTGTTAAACTTGGAGATTCAAATTCAGATATAATAATATTAAAATACTGTTGAACTAATTCTTTTGCTTTTGAATCATTTTCAAATAAGCTAATAGAAAACTTACGCATTTCACGTAAAGCAACAATTGCAGAAGCACTAGAACAAGCATTATCAATTAATTCTCTTAAACCTCTTATATTAACACATAAAATATTAAAATCTCCAGCAACAACTGCATAAGTTAAATACCTTAAAAACCAATCTAAATCACGTAAAGATTTTTTCATACGTGTAGATCCATAACGAACTACGTTAATAGGTTTAAAACCAGGTGGTAGTGATTCATTTGAGTTGAACAAATTAGACGAGACATTGTTTAATAAATTACTCGATGAATCTTTTGAAATATTTTGAGAATTGTTTGTAGTTATATTTGAACTACTATCTAAAAATGCTGCTTGAGGTCTTTCTAAATAAGAAAGAGGTGATCCACCAACAAAAATTTTATCAGCTGCTTTAGAAACTAAAAAATTTGCATTTTTAGCTAATACATCAGCTATTTCTAAACGTTTATTACCTGAATTTAAAAAAGAAACTAATTGATTTAACTCTCCTAATTGCAAAAATCTATCTTGTTGTTCTGCTTGCAGAATACTAGAAATAGATGCTGTTTTGTAAAGTTTAGGTTTTACTAAAGGACTTGTACCACTAGCTTTAACAATCATATAAAATATATATTCCTAATTTTTCAAATAAATAAAATTACTTTCTTTTTTTAGTAAAATAAAGAAAATAAATATATTTACTACTAAAATAAAAAATTATTAATATATTATAATTAAATTTAAAAACTAGCTTGAATAAAGATAGATTTTGTAATACTTATATTTAATTAATTAAAATATATTGTTATATATTCATAGTATAAAATGAAAAAAACCTATAAAAACAATAATGAAATAAATATGTCCGTCCTTGAACATTTAAAAGAATTAAGAGAAAGAATATTTATAGCTTTCTCTGTATTTTGTATCATAGCAATTATATGCTTAGTATACGCTAAAAAAATTGCATTCATATTACAACAACCCGCTTCAGGCATTAAATTTTTGCAACTAGCACCAGGAGAATATTTATTTGTTTCTATTAAAATAGCACTATATCTAGGAATCACTATTAGTAGTCCTTTTAGTATTTATCAAATTTTATTATTTGTACTACCTGGACTAAATGAACAAGAAACAAAATATCTTATACCTACAATAATTGGATCTATAATACTATTTTTTAGTGGACTATTATTTTCGTATTATATTCTTGTTCCTGCTGCTTTAAATTTTTTAATTAGTTATGGGTCAGATATAGTAGAACCAGTATGGTCATTTGAAGAATATTTCAATTTTGTTTTATTATTATTAATAAGCACAGCTATAGCATTTCAAATACCTATTTTACAAATTTTCTTAGGTTTATTTGGTATAATATCTTGGCAAAATATGTTAAAAGAATGGAAATATATAGCTTTCATAGCAACAATATTAGGAGCTATTATTACTCCTTCAACAGATCCAGTTACTCAAATATGTATGACATCTGCTATTTTATTGTTATACTTCATAGGTATATTTATACTAAAAATTTTAAATCAATAACAAAAATAAAAAAAATTATATTTATTATAAATAATAAATATAGAATGTTATTATAGATAAAAACTATTAATTTAATAAATGAAGCTTACATATAATAATGAATAAAAGTTATTTAAATAAATATCTCAAAAAAATAAGACAAATCTTTTTCATTACAATTAGTCTAATTGTTTTATTCAACACTGAACAAAAAAGTACATATGCATTCCCGATATATGCACAGCAAGGATATGAAAATCCTAGAGAAGCTACAGGACGAATAGTTTGTGCTAACTGTCATTTAGGACAAAAATCTATTTCAATTGAAGTACCTAAATCTGTTTTACCCAATAGTATTTTTGAAGCTAAAGTATCAATACCATATGATATAAATAACAAACAAGTTTTAGCTAGTGGAGCGAAAGGTTCTCTGAATACTGGAGCTGTTTTAATACTTCCAGAAGGTTTCAAATTGGCGCCAAATAAGTTTCTAAATGAAGAATTAAAAACAAAAATGAAAAACTTTTATATTCAACCATATAGTACTTCACAAGAAAATATTTTAGTTGTAGGACCTATATCAGGAAAAAATAACCAGGAAATTACATTTCCTATTTTATCACCAGATCCAAATAAAAATAAAAATATACATTTTTTTAAATACCCAATATATGTTGGAGGAAATAGAGGCCGTGGACAAATTTATCCAACTGGCGATAAATCTAACAATAACCCAATAATTACAAGTTACAGTGGAAAAATAATAAAGATTGTTTCCAATGCACAAGGAGGTTTTTCAATAGACATACAAAAAAGTAATGGTCAAAGTTTGACTGAGAATATTCCTCAGGGACTAAATTTAATAGTAAAAGAAGGTAATATCATAACAAATAATCAAAATTTAACAAGTGACCCAAATGTAGGAGGATTTGGCCAAAATGAAACAGAAATAATACTGCAAAATCCTGCTAGAATTAAAGGTATGATTATCTTTTTTATAGGAATTACAATTACGCAAATTTTCTTTGTACTTAAGAAAAAACAATGGGAAAAAGTACAAGCTGCAGATATAAATCTTTAAAATATAAACATTTATATCTTTTATATAACTAAGACAGTAACATTCTCACAGAATTCACAATCTGTTGAGGATGTATAATAGTAGCTTTTTCTAGATTACCATTATAGGGAGTTGGTATATCTTCAGAAGATAATCTTACAATAGGAGCATCTAAAATATCAAAGTAATGATCATTTATTTGAGCTATTATTTCTGCAGCAATACCACCTGTTTTCATACATTCTTCAACGATTATTAACTTATGGGTTTTTCTTAAAGAATTAACAATACTTTTTATATCTATTGGTTTTAAAGAAATTAAATCAATTATTTCTATATCATAATTTATTAGATTTTTTACTGCATCTATAACATGATGGCGCATTCGAGAATAAGTAACAATTGTAACATCTTTTCCTTTTTTTACCAACTCAGCTTTATCTAAGGCTACAAAATACTCTTTTTGAGGTATATCATCTTTTAAATTATATAAAAGAACATGCTCAAATAAAATAACTGGATTATTATCACGAATAGCCGATTTAAGTAAACCTTTAGCATTATAAGGTGTAGAACAAGCTACAATTTTTAAACCAGGAATCGCTTGAAAATAAGCTTCTAAACGCTGAGAATGCTCAGCACCAAGTTGACGCCCTACTCCACCTGGTCCACGAATAACTAACGGAACTTTAAAATTACCTCCAGAAGTGTATCTTAACATTCCAGCATTATTAGAAATTTGATTAAAAGCTAGTAATAAAAAACTCATATTCATACCTTCCACAATAGGTCGTAAACCAGTCATAGCAGCTCCTATAGCCATACCCATAAAGCTATTCTCAGCTATTGGCGTATCTAATACCCGAAGATCACCATATTTTATATGCAAATCTTTAGTTACTTTATAAGAACCTCCGTAATGCCCAACATCTTCTCCTAAAACAAAAACTGATGAATCATGATTCATTTCTTCATCAGTAGCTTGACGTAAAGCATCAAATAAAAAAACTTTATTCATAAATTAGTAATATATGAGAAATTTGTATTTATTAAAATAATAATAATCGCTATTAATCTTGTGCAAATAAATAAGACTTTAAATCTTGTAATTTAGGCTCTGGACTAGATATAGCAAAATCAACAGAACTATCTATATTCTTTTTAACTTGTAGCTCAATACTATGTAAATCATCTAAATTACTAAGATTATTATGTATAATGTATTGTTTTAAGCGCTTAATAGGATCACGAGCTAACCATGCATTTTTCTCTTGACGAGATCTTAGTTCATCTGGATCAGCTAAGGAATGCCCTCTAAAACGATACGTTAATGCTTCTATTAAAGTAGGTCCTTCTCCTGCTCTTGCTCTATTAATTGCTTTTTGTGCAACATTCCTAACCGCTAAAACGTTCATTCCATCAACCTCTTCTCCAGGTAATCCAAAAGCTTGAGCTTTTTTATGAATTTCAGGCAAAGATGTTGAACGATGATGAGCCATTCCAATAGCCCACTGATTATTTTCTACAACAAAAATAACAGGCAATTTCCATAAAACAGACATATTCAAGCATTCAAAAAATTGACCATTATTAGTAGTCCCATCGCCAAAAAAACAAGCTGTAACACTTAAAAGAGTACCTAATTTTAGAATTTGTTTTTTGTAAATACTTTGAAAAGCAGCACCAATAGCTATTGGTATACCTTCTCCTATAAATGCAAATCCACCTAAAAAATTATGTTTAGCAGAAAAAATATGCATTGAACCACCACGACCTCTACTGCAACCTGTTTCTTTGCCAAATAATTCTGCCATCACATATTTAGAAGGAACTCCTTTACTTAAAGCATGTACATGATCTCGATATGTGCTACAGACATAATCTTCAGAATTTAACGCTTTGATAACACCAGTAGAAACTGCTTCTTGTCCATTATAAAGATGTACAAAACCAAACATTTTACCACGATAATACATTTGTGCGCACATATCTTCGAAACTACGACCCAATAACATATCTTCATATAACAATAAAACAAGATCTGTACTAATGTTATCATTTGAAATAATAAAGTTTATAGGTAAAATTAAATTTTTATTTTTTTCATGCATTATAAAATAAAGATCTCCTAAATTGTTTTCGTAACTAATAGTTTAGAATTATATATTAATAAATAAATATATAGCTAATATAGCATATTATAATTAATAAAATAAAATATTTTTTTTAATGATTAAATCTCACAACAATTTTTTATATTCCATAGATAGAGACCTAATACAACTAAATAAGAATTTAAAAAAAATGATTATTGCAGAGCATCCTATATTGTATGCAGCTGCAGAACAACTTTTTAAAGGAGGAGGAAAAAGAATTCGTCCAGCACTTGTATTATTAATAGCTCAAGTTACAACAATAGATCAAAAAATAAAAGCTGAGCAAAAAAGATTAGCCGAGATTACAGAAATAATACATACAGCTAGTCTGGTACACGATGATATTATTGATGACTGTGAAAAAAGAAGGGGAGTGGATACAGTTCATAATTTATTCAATAATAAAGTCGCTGTTTTAGCAGGCGACTTTTTATTTGCTCAGTCATCTTGGTATTTAGCTAATTTAAATAATTTAGATGTTGTTAAAACAATTTCTAAAGTAATAACTGATTTTGCAGAAGGAGAAGTTCAGCAAGGAATGAGTCACTTTGATAACCAAATTTCAATAGAAGATTATATAAAAAAATCTTTTTATAAAACAGCATCACTTATAGCATCTAGTTGTAAAGCAACAACGATATTAAGTAATTGTAATAGAAATGTACAAAAAGATTTTTATTTATACGGAAAACATATAGGGCTAGCATTTCAAATTATAGATGATATATTCGATATAATAAGTTCTTTTGATAATTTAGGAAAACCTGCTGGATCAGACTTGAAAAATGGCAATTTAACAGCTCCATTAATTTTTGCATTAGAAGAAAAACCTGAATTAAATTATTTAATTAATCAAGAATTTCAAAATACATTAAATATTAATAAAGCTATTGAAACTATAAAAAAAACAAAAGCAATACAAAAATCAAAGGACTTAGCTGAAGAACATATTCAATTAGCTATACAAATATTAAAAAAGAAATATTCTTATAAAAATATTGAAAATTTACTATTAACTAGTTATTATATATTAAACAGAATTAACTAGTTAATTGGTCTGTTAGATTTTAGAAAATCTATAAAAAAAATAAAAGCCGATTTATCCACAATTGCTAATTGTGATATCATTTTACGATTAAGTACTATATTAATTTTTTTTAACAAAAAAATAAATTGACTATATTTTATATCATGTAAACGAACAGCAGCATTAATACGAACAATCCACAAACGACGATAATAACGCTTTTTATTTTTCCTACCAACATAAGAATATTTTAAAGCTTTTAATACTTGTTGTTTTGCTGTACGAAATAATTTAGAATGAGATCCTCTAAAACCTTTAGCTAGTTTCAATACTTTTTTTCTTCTTTTACGAGCAACATTTCCTCTTTTTATACGTGTCATGAACGATAATAAAAATATTAATTTAATTTAACGATAAGGTAAACTATTTTTAAAATTGCATTTATCACTTACACTTACGTAAAATAATTTTCTTAATTTACGTTTTCTATTAGTAGATTTTTTTTCTAGTAAATGATTCTTACAAGCTTGACGTCTTAAAAATTTTTTAGTATGCGTAACTTTAAAACGTTTACCTATAGATTTAATTGTTTTTAATTTATACATAGTAGCTTTTAAATAAAAATTTTTTGCGAAAACTACTTATAGAACTTAGTAATAACATTAACATAATTTTGATTAAATTGAAATTATGTTCTTGAAATATTTTTATATTTAAACTAAAAGCAATATTTGCTTTTGCTATTATTGAATCTATTTGTTTAGAATAAAGAGGTATTTTATTTAAAAAATTTCTATATTTATCTTTAAATAAATTTTCATTACTAATAAAGCTAAAATCATAAAAATAAGTTCCTGAATTACTTCGTAATTGCATAACATTCTTAGCAATCTTTTTTAATATTTGACCTCCAGATAAATCAACCATATAACTAGTATAAGCATGTGCTATTAGTAACTCTGGGTTTTGACTGCTAACATAATTTATCTTTTTAATATATGCTTGTGTTGCTAATGAAAGTTGAACCTTTTGTATTCAGTTTTAACCATAAAAATATTTTAAATCTTGAATTAAACTATTTTTACAATAAAGTTCCGGAAAGTATATTTGTTTTATAGTTTTATGATCTTTGTTTTTATCTATCTCTTTTTCTATATAATCATAAACAAAAAATAAATTTGCTACTAATTTGCGATAAAACTTTTTATCAACAACACCACAAAAAAAAGATTTAACAAAACTAACATTTTCAGCCATGTTATAAGATTTAGTCGTTTCCCCAAGTAATTACTTAGCTAAACTAGTAGACATAAAAATTCCCTTATTAATTTTTTAATTAAAAGTTTAAAGATAAATTAAAACACTAAAAAACTTTAACAAATAAATCATAAATATCATAAAAGTTTGTTATAATTGATTATATTTAACTAAATAGACTGAAAGTATTCTTTTGCATGTAAAGGACTATTTTTAATTGTAGATTGACCGGGTTGCCAATTAGCAGGACATACTTCATCAGGATGAGCTTGAACATATTGAATAGCTTGTAAAGTTCTTAGTGTTTCACTAACATTTCTTCCAAAATCTAAATTATTAACTATAAAGTGCTGTATAATTCCCTCTTTATCAATAATAAATAAGCCCCTTAAAGACTTACCTTCATTATTCAAAACGTTGTAAGATAAACTAATTTTTTTTGTCAAATCAGAAACTAGTGGATATTTCAAATTTCCAACACCTCCTGATTCACGATCTAATTGCATCCATGCTAAATGGCAATATTCACTATCAACAGATATTCCTAAAATTTCAGTATTTAATCTAAAAAACTTATTAAATACATCACTAAAAGCAGTAAGTTCTGTTGGGCATACAAAGGTAAAATCTAATGGGTAAAATAATAAAACTACATATTTACCTAAATAATCAGATAATCTAATTTGTTTAAACTCTTGTTCATATACAGCAACTGTAGAAAAGTCTGGTGCTTTATCTCCAACTTGAATAAAATTATTATTTGTTATCATTAATGTTTAAATAGTTTTTAAATTAAAATCTTATTGAATAATATAATATTATATTAAAAATTTAGTAATATTTTTAAGGTAATATTTTAATTAGAATAGCGGGGAGTGGATTTGAACCACTGACCTTCGGGTTATGAGCCCGACGAGCTACCAGACTGCTCTACCCCGCGTTTAATTAATTATATAATAAAATAAACTTTTATTCAAAAAAAATGAAAAAACTATATTCTATAATAAAAATAAAGAGTATTACTAAACAAGTACATTTAATTCTAGAAATTAAAGGCATAATTTGGTAAATACCAATTAATCTATCTTGTATTAAATATTCAGAAGTTTTAATCCAATTTTGCCCGTCGTACCAACCTGACTCTTCATAAAATATAATTGCACTCATCAATCTTTTTATAAGATACGACCAACCTAAGTAAACTCGCATTAATACAAAAAATAATATAACATCACAAATTAAGAAATTTAAAATACATAATTTCCAAATACTAAATACATTAAAAAAAGTATAACTAATCAAAAAACCAATGAATAAAAATAAGAATAAAAAAATGCAAAAAATAGTAATTATATATTTATTAATTTTATATGAAGACCAAGAAAATAACCAAGATTTTTTTAATTCTAAATATTCATTTAAAGGTTGTTGATCAAACGGAACAGGACAATTACTTTTCGATATAATGGACATAATTTACTAAAAAAATTAATAATATATTATAAAAGATTCACAATTTATTTTATTATTTTTAATAAGTTAAAAGAATAATAGTTAAAGTAAAAAACATAAATGAGTTAAAAATTATAAATTTTTGTATTAATAATTGATTAGAAGAAAAATTCATGACTTTGTTTTGAGAAATAAAGTTGTTACTAGTATTAATAGGACTATTAATTAAAATCAAAAACACTGTCAACAAGCTAAAACTATACCATAAAAATTTAATCATTTATTTTTAGTAATTAAAGTGTTAATAAAAATCTTGAATTATAATTAATAAATAAAAAGTACATTTAATATAATTATTATTATAAATTATATAAAAAAAACATAAGTAAAATAATAAATACTACTATTATAGATTAAAAATTGAATAGGAGAAGCTTATAACTAATAAATAATTTAGGTATTTTACTAAATTTTAATATAAATTTGTAAATGTAGCACTAAATTATAAAATAATATAGAAGTTAATAAAATATTATTCTCCTTGTACTTTTAAAAGTACAAAACCAACAACTAAACCAACAATAATAACAGTTGAACTAATAAAGGCCGTTATTATAATTTCTGATACCATTAATTATATCCTTAACAATAAAAATTAATTAAATTAAAAACCGTTTCTACCCCAAACTACTAAAGCAATAGAAAAAGTACAAACAGCTAATAAAGACCCCCAACCAATATTAATAATATCCATAATTGATATGATATCCTGTAGTAATATAAAATATTATTATTTATAAAAAACTAAATTAAAAAAAATTTTAACTCAATTAATTATTTTTTAACATATTAACACAGTTTAAGAAAAAAAATATGCAAAGTAAAATAGAAAATTCAAATACAGCTAAGATTAAAGAAACATTGTTAACACCAAGGTTTTATACAACAGATTTTAATGAAATGGCAAAATTAGATATATCATTAAATATGGAAGAATTTGAAGCTTTATTAAAAGAATTCAGAGCTGACTACAATAGAAAACATTTTATTAGAGATGAAGAATTTGATCAATCTTGGAATCACTTTGATAAAAAAACTAAAATATTATTTATAGAATTTCTTGAAAGATCGTGTACAGCAGAATTTTCTGGATTTTTGTTATATAAAGAGTTATCAAGAAGACTAGAAATAACAAATCCAATTGTTGCAGAATGCTTTTTACTAATGTCACGAGACGAAGCAAGACATGCAGGTTTTCTTAATAAAGCAATAGGAGATTTTAATTTATCTTTAGACTTAGGATTTTTAACCAAAAGTAGAAAATATACTTTTTTTTCTCCTAAATTTATTTTTTATGCAACATACTTATCGGAAAAAATAGGATACTGGAGATATATAACAATTTATAGACATCTAGAAAAACATCCTGAACATAGAATATATCCTATTTTTAAGTTTTTTGAAAATTGGTGTCAAGATGAAAATAGACATGGAGACTTTTTTGCTGCATTACTAAAATCACAACCACAGTTCTTAAACAATTTACAAGCTAAACTATGGTGCCGCTTCTTTTTACTAAGTGTTTTCGTAACAATGTATTTAAATGATTTTCAAAGATCTGAGTTTTACAAATTGATAGGACTAGATGCTAGGCAATATGACATACAAGTTATAAGAAAAACTAATGAGAGCGCATCTAGAATTTTTCCAGTAGCTTTAAACATAGATAGACCAGATTTTTTTAAGTATCTAGATATATGTGCTTCAGAAAATAAATTACTAATAGAAATAAATAGTAAAAAGCTTAACCCGATTACTAAATTAATAAAAAAAGGATTTATATATAAAAAAATAGTTTTTAGTTTAATAAAACTATACTTAATACCACCTATTGAATCGTCATTAGTCATAAATACAACAAAATAATAAACAATTATAAAATAAAATAGTTTTTAATACTTAAACACTAAAATATAAAGCTTTATTTCTTTTTAAGAAGTAATCATTAAAACTTTATTATTATAAATAATAATCAGTAGTTAAGTTAATATTAAAAATTATTTTAATAAAATCATGAATAATACAATAGACTTTAAAATGCCATCTCCTACATTTGGAGGTAGCACTGGAGGATGGTTAAGATCAGCTGAAATAGAAGAAAAGTATGCTATAACATGGACTAGTAAAACAAAAGAAATTTTTGAAATGCCAATTGGTGGAGCAGCTATTATGGCAGAAGGAGACAATTTACTATACTTATCTAAAAAAGAACAATGTCTAGCTTTGAGTAGTCAATTAAAAAGTAAATTTAAATGTAAAGACTATAAAATTTATCGTATATTTCCAAATGGAGAAGTTCAATACTTGCATCCAAAAGATGGAGTTTTTCCTGAAAAAGCAAACGAAGGTAGAAATAGTGTAGGAATTATTAATCATAATATAGGAAAAAATGAAAATCCAGTAAAGAAAAAATTTTATGGAGAAGTAAACTCCAAATAAAAATCTTTAGACTATAAATTTATAATTTAAAATAAAAAAATTGTATTTATAGTCTTTTTTTTGATACAATTATTTCATATTAATCTAGGAGAGGTGGTAGAGTTGGTTTATTGCACCTGATTTGAAATCAGACGAACTGAAAAGTTCCGTGGGTTCGAATCCCACCCTCTCCGTCTAACATTAAATTTTATTTTAAACTAACAGCTTGTTTAATAAACTCAACTGCTTGATTAAGAGTCGCAATCTTTTCGGCATCTTCATCTGGTATTTGTATTTGAAATTCTTCTTCAATAGCCATTACTAATTCGACTGTATCTAAAGAATCTGCTCCTAAATCATTTGCAAAATGAGCTTCTAGAGTTACTTGTTGTTTATCAACACCGAGCTGCTGAGCTACAATATTTCTAACTTTTTCAAAAATACTTTCATCTTCTGCACTTGATGACATTATTACTCCTTTATGACAATACATGAATGTAATAACCTGTATCTATAGTTATAATATATAAAAACATATAATTAAATAATTGTATATTTAATTAGGATAAATTCTCGTTTTTTTATAAACATTTTTTCTAATAACAGAATACTTTAAATTATACATATTAATTAATTTATGTTGAAGTTGACTTAAAGTATCAATTTGAGGCAAAAGTTCTACAGACTGTTTTTTTTTAATTATAATTCTGTCTATAGCAAACCTAGTCTCCAATAATACATTTAGTTCCATAGAGTTTTTATTTTTACATAATTTGTTCCAGTTAATACAAAACTTTTCATAATAGTTCAATATTTGTCTTAATGCTCTAATAATATTATTAGCAGTATTATTATAAATTGTATAAATGACTATTTGCTTAGACTTTGCAATTTGCCTAATTTTACTATTATACTTAATATAAGATCTTAAAGCTAATATACTATCAGCTGTTATAACATTTCTAGTTAATACAATAGATAACTGTAATGTATTAATAGTTGCTTCAATTTGCTGAATATTAATACCATAGACATATAATTTAATTATATTTTTATTGAAAAAAGATTTTGATTTAAAATTATAACTATTAAATATATTATTTTTACTAACTGTAACTAATTGAGTGTTTAATTCTTTTAAACTACTCAATTTCTTATTGCTAGAATTAGGCAAAATTGATGAATTAAAGACTTTTTTTACTTCTAATTTGTTACTTAAATAATGACTATTATTCATAGTAAAATCTGTAGAAAATGAATTTTTACATTTTATAACAATTGAGCCATCATTATGAATTTTACGACTTTGAATAGAAAAAATAGAGCCTTGTAAAATTTCATCAACAACTTCATGAACTTTTTCATGAACTATCCAGTAGTTACGTTCATGAATTTCTATTGCTATTTGAAAAGCTGGAACAGCTTTTCTTTCAACAACACTTTTTTGACAACCACGTCTTTTTGCTTCATCATCTCCAAGAGTAACATACTGTACCCCACCAATTAAATCAGATAAGGTTGGATTTTTAATTAGACTTTCTAAATAGTTACCATGAGCTGTACCAACAAGTTGTACACCTCTTTCTGCTATTGTACGAGCAGCTAATGCTTCTAACTCGGTACCAATTTCATCAATAATTATAACTTCTGGCATATGATTTTCCACAGCTTCAATCATTACTTGATGCTGCCATTCGGGTCTAGTAACCTGCATTCTTCTAGCTCTACCAATAGCTGGATGTGGAATATCACCATCACCAGCTATTTCATTAGAAGTATCAATGATAACTACTCTTTTTTCCATTTCATCAGCCAAAACTCGAGTTATTTCTCTAATAGTAGTTGTTTTACCAACACCTGGCTTACCTAGCAAAAGTATTGATTGACAACTATATAACAAATCTCTTATAATTCCTATGGTTCCAAATATAGCTCTGCCTACACGACAAGTTAAACCAACAATATTTCCTTTTCTATTTCTTATAGAACTAATTCTATGTAAGGTACATTCTATTCCAGACCTATTATCACCACTAAAATGAGGTAATTTTCGAATACAAAAATCTAAATCATGCCACGAAATATTAATTTTAGATAAATATTCCGGGCCATTAGGAAATCTAGCTTCTGGTCGTCTACCCAAATCCATTACAACTTCTATTAAAAGTTTTTTATTAGTATGTCTTGCTAAAGGACTTTTAACGAAATCAGGTAAAATTTCTAAAAGTTTATCTAAGTCATCAGCTATAAGCATTCTTATATAAATTTATAATAAAAAAAATTTTTTAAATCCATAAAAAATATAGATTTTAGTATAATTATATATTAAAACTATAGAAAAATTATAGTAATTTAAATATAGTTTTAAATATACATAATTAATATTAAAGTAAAATTTTTTTAGATGAATAAAAACTGTATAAGTATTATTTCAATTCCTAATATTATAAAAAGTAAAATATCAGAAAAAATATACAAAAAAAATTACTTAGTAGGTTACAAAAAAATTTCCAACAAAAACAAAGTTTTTATTGTAGAACTGACAAATAAAACGCGAATATGGATGTTAAAAAGAGAAATTAAACTAAATACAAAGCTGAAATAATAGTAATTTACTATAATAAATACAAAACTAATTCATGACATTAAAACTAAAAAACATTAAAAACTTTATACGCTTCGTCAAAAAAAAAGAAATTACTAAAGTTAAGATTAAAAATTACGAAACTAGTATAATAATTAATAAAATTAAAAGAGAATATTACACTTATAACACTAGTAAATTTTATGATAGTTCAGAAATAAACAGTTATTACAATAATTTAAAAAATAAAGAACCTTTAAAAAAAAGTTTATTAAGTAATAATTTAATTAATAAATGTGTGCCAAAAACTAAAGAAAAAATAGAAAAGCCTGCATTTTATTCAATGATAGTATCACCTATGGTTGGAAATTTTTATAGATCACCAGCTCCAAACGAAAGATCATTTATAGAAAAAAATGATATTGTAAAACCTAAGCAAACTGTATGTATTATTGAAGCCATGAAGCTAATGAATGAAATAGAAGCAGAAGTAAATGGAGAAATAGTGGAAATTTTAGTAAACGACGGAGATGTTGTTGATTGTGGACAAGCATTAATGAAGGTAAAAATTAAAAAAGATCTTAATTATTGTTAAGAAATTAAAAATCTTTTTTAAAATATAATTATAATATTATTATATAGTAATAAAAACTCACAACTCATTATACCATGAGAAAGTAAAAAACAATAAACAATACAAAAAATATACAAAATTATTATTTCTTTATATTAAAAAGCAAGTGAGTGTTTTATTAATTATCTAATTAAAAATACAACATATAGACAGGAGAGTCTCGATGACAATTAGCTCACAAGAGCAAGAGACAAATAAAGTAAAAGTAACTGTGGATAAAAATCCTATTAAAACATCATTCGAAAAATGGGCAAAACCAGGTCATTTTTCAAGAAAATTAGCTAAAGGACCAAATACAACAACATGGATATGGAATTTACATGCAGATGCTCACGACTTTGATAGTCATACAAACTCTTTAGAAGAAATATCACGAAAAATTTTTAGTGCACATTTTGGACAGCTAGCTATAATTTTTTTATGGTTAAGTGGAATGTACTTTCATGGCGCTAGATTCTCTAACTATGTTGCTTGGTTAAATAATCCAACAATAATTAAACCTAGTGCTCAGATAGTATGGCCAATCGTTGGACAAGAAATTTTAAATGCAGATGTAGGTGGAGGATTTCAAGGCATACAAATTACATCTGGTTTTTTTCAATTATGGAGAGCATCTGGCATAACAAATGAACTTCAATTATATATCACAGCTATTGGCAGCTTGCTAATGTCTATCTTAATGGTTTTTGCAGGTTGGTTTCATTATCATAAAGCAGCACCAAAATTAGAATGGTTTCAAAATGTAGAATCAATGATGAACCATCATTTGGCAGGACTATTAGGTTTAGGCTGCTTAGGATGGGCTGGACATCAAATACACATTGCACTACCTATTAACAAGCTATTAGATTCAGGTGTTTCTCCTAAAGAAATACCCTTACCTCATGAATTTATAGTTAATAGGGACTTAATGAGTCAATTATATCCCAGTTTTAAAAAAGGAATTATTCCTTTTTTTACACTAAACTGGCATGAGTACTCAGACTTTTTAACATTTAAAGGAGGTTTAAATCCGGTCAATGGGGGATTATGGCTTAGTGATGTAGCACATCATCATCTAGCTTTATCTGTTCTATTTTTAGTTGCAGGTCATATGTACAGAACTAATTGGGGAATAGGACATAGTATGAAAGAAATACTAGAAGCCCATAAAGGTCCATTCACTGGAGAAGGACATACAGGACTATATGAAATTTTAACTACATCTTGGCATGCACAATTAGCAATTAATTTAGCTATGATGGGGTCTTTAAGTATTATAGTTGCTCATCACATGTACGCAATGCCTCCATATCCTTATATTGCAACAGATTACGCAACACAACTATCTTTGTTTACACATCATATGTGGATAGGAGGATTTTGTGTCGTAGGTGCAGGAGCTCATGCTTCTATATTTATGGTCAGAGATTATAATCCCGCTCAAAACTATGACAATGTTTTAGATAGAATTATAAGACATAGAGATGCAATAGTATCACATTTAAACTGGCTGTGCATTTTTCTAGGTTTTCATTCATTTGGATTATATATTCATAATGATACAATGAGAGCTTTAGGCAGGTCACAAGACATGTTTTCAGATACAGCAATACAACTACAGCCAATTTTTGCACAATGGATACAAAATATACATACATTAGCACCAAGCAATACTAGTCCAAACTCTTTAGCAACAGTAAGTTATGCATTTGGAGGAGATATCATTTCTATAGGAAATAAAATAGCAATGATGCCTATCAAACTCGGAACAGCTGATTTTATGGTACATCATATACATGCGTTTACTATTCATGTAACAGTATTAATTTTAGTTAAAGGATTTCTTTTTGCTAGAAATTCAAGGCTAATACCAGATAAGTCTAACTTAGGTTTTCGCTTTCCTTGCGATGGTCCAGGTAGAGGTGGTACATGTCAAGTATCTGGTTGGGATCATGTATTTTTAGGTCTTTTTTGGATGTACAATTCATTATCTATTGTAATTTTTCACTTCAGTTGGAAAATGCAATCAGATGTATGGGGAAGCATTGGAGAATCTGGGAATGTATCTCATATAACAGGAGGTAACTTTGCTCAAGGTGCTATTACTATAAATGGATGGCTAAGAGACTTTTTATGGGCACAAGCATCACAGGTTATTCAATCTTATGGTTCAGCATTATCTGCATATGGTTTAATTTTTTTAGGAGCACACTTTGTATGGGCATTTAGCTTAATGTTTTTATTTAGTGGACGTGGCTATTGGCAAGAATTAATTGAGTCAATAGTATGGGCTCATAACAAAGTAAAAGTAGCACCAAATATTCAATCAAGAGCATTAAGTATTACACAAGGAAGAGCAGTTGGACTAGCTCACTACTTATTGGGAGGTATAGGTACAACTTGGGCATTTTTCTTAGCAAGAATAATATCAGTAGGATAAGGATAAATTAAGAATGGCAACAAAATTTCCAAAGTTCAGCCAAGCATTAGCACAAGATCCTACCACAAGAAGGATCTGGTATGGAATCGCTACCGCACATGATTTTGAAAGTCACGATGGTATGACAGAAGAAAACTTATATCAAAAAATTTTTGCTTCTCATTTTGGGCACATAGCAATTATTTTTTTATGGACATCTGGCAACTTATTTCATGTAGCTTGGCAAGGTAATTTCGAAGAATGGGTAATATCTCCATTAAAAACAAAGCCTATTGCTCATGCAATTTGGGATCCACATTTTGGACAACCAGCTGTAAAAGCATTCACAAAAAGTGGAACATCTTATCCTGTAGATATAACTTTTTCTGGCTTATATCATTGGTGGTATACTATTGGTATGAGAACTAATCAAGATCTATATAATGCAGCTCTTTTCTTATTAATTATATCTGCTGTTATGTTATTTGCTGGATGGCTACATTTACAGCCAAAATTCAAGCCTGGACTATCATGGTTCAAAAATAATGAATCAAGATTAAACCACCATTTATCAGGACTATTTGGAATAAGTTCTATTGCATGGACAGGACATTTAATACATGTTGCTATTCCTGAGTCTCGTGGGCAACATATCAGATGGAACAATTTTACACAAATCATGCCACACCCAAACGGATTAACACCATTTTTTACAGGTAAGTGGTTTGAATACGCTGCAAACCCAGATAGTTTAAATCATACATTTAGTACAAATGAAGCTTCTGGAACAGCAATATTAACTTTTTTAGGAGGATTACACCCTCAAAGTCAATCATTATGGTTAACTGATATAGCACATCATCACTTAGCTATAGGAGTTATTTTCATAATCGCAGGACACATGTATAAAACAAATTGGGGCATAGGACACAATTTGAGAGATATATTAAATGCACACAAACCACCTGGTGGTAAATTAGGAGAAGGACACAAAGGATTATATGAAACTATTACTAATTCTTTACATATTCAACTAGGACTAGCACTAGGTGCATTAGGAACGATAACATCACTAGTAGCACAACATATGTATGCATTACCACCATATGCTTTTATGGCAAAGAACTTCACAACTCAAGCAGCATTATACACACATCACCAGTATATAGCAGGTTTTTTAATGGTTGGTGGATTTGCACACGGAGCAATTTTCTTTGTTAGAGATTATGATCCTGAACAAAATAAAAATAATGTTTTGAGTAGGATGCTTGAACATAAAGAAGCTATTATATCACACTTAAGTTGGGTCAGTTTATTTTTAGGTTTTCACACACTAGGACTATATATACATAACGATACAATGCTAGCATTTGGAACACCAGAAAAGCAAATACTAATAGAACCCGTATTTGCACAGTGGATTCAAGCAAGTTCAGGTAAAGCATTGTATGGTTTTAATATTTTATTATCTTCATCATCAAGTCTAGCTAGTAAAGCTGGTGAAAATATATGGTTACCAGGTTGGCTAGAAGCAATTAACAATAATAAAAATTCATTGTTTTTAACAATTGGTCCAGGTGATTTTTTAGTACATCATGCAATAGCTCTAGGTTTACATACAACTACATTAATTTTAGTAAAAGGGGCCTTAGATGCTAGAGGATCAAAACTTATGCCAGATAAAAAAGACTTTGGTTATAGCTTTCCTTGCGATGGTCCAGGTAGAGGTGGTACATGTGATATTTCAGCATGGGATGCTTTTTACTTATCTGTATTTTGGATGCTTAATACTATAGGATGGGTTACTTTTTATTGGCATTGGAAACATATAACCATTTGGCAAGGAAATACTAACCAATTCAATGAATCGTCCACATATCTAATGGGTTGGTTAAGAGATTATTTATGGCTAAATTCATCACCTTTGATTAATGGATATAATCCTTATGGAATGAATAACTTATCAGTATGGGCATGGATGTTTTTATTTGGTCATTTAGTATGGGCTATTGGATTTATGTTCTTAATTTCTTGGCGTGGATATTGGCAAGAACTAATAGAAACACTTGCATGGGCACATGAAAGAACACCCCTAGCTAACCTAATAAAATGGAAAGATAAGCCAGTTGCATTATCTATAGTTCAAGCAAGATTAGTTGGTTTAGCACACTTTTCCGTAGGTTATGTGCTAACATATGCTGCTTTCGTAATTGCATCAACAAGCAGTAAATTTAGTTAACTTTATTATAATTACAAAAGATTTTATTATGATCTATAATCTTTTGTTTTTTTAATTGAAATTAAATAATAAGTAATATAAAATTAAAACATATTTTCAATAAACATAAAATACTATCTCATAATGTATGGCAAAAAAAAGCATGATTCAAAGAGAAATAAAAAGAAAAAAACTTATAGATAAATATAAAAAAGAACGCAAAGAAATAAAAAAACTCATTAATTCTACAGAGAACTTCGAAAATAAGATTAAACTACAGGAAAAATACCAAAAAATACCAAAAAATAGTCTAAAATGTAGAGCAAGAAATCGTTGTTGGATGACAGGTAGAAGCAGAGGTTATTATAGTGATTTTGGATTATCTAGACATGTTTTAAGAGAAATGTCACATGATTGTCTATTACCAGGAATTAAAAAATCAAGTTGGTAAACTACATTTATAATAAAAATACTCTAAATAAAAAAATACTTAGAGTAATTAATAAAAAGTATTATTAATATAAAAAAACTAAATATTTACAATCCAAATTGATTACCTCTACGGTATTGTAAATAAGCTGCAACTAACAAACCTAATAATGTAATAGGAATTAAACCTAAAACTATGCCAGATAAAAGAGGTTCTACCATAATAAAGTTATAAATTATAAAAATACTCTAAATAAAAAAATAACATTGAAATATTTATTTCAAGACGATACATCAAATAAATAAATTATCGAAAACCAATAGCTGCTTGCCATACAAAGGCTAATAGTAAAAAAAACACAGGTATAATTGGCAAAATATCTACTAGTGGACGAAATAACATATAAGCTTCTGGCAACTTTGTAAAAATCATTACTGTAAACATAATACCTCTAAATAGTTAAGATAAAAGATTCTAAATAAATATATATTAAATGTTATATATAAATGTACAATAAATATAAGTATTTGTTTTATTTATTATTATAATTCTAAATATATTTACATATAATAAAATATCATACTGATTGCTAAATATTTATAAAAGCTTTAATCAAGTTTAGTATTTTAAGTAATATAAATTATTATTTATTAAAATAAATATAATTATATAATAAAGGAAATTAAACAATGATACTTATAATTCAACTGTTAGTATTAACCTTAGTTATTTTATCTACTATTTTAGTCATAAGTATACCTGTGACATTAGCATCTCCAGGTCAATGGGAAAAATCTAAAAATTTAATTTATACTAGTATTGGAATATGGGTAGGATTAATAATTATAACTGGTATCGCAAATTCATTCATTGCTTAAAGTAAGCAAAAAATTAAGCTGAGATCAAATGATTAAATAAAGTAGAATAGATTATAACTATTCTACTTACAAAAATAAATAAAATATAATTGACAAAAACAAAAATATTTGAAAAAGTATTGTTAATAATAAAAATCAGCGGGTATAGCTCAGTGGTAGAGTGTAACCTTGCCAAGGTTAATGTCGCGCGTTCGAATCGCGTTACCCGCTTAATTAAGTTATGCTTCTTTAGAATTTGTATCTATAACAGTATTATCACCAGGACTAGAAGAACTATTATCATCATAAACTTTTTTACCTACATCAATCATCAATCGCTGTAAATCACTTTGCAAAGTTTTAATTTCTTCATAATCATCACTATTTAAAGCTATTTTTAGAGCATTAATTTTATGTTCTATTATTTGCTTATTACTTTGATCAAGTCTATCACCTAATTCATTAATTTGCTTTTGCGATTGATAACATAAAGAATCTGCTTGATTTTTTATATCAACCTGTTCACGTTTCTGTTTATCAATATTAGCATTTACTTCAGCTTCCTTTACTAATTCTTCTACTTGTTTTTTAGGTAAAGTCGAAGCACCTGTAATAGTAATAGACTGTTCTTTACCAGTACCTTTATCTTTAGCAGTTACAGACAAAATACCATTTGCATCTATATCAAAAGTAACTTCTATTTGAGGTATTCCTCTAGCAGCTGGCATTATACCGTCTAATCTGAAAGTACCTAGACTTTTATTATCTTTATTAAACTCTCTTTCTCCTTGTAAAACATGAATTTCAACATTTGGCTGATTATCAACAGCTGTAGAAAAAATTTCAGATTTTTTCGTAGGGATAGTAGTATTACGAGCTATAATTTTAGTCATAACTCCTCCTAAAGTTTCAACACCAAGTGATAGAGGAGTAACATCTAATAATAAAATATCTTTAACTTCTCCTGCTAAAACACCTGCTTGAACCGCAGCACCAATAGCAACAACTTCATCGGGATTAACACTTTGATTTGCATCTTTACCAATATATTTTTTAACTAATTCTTTAATTGAAGGTATTCTTGTAGAACCACCAACTAAAACTACTTCATCTATATTTTTTGCAGATAATTGAGCATCTTTTAACGCATTATTAACTGGTATTTGACAACGAGATATTAAATCAGAACATAAATCTTCAAATTTTGCACGAGTTATATTTTTTTCCAAATGCTTAGGACCAGTATCAGTTGAAGTAATAAAAGGTAGATTAATATCTGTTTGCAATAGACTAGATAATTCTATTTTAGCTTTCTCTGACGCTTCAGTTAAACGCTGTAAAGCTTGTCTATCTTTACTTAGATCAATACCCTCATCATTTTTAAATTCTGTTATTAGCCAATTTACAACTTTACTATCAAAATCATCACCACCTAAATGAGTATCTCCAGAAGTAGATAATACTTCAAAAACACCATCACCAACCTCTAAAATTGATACGTCAAATGTTCCTCCACCAAGATCAAAAACTAAAATAGTTTCATTACTTTTTTTATCTAAACCATAAGATAGAGATGCAGCAGTTGGTTCATTAATAATTCTTAAAACATCTAAACCAGCTATTTGACCTGCGTCTTTGGTTGCTTGTCTTTGAGAGTCATTAAAATAGGCTGGTACAGTGATTACAGCTTTTGTTAAATTTTGGCCTAAATAAGTACTTGCATCTTCTACTAACTTTCTTAAAATTTGTGCTGAAATTTCTTCTGGCGCAAAACTTTTGCTTAAAGCAGGACAATCTAATTTAACATTAGTATTATTATCTGTTTTGACAGTATAAGATAATTGTTTTGTTTCATTTTTTATTTCATCATACTTACGACCTATAAAACGTTTTACAGAGTAAAAAGTATTTTCTGGATTCATAACCGCCTGCCTCTTCGCAATATTTCCGACTAATTTATCTTGCTTCTTAGTATACGCAACCACAGAAGGGGTTGTTCTTAATCCTTCTTTATTAGAAATGACAGTTGATTTACCTCCTTCCATAACAGCAATAACAGAATTAGTTGTACCTAAATCAATTCCTACTATTTTAGTCATTGAAAAACTCCATATAAGTAAAAAAATTAAATAATACTTAAATATTGCTACATATTTCTTTAGCAGTAAAGTAGTAATTACCGAATAAAATTTTAAAAAATAAAATAACTTGAAAATTGAAGAAAATTGCAAGATAATATAATATAAATAAAATTAATATATAAGTATTTTGTATTAATACATCGAATTTACTTAAAATAAGAAAATAATAATGTCAATAGATATGATAGGACAAAAAATTGGAATGACTCAGCTATTTAATAAAAAAGGAAGTGTTATACCAGTAACAGTACTGCAAGTTGGACCTTGTACAATAACACAAATAAAAAAGAAAGAAAATAATAATAGCGCAAATATTCAAATAGGATACCAATATGCTAATTTAAATAAAATGAAAAAGCCTAATATAGGACATTTTAAAAAAAATAGAATACCCTGTTTTAAGTATTTAAAAGAATATAAAAGTAGCTATTATAATAATTTAAATATTGGCAAAATTTTAAATGTAAATCAATTTGAAATAGGAAATTATATAAATGTTTCAGGAACTAGTAAAGGTAAAGGATTTAGCGGATATCAAAAAAGACATAATTTTAGTAGAGGACCAATGTCACATGGCTCTAAAAATCATAGGCAGCCTGGATCAATAGGTGCTGGAACCACTCCTGGCAGAGTTTTTCCGGGAAAAAAAATGGCAGGAAGAATGGGTAATACCAAAGTCACAATAAAAAACTTAAAAATAATTAATATACATTCAGAGAAAAATATTCTTATTGTTAAAGGCTCAATACCTGGTAAAAATGGTAACATAATCTATATAAACAAAAAAATAAAATGACTACAACAAAACAAATCAAATATTCTATCAATTCAATAAAAAATAATACTATATTTAGCTCTGTAAAGCAAGTTAAATTAAAAATCCAAGATGATCAATCTAAACAAGTATACATGATTCATCGAGGTTTAAAACAACAATTAACTAACTATCGAGTAAGAAAAGCACACACTAAAACAAGAAGTGAAGTTAGAGGAGGAGGTAAAAAACCATGGAAACAAAAAGGTACAGGAAAAGCAAGAGCTGGTTCTATTAGGTCTCCATTATGGAAAGGAGGTGGTGTTGTATTTGGTCCTAGAAAAAGAGTATACAAATCTAAAATAAACAAAAAAGAAAAAAAGTTAAATATACAAACAGTTTTGTACAATAAATTTAAGCATACTATTGCTGTAGATAAATTATTAACTAATTTAAATAAACCTAATACTAAAAATGCAATAATAGAACTAGTTAAACTAGGAATTAAAATTAATAATGAACAAAAAGTACTAGTTATTATAGAAAAGAAAACAAAAATTTTATATTTATCATTAAGAAATATACCTAACATAGAAATAATAGAAATAAAAAATTTAAATCTTTTATCTTTACTCAAAACTAAAAAAATATTAATAACATCAAATGCTTTAGATATAATCAATACAATTAACAATTAAAATGAATAAAGAAAAAAAACAAAGACAAATTATTGATTTAATAAAGTATCCTATTATTACAGATAAAACAACGAAAAATATAGAAAATAATATTTATTATTTTGCAGTTAATAAGCAAAGCAATAAAAAAGATATAAAAACAGCTATTGAATACATATTTGATGTCCAGGTAATAAAAATAAATACAATAAACTCTGCACCTAAAAGTAAAAGAATAGGAAAATTTAAAGGTCATATTACGCAGCATAAAAAAGCTATTATAAAGTTAAATAATGCATCTAAAATTAACTTGTTTGAAGGTAATTAATTTATAAAGTTAGACAATTAAAATAATACAATATGGCAATTCGTTTATATAAAGCATATACACCTGGTACTCGAAATAGAACAGTATCAACATTTAGTGAGATAACATTAAATAAACCACAAAAAAGATTACTTAAAACAAAACATTCTTGTAAAGGCCGAAATAATAGGGGTATAATTACTGCAAGACATAGAGGTGGTGGTCATAAAAAAAGATACAGAATAATTGATTTTAAAAGAAATAAAACTAATATTGTAGGTAAAATAGCAACTATTGAATATGATCCGAATAGAAACGCGAGAATTGCATTAGTACATTATAAAGATGGAGAAAAAAAATATATTTTACACCCTAGATCTCTAAAAATAGGCCATGAAATTATTTCAGGTGAAAATGTTCCCATAGAAGTCGGAAACTCTTTGCCTTTAGAAAGTATACCATTAGGTACAGCTGTACATAATATAGAGCTTAAACCGAATAAAGGTGGACAAATAGTAAGAGCAGCAGGCACGTATGCTCAAATTGTTGCAAAAGAAGGTAGTTTTATTACACTGAAATTACCATCAAGCGAAGTTCGAAATATTAACAAAAAATGCCATGCTACTGTTGGTCAAATAGGTAATATAGATGCCAGTAATATTACAATAGGAAAAGCTGGACGTAACAGATGGTTAAATAAAAGACCTCATGTTAGAGGAGTTGCCATGAATCCAGTAGATCATCCACATGGTGGAGGAGAAGGAAAATCACCTATAGGTAAAAGTCGTCCAGTAACTCCTTGGGGTAAACCAGCACTAGGACAGAAAACTAGAAATAAAAACAAACACAGCAATAAATATATACTACGTCGACGAAAATAACTATAATATTTTACTTTACTATTAATATGTCAAGATCATTATCAAAAGGACCATATATAGAATTTAAACTTTTTCAAAAAATTGAAAATCTTAATATGAAAAATAAAAAAGAGCTTATTAAAACATGGTCTAGATCATCTACAATTATTCCTAATATGATTGGTCATACAATATCTGTACATAATGGCAAACAACACTTTCCAGTATTTATATCTGAACAAATGATTGGACATAAATTAGGAGAATTTGTACCAACAAGAACATTTAAAAATCATATCAAAAATGATCGAAAAACAAAAAGATAAATAATATGAATGATAATATAATAACATCTCATGCTATCGCAAAATATATAAGAGTATCTACTCATAAATCACAAAGAGTTTTAAAACAAATTAAAGGCAAAAATTATGATGAAGCTAGACTAATTTTAAAATTTATGCCTTATAGAGTTTGTAAAACAGTTAGTAAAGTATTAGAATCCGCTTTAAACAATATTTTACAACAAAAAAGTAAAGGGATAAATAAAAAAGAACTGATAGTTAAAGAAGCTTTTGCTGACAAAGGTCCAACATTAAAGAGATTTCAACCTAGAGCTCAAGGACGCGCATTTCCAATACATAAACCAACATGTCATATAACAATAAAACTTGAAATAAAATAATAAAAAAATGGGCCAAAAAATAAATCCATCTGGTTTTAGAATAGGAATTACACAATTACATAAATCATCATGGTTTTCAAAAATGAAGTTTTATCCAAAACTAATAGAAGAAGACTATAAAATAAGATCTTATATAAGTACAACAATCAATAAAGCTAGCATATCATTAATATATATAGAAAGAAAGTTAGACCAAATACAAATAAATATATATACAGCTAGACCTGGAGTAATTCTAGGTAAAATGGGAACAGGTATAGATTTACTGAGAAAAAGTCTAGAAAAACAACTAAAGATAAAAAGTAAAACAAGAATTAATATTATTGAAGTAGCTGAACCAGATAAAGAAGCAATACTATTAGCACAATGGATAAGACAACAACTAGAGAAACGCGTAGCATTTCGTAGAGCTATAAGACAAGCTATACAAAAAGCACAAAAATCAAATATTGAGGGAATAAAAATACAAGTTTCAGGTAGATTAAATGGAGCAGAGATAGCAAGAAAAGAATGGGTACGTGAAGGAAGAGTACCTTTACAAACACTTAGAGCTAATATTGACTATGCTTATACTAGAGCATACACTATTTATGGAATTTTAGGTATAAAAGTATGGTTGTTTAAAGGTGAAAAAATAAAGATACAAAATTAAATAATTATATTTACAAACTATATAACAATAATATAAAAAATATTATGCTAAGTCCTAAAAAAACAAAATTCAGAAAGCAACATCGTGGCCGTATGACAGGAAATGCTAGTAAAGGTAATACTATTGTATTTGGAGAATATGGATTACAAGCTATAGAAAGAACTTGGTTAAATTCTAAACAAATTGAAGCTACGAGAAGAACTATAACAAGGAATGTAAAAAGAGGTGGAAAACTATGGATAAGAATATTTCCAGATAAACCAGTTACGGCTAGACCAGCCGAAACAAGAATGGGTTCAGGTAAAGGATCTACAGAATACTGGGTTGCTGTAGTAAAACCCGGCCATATAATATTTGAAATATCAGGAATACCAGAAAACATAGCAAAAAAAGCAATGCATCTTGCATCTTATAAATTACCTATAAAAACAAAATTTATTATTAATAATAAATTTAACAAAAGAATATAATATAACTATGACTCAAATAGATAAGAAAGAAAATTATTTTATTAATATTACAGAAACAAACTCTCAAGTACTTAAACTAAAAAAAGAGCTCACTTTATTAAAAAATAAAGAAAAAACAAAACAAAAAGTTAAACCACATATTATCAAAAAAATAAAAAATAAAATATCTCATATTCTTACAATTAAAAATAAAAAGTAATCAAAAATAAAGTGCCAAAAAAAGAAACAGTTGGAATAGTAGTTAGCAATAAAATGAATAAAACAATAATAGTTATGGTGAAAAAACAAATTGCACACAAAAAGTATAAAAAAATTATAGCAAAAACAAATAAGTATTACGCTGATGATACTTTTAACCAATGTAAAATAGGAGACATCGTAAAAATACAAGAAACAAGACCATTAAGCAAATATAAACATTGGAAATTAATTAAATTAATAAAAACCAAATGATACAAACACAAACTTATTTAAATGTAGCTGATAACAGTGGTGCACGTAAAATTATGTGTATAAGAGTTTTAGGTAGTAATAATCCAAATTACGCAAGTATAGGTGATACTATAATAGGGGTTGTAAAAGATGCATCACCTAACATGCCTATTAAAAGATCAGATTTAGTTAAAGCCGTGATTGTTAGAACAAAAAAAACAATACGAAGATCCGATGGTATGACTATACGTTTTGATGATAATGCAGCAATAATCATAAACAAAGAAAATAATCCTAGAGGTACACGAGTTTTTGGCCCTATTGCCAAAGAATTAAGAGATAAAAATTTTACAAAGATTATATCTTTAGCACCAGAGGTAGTATAATGAAAGCCAACAAAAACAAAATAAAAATCAAAAAAGGCGATATTGTAAAAATAATATCAGGAAAATTTAAAGATCAAACTGGTAAAGTTAATAGTATTAAAAAGAAAACAAATTCATTAACTATAGAAAATATTAATTTTAAAACAAAACATATTAAGCCGAAACAAACTGAAGAAAAAGGAACAATAAAAAAAATAGAAGGACCTATACATTGTTCAAATATAATAAGAACTAGTAAAGAAAAAAAGTTCTAAACTAAAAAAATTTACATGAAAAACTCATTAAAACAAATATACGATCAAAAAATTGCCGCAGAGCTATTAGAAGAATTTGAATACAAAAATGTTCATGAAATACCAAAATTAATAAAAATTATTATAAATAGAGGAATCGGAGAAGCTAAACAAAATACCAAAATAATTGATAAAAGTATTGAAGAATTTACAAATATAACAGGACAAAAACCAATTATAACTAAAACAAAAAAATCTATAGCCGGATTTAAAATACGAGATAATATGCCAATAGGATTAAAAGTTACTTTAAGAAAAGACAAAATGTATAACTTTTTAAATAAATTAATAAATTTATGTTTACCAAGAATTAGAGACTTCAGGGGTATAAGTTCAAAACAGTTTGATGGTAGAGGTAATTATAACTTAGGAATAAAAGAACAAAGCATATTCCCAGAAATAAATTATGATCAAATTGATAAAGTTAGAGGAATGGACATAAGTATAGTTACTACAGCTAAGACAGATAAAGAAAGCTTAACTTTACTAACAAAACTAGGAATGCCATTTAAAGGTTAAAAATCATCTCTAAAATAATAGACATAAGCTTAATTTATAAGGTACTATCTAAAATGATTAATGATATAGTTGCAGATATGCTTACTAGAATTAGAAACGGAAATTTAGCAAAACATCAAATCGTAAAAATATTATGTACCAATATAACTAGAAATATAATCAAGGTTCTAAAAGACGAAGGATTTATAAGCGAATATGAAGAAATAAAAGAAAATTTCAATAACTACATATTACTATCTTTAAAATATAAAGGAAAAAATAAAAAACCTGTCATAACAGAATTAAAAAGAATTAGTAAACCTGGACTTAGAGTATATGCTAATAGAAAAGAATTACCCAGAGTCTTTGGAGGTATTGGTATTGCTATTATATCAACATCTCAGGGTATAATGACAGATAAAAATGCCAGACAAAATGGAATAGGCGGAGAAGTGTTATGTTATATTTGGTAAATAAATTAAGTAAAGAAAACTAGGAATAATTATGTCAAGAATAGGTAAAAAAGAAATAAAAATTACAAATGATATAGAAATAAAAATTAATAAGCACAATATTTCTGTTAAAGGAAATAAAGGTAATTTATCTTACAATCTTTCAGAATTAATAAATATTAAGCAAACAGAAAATATAATCAAGCTAATACCTAAAAATTCCAGCCAGAAAGCAAGAGAAATACATGGACTGTCTAGAAGTATAATTAATAATATGATCATAGGAGTATCTAAAGGATTTGAAAAAAAGTTAGTAATCCAAGGTATAGGATATAGATCTCAAGTAGAAAAAAAGACTTTAATTTTAAATGTTGGTTATAGTCATTCTGTACAGATAGAACCACCCGAAAACATAAAAATAGAAGTAAAGAATAATACAAATATTTTAATTTCTGGAATTAACAAAGAAATTGTAGGACAAGTAGCAGCAAAAATAAGATCGATTAGACCACCTGAACCATATAAAGGTAAAGGAATTAGATACGAGAAAGAAAAGATTAAACGAAAAGTAGGTAAAGCAGGTAAATAAAACAAAAAGTTATTTATAGATATAAAATAAACATTACTATGAAAATAAAAGGTACAATTGACCGACCGAGATTATATGTTTTTAAATCAAATAAACATATATATGTTCAAATTATAGATGATTATAACAAAAAAGTATTAACAAGTAGTTCTACAATATCCAAAGAAATAAAAGATTTTAACAAAGTATTTGCTAATTGCAAAACAGCTAAAATAGTTGGGCAAAACATAGCAAACAAGCTAAGAAAACTAAATATAGAAAAAATTGTATTTGACCGTGGACATAATATATATCACGGTCAAATAAAAGAATTAGCTAATGCTACAAGAAATGAAGGTATAAATTTCTAAAATAAAGATTGAGTATTAATAACTACATTAAAATATGAAAAAAAAAAACTTGAAGAATAAAGAAGAAATAAACTGGGAAGAAAAAGTTGTACAAGTTAAAAGAGTAACGAAAGTAGTAAAAGGAGGAAAAAAATTAAGTTTTAGAGCAGTTCTAGTTATTGGTAATGAAAAAGGACAAATAGGAGTTGGAGTAGGAAAAGCAGGAGATGTAATTGGAGCAGTAAAAAAAGGAGTAGCCGATGCAAAAAAGCATACTATTAACATAATAGTAACAAAATATAATTCAATCCCACACCCAATTTATGGAACATCAGGAGCAGCCAAAATTATACTAAGACCTTCTGCAACAGGATCAGGAGTAATTGCTGGAGGTTCTACTAGAATAGTATTAGAATTAGCTGGAATAAAAAATATATTAGCTAAACAATTAGGATCTAATAATATACTAAACAATGCAAGAGCGGTATTAAATGCATTACAAAACTTAAGAACTTTTCAAGAGACAGCTAATAATAGAAATATTGACATAAAGTATTTATATAAATAAACAACATATGGAAAGAACAAACAAGCTTTCACAAAAAATTCTTATTACAATAATAATATTATTTATATCAAGAATGGGCATATTTATACCCATTCCAGGAATTAATCATCAAGAAATAAATGCAAGTCTAGAAAAAAATGGAATTATTAACTTTCTTAATATTTTTTCTGGTGGTGGTTTTGCTACTATCGGTATTTTTAGTTTAGGTATTATTCCTTATATTAATTCATCAATAATTACACAACTTTTATTAAAAGTTATACCTCAATTAGAAAATTTACAGAAAGATGAAGGAGAAATAGGTAAACAAAAAATAATTAGAATAACAAGATATTTCACAATTATTTGGGCATTAATACAAAGTTTATCAATATCGTTATGGATTAAACCATATACTTTTAACTGGAACCCATCTTTTTTAATAGATTTTATAATAACTTTAACAACTGGCTCGGCAATTATTATGTGGTTTGCAGAAATTATTACTGAATATGGCATAGGTAATGGTCCATCATTACTAATATTTCAAAATATTATTTCTAATATACCTAAGAGCTTAACAAACCATACAATAAATTATAAAAATAAATATAATATTATAGTATCATTATCTATTCTTGTAATGTGTATAATTACTCTTATGATTAATATTTTAATTCAAGAAAGCAAAAGAAAAATAAGCATTATTTCAGCAAAACAACTAGGAGAACTAACTAATTTAAATTCTCAAAACTATATACCTTTAAAATTAAGTCAAGGAGGTGTAATGCCTATCGTTTTTGCATCAGCTGCTATTGCATTACCAAAATACATCATATTTAATACTAATAACAAACAGTTTAATCAAGTAATAAATTTCATACTATCAAATAGTATATCTTACCTAGCATTATATTCTATAATGATAACTACTTTTAGTTACTTTTATTCGTCAATCATTTTGAATCCTGAGGATATAGCAGAAAATTTACAAAAAATGGGAGCAAGTATACCAAATATTAGGCCTGGTATAGAAACTATTGATTATTTAAAAAAAATTATTAGCAAATTAACTTTTATTGGATCAATATTTTTATTTATAATAGCACAATTTCCATTTATAATTTTTAGTATTACTAAAATAAATATACTTCAGGGATTAGGAACAACTTCATTACTTATACTAGTCGGAGTGGCTATTGATACAGCAAAACAAATTCAAACATATATAATTTCTAAACAATATGATAATATGATTGAATAAAGTAAGTATATAACAAAATCTTTATACTACATTTATAAATGAAAATAAAACCATCAGTAAAAAAAATATGCGAAAAATGCCGTATAATACGAAGACATAGAAATATTATGGTTATTTGTGAAAATCCAAAACACAAACAAAAACAAGGATAATGTATAATTAATAAAAATTTAAAAATCAAATTAATGTTATATGGCAAGAATCGCAGGTACTGATTTACCAAAAAACAAAAGAATCATCATTGGATTAACTTATATTTATGGTATTGGAATGTCTATATCTCAAGAAATCCTAAAAAAGACAAAAATAGATCCAAATACTGTAGTTAAGAAATTAAACGATAGTGAAATTATTTCAATAAGAAATATATTAAATAATGACTATCGAATTGAAGGGGATTTAAAAAGACTGGAAGGAATGAATATAAAGAGATTGGTTGAAATTGGATCCTATAAAGGAAGAAGACATAGACTAAGCTTACCTTTAAGAGGTCAAAGAACAAGAACTAATGCAAGAACTAGAAAAGGAACAAAAAAAACTATAGCTGGGAAGAAAAAAGCACCAAGAAAATAATTAATTAATATTATATGGCTAGACAAAACAAAACAAAACAAAACAAAATACAAAAAAGTGTTATAAATGGAATTACTCACATACAGTCAACATTTAATAATACTATTATTACAATTACAGACTTGCAAGGTGAAACTATTACGTGGTCTTCAGCAGGCGCAAGCGGATTTAAAGGAGCTAAAAAAAGTACACCATTTGCAGCACAAACAGCTGCAGAAAAAGTTGCAAAATATGCTATAGATTACGGTATGAAACATACAGAAGTTATGGTAAAAGGACCTGGTGCTGGCAGAGAAACTGCAATTAGAGCTTTACAAGCAACGGGAATAAAAATAACTTTAATAAAAGATATCACACCTGTACCACACAACGGGTGTAGACCACCTAAAAAGCGTAGGGTTTAGTTGCTTAAGCATAAATATTTAACTATATATAGATAATTTTATATGACTCATTTTCACATAGAATGCATCGAGTCAAAAACAAAAGGAGCCAGAGAGCAATATGGACATTTTGTTTTAGAACCTTTACAAAAAGGACAAGGAATTACTGTTGGAAATTCTTTACGTAGAACAATACTATCAGATTTAAGAGGAACTGCAATAGTAGCTGTAAGAATTGCGGGCATTAATCATGAATTCTCAACAATTACAGGAGTTAGAGAAGATGTACTAGAAATTATATTAAATTTGAAAGAAGTAGTATTCAGAAGTAACTGCTCTGAACCACAGATAGGAAGAATAAGAATACAAGGACCTGCTATTATTACAACAGGATTGTTTGAACTACCTCCAGAAACTGAACTAGTAGATCCAAAACAATACATCGCAACTGTATGTAATAATACAATCTTTGAAATGGAATTCATAATAGAACAAGGAAACGGATATAGATTGGTAGACAAAGGAATAGATAATAAGTCAGTTGATTTTTTACAAATAGATGCAATATTTATGCCAGCTAAAAAATTTAACTACACTATTGAAGAAAAAAAATTTAATTCAACTAATATAGAAGAAAAATTATTTTTGGAAGTATGGACAAACGGTAGTCTATCTCCTCAAGAAGCTATTAGTGAAGGAGCAAACGTATTAACAAATCTTTTTCACCCTTTAACTAATATTAATTTTAAGTCTAAAAACACCATTAATGAAAATAAAGAAAAACAAATGAATCAAATTTTGATAGAAGAATTGCAATTATCAGTTCGTGCATATAATTGTTTAAAAAGAGCACAAATTAATTCTATTGCGGACCTTTTAGATTACTCACAGGAAGAATTACTAGAAATTAAAAATTTTGGACAAAAATCCGCTGAAGAAGTTATTGAAGCACTAAAAAATAAATTAAACATAAATTTACCATAAAAAAAATTTAAAAAACCAAGAATATCAATATATAATACTTATAAAAAGATTAACCTACAAAATAATAAATATTTATGTTTATTAACAATAACAAAACATATATAAAAAAAGTATCATATCAAAAAAATTGGTACGTAATTAATGCTAAAAACCAAAACTTAGGCAGAATAAGTAGTAAAATTGCGTATATACTAAAAGGGAAAAATGATGTTACTTATCTTCCTTATCAAGAAAGTAACACTAATATAATTATAATTAATTCTAAATATATTAGTGTTACTGGTAAAAAACAAAAAGAAAAAACTTATAAAAAACACTCCGGTAAACCTGGAAGTTTAAAAATAAATACATTTAACGATGTACAAAAAAAGATGCCAAACAAAATAATACAACATGCTGTGAAAGGAATGTTGCCCAAAAATAGCCTAGGAAGAAAACTATTAAAAAAATTAAAGGTGTATTCCGATAATAAACATCCTCATAATTCACAAAAACCAATACATTTAACAACTAATTAAGTTATATAAAAAATATATGTTAAGTTCGTATAATAACAACAAAGTTATATATTCAGGAACAGGAAGAAGAAAAACATCTATAGCTAGAGTAAAACTAATACCTGGATCAGGCAAATTAATCATAAACGGATTACCAGGAGAATCATATTTACAATTTAGTCCTAACTATTTACGAATTTCATGTGCACCATTAAATATTCTAGGTTTACATAAAGAATACGATATATATGTAAAAACTCAAGGAGGTGGACTCACAGGACAAGCTGATGCTATTCGACTAGGACTTGCTAAAGCACTGTGTAGTGTAAATCCAGAAAATCGTATAACTTTAAAATCTGAAGGTTTGTTAAGACGAGACGCAAGAATTAAAGAAAGAAAAAAATACGGCTTACGTAAAGCTAGAAAAGCACCACAATACTCAAAAAGATAATCTATTAATATTAAAATTAATTACCTAAATATATAATTGATAACTAAAACTTTATGACAAAAAAAAACATACATCCTAAATGGTACAATAAATCTGAAGTTTACTGCGATGGAGAACATATTATGACAGTTGGATCAACAAAAGAAAAATTAAATGTAGATATTTGGTCTGGAAATCATCCTTTTTTCACAGGGTCTCAGAAAATTATAGACACAGAAGGCAGAGTTGAAAAATTCATTAAAAAGTACAAACTTAAACAAAAGTAGAATTTAAATTAAGTTTGCATAAAAAGGTTTGACAGTATTTTGGACTATAATTATAATGTATAAGATATTCATAAGAAATGCCAACTATTCAACAATTAGTAAGATCCATAAGAAAAAAATATCAGAAAAAAACTAAGTCTCCAGCGCTAAAAGCATGCCCACAAAGACGAGGAGTATGTACAAGAGTTTATACTACAACTCCTAAAAAACCTAATTCTGCCTTACGTAAAGTAGCAAGAGTAAAACTTACTTCTGGCTTCGAAGTAACTGCATATATACCAGGTATTGGTCACAACATTCAAGAACATTCTGTTGTATTAATTAGAGGTGGACGTGTTAAAGATTTACCAGGTGTTAGATATCATATAGTTAGAGGAACACTTGATTCAGGAGGAGTTAAAGAAAGACAAAACAGTAGATCAAAATATGGAACTAAAAAACAAAAAAAATAAAAGAATAGAAAGCATATGTCACGTCGTAAAACAGCATCAAAAAGAAAAATATATTCAGATCCCGTATACAAAAATAAACTAATTAATATGTTAACAGTACGTATACTAAAAAGTGGTAAAAAAGTATTAGCGCAAAGAACTATTTATAAATCTTTAAATATTATTAAAGACAAAACACAAAAAGATCCTATAGAAATTCTTGAAAAAGCAATAAGGAATACAACACCTTTAGTTGAAGTAAAAGCAAGACGAGTCGGAGGATCTACTTACCAAGTTCCAATCGAAGTAAGAGCATATAGAGGAACTAATTTAGCTTTAAAATGGATAACTAAGTTTGCTATACAAAGAACAGGTAAAAGTATGGCATTGAAGTTATCTAATGAAATTATTGATGCATCAAATGAAAATGGTAATTCAATTAGAAAAAGAGAAGAAACACACAAAATGGCAGAAGCAAATAAAGCTTTTGCTCATTATCGTTATTAACTACACTAAGTAAAAATTATATATTTAATTAACTAATAATAAAAGTCAAGGAAAAAATATATGGCACGTGCAAAATTTGAACGAAAAAAACCACATGTAAATATTGGTACAATTGGTCATGTAGATCACGGAAAAACTACATTGACAGCTGCTATATCAGCTACATTAGCTGCTGCCAATCAAGGGGAAGCTAAAAAGTTCGAAGACATTGATGCAGCTCCAGAAGAACAAGCAAGAGGTATAACAATTAATACTGCTCATATAGAATATGAAACAGAAGACAGACATTACGCACATGTAGATTGTCCTGGACATGCTGATTACATAAAAAATATGATAACTGGTGCAGCTCAAATGGATGGAGCAATACTGGTAGTATCTGCTGTAGATGGACCTATGCCCCAAACAAGAGAACACATTTTACTAGCAAAACAGGTTGGTGTACCAAATATTGTCGTATTTTTAAACAAACAAGACCAATTAGAAGACGATGAATTGCGTGAACTTGTAGAACTAGAAGTACGAGAATTACTAGAAAAATATGATTTTCCTGGAGACAATATTCCTTTTGTATCAGGATCTGCTTTACTAGCACTAGAAAAAATTACAGAAAATAGTAATACACAAAGGGGTGATGATGAATGGGTAGACAAGATACATTCTTTAATGGATGCTGTGGATGATTACATTCCTACACCTCAAAGAGATACAGAAAAAACCTTCTTAATGGCAGTAGAAGATGTTTTTTCTATAACAGGAAGAGGAACCGTAGCAACAGGAAGAATAGAAAGAGGTGTTATTAAAGTCGGAGACACAATAGAAATAGTAGGACTTCAAGAAACTAAAACAACAACTATTACTGGATTGGAAATGTTTCAAAAAACATTAGATGAAGGTATGGCAGGAGATAATATTGGAATTTTATTAAGAGGTATCCAAAAACTACAAATTCAAAGAGGTATGGTTTTAGCACAACCTGGAACAATTACACCTCATACTCAATTTGAAGCAGAAGTATACATATTAACAAAAGAAGAAGGTGGCAGACATACTCCTTTTTTTGCAGGGTATCGTCCTCAATTTTATGTAAGAACTACTGACGTAACTGGAACAATTACCCAATTTACAGCAGATGATGGTTCTACAGCAGAAATGGTTATGCCTGGAGATAGAATTAAGATGAGTGCAGAATTAATCAATCCCATAGCAATTGAACAAGGAATGCGTTTTGCAATAAGAGAAGGAGGAAGAACTGTAGGTGCTGGAGTTGTATCAAAGATTTTAAAATAATTTTATATAAAGACATAATTATGAATACAAACATAAATGAAAATTTTAGAAAAAATAAAATTAGAATTAGATTGCAAGCATATGACTATAATTTATTGAAAATGTCTTGTAATAGTATTATTAAAACTACGAATATAACAGAAGCTAAAATTATAGGACCTATATCACTACCAACTAAACGCAAAATATATTGTGTTTTACGTTCACCACATGTTGATAAAGATTCTAGAGAGCACTTTGAAATTCTAGTACATACAAGACTAATAGATATTTATAAACCATCTGCAAAAACAATAGATGCATTGATGAAGCTAAACATACCAGCAGGAGTAGACATTGAAGTAAAATTATAAATTAATAGTAATTTTTAAGTTTGACAAATAATTACTATATATCTTTATCTTTGTCAAACTAATAAATTAACTATACAATTCCTGTTCTTTGTGAGTTGATATAACACAATCACTTATAGGATATGCAATACAAGTTAAAACAAAACCCGAATTAATATGATGATCCTCTAAAAAAGACTGATCTGATTGATCAATTTCACCCTCTTTAAGAATACCAGCACAAGTAGAACAAGCACCAGCACGGCAAGAATACGGTAAATCTACTCCTTGCTCTTCTGCAGCGTCTAAAATATAAGTATCATCTGAACAATCTAAATTTACACTACTGCCATCTTCTAAATTCAAAACTACTTTATAAGTAGGCATACAAGCATTTTCCTTTATTTTTAAGTAAATATATAAAATTTCATAATATAACATATTAATTAATTTTATACTACATGTACAACAAGATAAAATCATAAATAATCAATTTTAATTTTTAAAATATTTTCGCTTAATCATAAAACAAAATGCTTTAATTTAATTTAAGAAATTATTAGAAGTTTAAATATTTTTTATTAAAAATTTATAAATTGATTAATAAGACTAAACAAAGAATTTATACATAAATTCATATGATTAATATTAATTATACAGAAAGTAATTAAAAACATAAACTATGAAAAAGTCAAATACTTTATCTATAAAAAACAAATTCTTAATACATTTAAAACCTAAAACAAAAATTAATTTATTCGTTAATAAAAAAATAGTTTACAAAAATTTTTACGAAGAAATTAAAATTCTTACAAATCGATTATATATTCAAACAAAAAGAAGACCATCAAATGCTATAACAAGTATTATACAACCATTATTGTGGCTTTTATTATTTGGAGCTTTATTTCAAAATGCTCCTATTAATTTATTTGAAGGGCATAAAATCAGATATGGTGAATTTTTAAGTCCAGGTATTTTAATATTTACAGCTTTCACTAGCTCTATAAATGCTGGACTACCAATTATATTCGATAGAGAGTTTGGATTTTTTAATAGATTATTGATTTCTCCTTTAATATATAAAAACACTTTAATTATTTCTTCTATTATTTATATTTGGGGCATAACTATTATACAAATTTTTATTATTATTATATTTAGTGGATATTGGTTTAAAAACCCAAAAGAAATTAATGAAATTTTAGCAATAATTAGCATATCTACTTTTATAGTTACTAATATAGCAACTATAAGTATTTGCTATGCATTTATTTTACCAGGCCATATTGAATTTATAGCTTTAACTTTAATTATTAACTTACCAACATTATTTTCAAGTACAGCATTAGCTCCGCTATCTTTTATGCCATACTGGTTACAAATAATAGCTTGTCTTAATCCATTAACTTATGGCATAGAAATTGTTCGGCATATATATTTAAGCAATAATTTATTTATTAATAAAAATATTATAAATACAATATGGTTTAGCTTACATGTTAATCAAAGTACATATCTATTAATATTAATAAATATATTAAGTTTTATACTAGTCAATAAAATTATTAAATATAAATATGACTAGTTTTAAAATTAAAAAATGTTATAATATATAACAATTATTATAAAACTATTAATAATAGTAAGAAAAGCAACTTATTAATTTGTTTTACAAGGAGTTATGTCATTATTATGGCATTACCATGGTATCGTGTACATACAGTTGTTTTAAACGACCCAGGACGTTTAATTTCTGTACATTTAATGCATACAGCATTAGTATCAGGATGGGCTGGATCAATGGCACTATATGAACTAGCTATATTTGATCCATCAGATCCTGTACTAAATCCAATGTGGCGACAAGGAATGTTTGTTATGCCATTTATGACCAGAATAGGCGTTACTGACTCTTGGGGTGGTTGGAGTATTACAGGAGAAAGCGTATCAAACCCTGGTCTGTGGAGTTTTGAAGGTGTAGCTATAACGCACATAGTATTATCTGGAATGCTATTTTTAGCGTCTATATGGCACTGGGTATACTGGGATTTAGAACTTTTCAGAGATCCTAGAACAGGAGAACCAGCATTGGACTTACCCAAAATATTTGGAATACATTTACTTTTATCTAGCTTAATATGCTTTGGTTTTGGAGCATTCCATACAACAGGCTTATTTGGACCAGGTATATGGGTATCTGATGGATATGGTATTACAGGAAAAGTACAACCAGTATCACCAGCATGGGGACCAGACGGATTTAATCCATTCAATCCTAACGGAATAGCATCACATCATATAGCAGCTGGAACAGTAGGTATATTGGCCGGATTATTTCATTTAACAGTAAGACCTCCTCAAAGATTATATAGAGCACTAAGAATGGGAAATATAGAAACAGTTCTATCTAGTAGTATATCAGCAGTTTTTTTTAGTGCATTCGTAACTTGTGGAACTATGTGGTATGGATCCGCAACAACACCAATAGAACTATTTGGGCCAACTAGATATCAATGGGATAGTGGATATTTTCAACAAGAAATTGAAAGACGTGTTGAAAATACATTAAATAAAGGTCAAACACCAGAAGATTCTTGGTCAAAAATACCAGACAAACTAGCATTTTATGATTATATAGGAAACAACCCGGCAAAAGGAGGGTTATTTAGAGCTGGTCCTATGAATAAAGGAGATGGTATTGCTGAAGCATGGCTAGGTCATCCAATATTTCAAGATAAAGAAGGAAGAGAATTAACTGTTAGAAGAATGCCAGCATTTTTTGAAACATTTCCTGTAATACTAGTAGACAAAGATGGAATAATTCGAGCAGACATACCGTTTCGGCGAGCTGAGTCTAAATATAGCATAGAACAAGTAGGAGTAACAGTGAACTTTTATGGTGGTAAATTAAATAGTAAAACCTTTAATGATGCGCCTAGTGTAAAAAAATACGCACGTAAAGCACAATTAGGCGAAGTATTTGAATTTGATAGAACAACCTTAGAGTCAGACGGGGTATTTAGAAGTAGTCCTAGAGGATGGTTTACATTTGGACATGCTAATTTTGCTTTAGTATTTTTCTTTGGTCATTTATGGCATGGCTCTAGAACAATATTTAGAGATGTATTTGCTGGCATAGGAGCTGAAGTAACAGAACAAGTAGAATTTGGAGTATTCCAGAAATTAGGAGATCGTAGTAGTAAAAAACAAGGCGCTGTATAAATATAAAATCATAAAAGATTAACAAAAATGATAAATTAAGATGAAATATCGCGAAAATCTTTAATTTCAATTTGTATAATTGCGTAAGGAGAATCAAATGGAAGCACTAGTATATGTTTTTCTACTAATAGGAACACTAATGGTCATCTTTTTTGCTGTATTTTTCAGAGATCCACCAAGAATAGCAAAATAATTAATAAAATATACAAAAATATAAAATGTCATTTTTTAGGTGACATTTTATATTTTTTATTCTTCGTGTTCTTCAAAAGGATCTTTTAATTGTTTTGAAATAGGACCAAAAGAAGTATATATAGAGTAAATAGTAATTCCTAATAACAAACTTAAAATAAAAATACTAAGAACTGTTGCAGTTTCCATAATTTAAAAACAAATAAAATAAACTTATCTTTATAATATTATTATAAATAACACTTAATAAACAAATTAATATAAAAATTATGACTTTAAGAACTAGATTAGGAGAAATACTAAGACCATTAAATTCTGAATATGGGAAAGTGGCTCCTGGATGGGGAACGACCCCAATTATGGCAATATTTATGTTATTATTTTTTTTATTTTTATTAATTATATTACAAATTTATAATTCATCATTAATACTTGAAAATGTAGATGTAGATTGGGCAATATTAGGTAGTTAAGATATTAAATAAAAATATATGGACAAGCATTTAAAAATAAAATACTGAATAAGTAAAAAACTGCTTGTCCTAAAAAGATACTAATTTACTATAGTTAACTCATTTTCAGCAAAATTATTGCTATTAACACCACTATAAGTTGTTTTAGTAAAACGAACCAAAACAGGATATTTTATACCTTTATCAACTTTAATAACAACTCCATCATCTTGATACCAATAAGATTCTTTTCTTAAAATTTTAACTTTATTACCTTTCTCAAACATAAAAATAATACCCTATTAGTAATTATTAAAAAATATATTGAAATAATATACAATAAGATTAAGACTATAAAAAATTTAATTATATATAATTATAAATTAACTTTTATAAACTAAAAATATTCTTTTGTATAAAAGTTGCCGAAAAAATAACAAAGATGTTACATTCATATAAATAATTAAATAAAAAATCTTAAATAAACTTAAGGCTAAATTATTATGAAATTTTCATGGAAAAACTTATTGTTATGGTCTTTGCCAACAATAGTTATTTCTTTTTTTATTTGGCAAGGTTTTTTTGCTCCAATAACAAATGAAACTAATAAAAATGTAGCAAATTCTCGTATGACTTACGGAAGGTTTTTAGAGTACTTAGACATGGGATGGGTTAAAAAAGTAGACATATATGATAGTGGACACACAGCTATAATAGAAGCAATTGGACCAGAATTAGGTAATAGAATACAAAAAATACGAGTAGAATTACCTAATAGTGCGCCAGAACTGATTACAAAACTAAAAAAAAGTCAGATAGATTTAGATGCACATCCAACAAAAAATAACAATGCCATATGGAACTTAATCGGAAATATTTTTTTCCCTTTATTATTAATAACAAGTTTAGCATTTTTGTTTAGACGTTCAAATAACACAACAAATGGTCCAGGCCAAGCTATGTCATTCGGTAAATCAAAAGCTTTATTTCAAATAGAAGCTAAAACAGGAATTGTTTTTGATGACGTTGCAGGAATTGACGAAGCAAAAGAAGAATTTGAAGAAATAGTAACATTTTTAAAAAAACCTGAATACTTTACAGCTGTTGGTGCAAAAATTCCTAAAGGAGTTTTATTAATAGGACCTCCTGGAACAGGAAAAACATTATTAGCTAAAGCAATTGCTGGAGAAGCTAATGTACCTTTTTTCAGTATATCAGGATCAGAATTTGTAGAAATGTTTGTAGGAGTAGGAGCATCAAGAGTCAGAGATTTGTTTAAAAAGGCTAAAGAAAATGCACCATGTATAGTTTTTATAGATGAAATTGATGCTGTTGGAAGACAAAGGGGGACTGGAATAGGAGGAGGAAATGATGAACGTGAACAAACCTTAAACCAGTTACTGACGGAGATGGATGGATTTGAAGGTAACACCGGTATTATTATAATAGCTGCTACCAATAGAGCTGATATACTAGATTCAGCACTATTAAGGCCTGGAAGATTTGATAGACAAGTTAATGTAGAAATACCTGACTTTAAAGGAAGACTAGCAATTCTTAACGTACATGCTAAAAATAAAAAAATACACTCTAATGTTTCATTATCAATTATTGCAAGAAGAACACCAGGTTTTTCTGGAGCAGATTTAGCAAACTTATTAAATGAAGCAGCTATTTTAACAGTAAGGCAAGGAAAAAATAGAATTACTTTAGAGGAAATAGATAAAGCAATAGATAGAATCATTGCAGGAATGGAGGGAAGAGCACTTATTGATAGTAAAAGTAAAAGATTAATAGCATATCATGAAATAGGACATGCAATAGTAGGGACATTATTAAAAGAACATGAAAATGTACAAAAAGTAACATTAATACCCAGAGGACAAGCAAGAGGATTAACTTGGTTTACCCCTTCAGAGGATCAAAGTTTAATTTCAAGATCACAAATAAAAGCAAGAATTATGGGTGCTTTAGGAGGAAGAGCTGCGGAAGAAATAGTTTTTGGAGAATCAGAAATTACTACAGGCGCAAGTAACGATCTACAACAAGTTACTTCCATGGCACGACAAATGGTAACAAGATTTGGTATGTCACCAATTGGAACACTATCTCTAGAAAGTGAAGATTCAAATCCATTTTTAGGTAGAGGAATGGGAAGCTCTAGTGAGTATTCTGACGAAGTTGCAATAAAAATAGACAAACAAATTCAAGAAATTATTCAAGAATGTCATAAAAAAACTATAAAAATTATAAAGAATAACAGAGTAATTATAGATAAATTAGTAGACATATTAATAGAAAAAGAAACAATAGAAGGAGAAGAATTTCAAAATATTATTAAACTATATACTGATATACCACAAAAAAGTTAAAAAGTAAACGAGACTGACGGGATTCGAACCCGCAACTTCCGCCGTGACAGGGCGGTGCTCTAACCAATTGAACTACAATCCCATAAAATAATATTACTTGTCAAATATAAAAATAACAAGGAGAAGAAGGGATTCGAACCCTCGGTATAAAATTAATTATACAACAGATTAGCAATCTATCGCTTTCAACCTCTCAGCCACTTCTCCCAAAAGATAAAAAGCAAAGAAAAATGGCTCAGGCGGGACTTGAACCTGCGACCTTGGGCTTATGAGTCCCCTGCTCTAACCAACTGAGCTACTGAGCCATAATACTTACATAAAAATATAACATTTTGTATAAAAATAAACAAACAAAAAACTAAAAAACAATCATAGAACCTATTCTTTGTTTAGTAAAAACCTCATATAGTAAAGAATGTTTAACTCGACCATCAATAATATGAGCTGATCTAACATGAGAATTTAAAGCACTAACACAAGAATTCACTTTTGGTATCATACCACCAGAAATAATATTATTTAACTGCAAATGTTTAATTTTATCTAGATTAAGATACCTAATTAAAGTGGAAGAATTATGAAGATCACTTAGAATACCAGGAGTATCTGTAAGTAAAATTAATTTATCTGCCTTTAAAGAAGAAGCTATAGAACTAGCAACAGCATCTGCATTAATATTATAAGTTTTACCATTAAAATCTGATGCAACACTAGCCACAACTGGTATACATTTATTAGACAAAAGTAAATTTATAATTTTATTATCTACATAATCTACTTTACCAGTTAGATTGTTTGGCATATTAGATAAGGAAGAGGCTTTAATTAAGTTACCATCTTTACCACATAAACCAACAGAAAAAACATTATTTTGGTTTAATAGAGAAACTAATTCATTATTAATTTTACCAGTTAAAACCATTTCAACAACTTGCATAGTATCAGAGTCTGTAACACGAACACCATCAACAAACTTAGGTTGAATTTTAAGTTTGTGCAACCAATGATTTATTAAAAAGCCACCACCATGAACTAAAACTATATTAATTCCCAAACAATGCAATAAACAAATATCTTTAATAACATCAGATTTTAACAAATCATTTTGAATAACAGAACCACCATACTTAATAACAAAAGTAGAACCAAAATACCTTTGAAGAAAAGGTAAAATATCTTTTAAAAAACTAAAGCGATCAAGATTTAACAAATTTGACATTTAGAAACTTATTTACTATTAATAATTAATGAAAAAAAATCATGCCTAATACAAATTATAATAAAATATTATGTCAAACTTTTGGAACAATTTATGTAAATTTCCAAGATTTTTAACAAGCGTTTTAGTAGGGTTTTTCTTGACAACTTTTAAACCAGTTTTTAAGTTATTAAAAAACAAAAAAAGAAAAATAATATTTATAATAGCAACAGCAATAATCATAAGAACATCACACAAAATATTAATGCTAATGACAGGAATATAAAAAAATTAGACATATATAATATATATATTACTACTTTTTTTTTTGGAATGTCTATGACTGTCACTCGACAAGTTACTGGTTCCTTTGCTTTATTAGATAGTTTAGTTAAACATGGTGTTTCTTGTATTTTTGGCTATCCTGGTGGTGCTATTTTGCCGATATATGATGAATTATTTTCCTGGGAGGAAAATAATTTGATAACACATATTTTGTGTAGGCATGAACAGGCTGCTGTTCATGCTGCTGATGGTTATGCAAGGTCTACTGGTAATATCGGTGTATGTTTTGCTACATCTGGTCCTGGTGCTACTAACTTGGTTACTGGTATAGCTACTGCTCAAATGGATTCCGTTCCTATTGTTTTGATTACAGGTCAAGTAGCTCGTCCTTTTATAGGTACTGATGCTTTTCAAGAAGTTGATATATTTGGTATCACTTTACCTATTGTTAAACATTCTTATGTTGTAAGAGATGTAAGAGATATGAGTAGAATTGTTGCAGAATCTTTTTATATAGCTAATAATGGTCGTCCTGGTCCAGTTTTAATAGATATACCTAAAGATGTAGGTCTTGAGAGTTTTTATTATCAATTTGTTTCTATTCCTGATATTTTTTTGCCGGGATATAAATTATTAGCTTTTCCTCAAACAAAACATTTTTTAAAACTACTTGAATTAATTCAACAATCTAGTCAACCTCTTCTATATGTTGGTGGTGGAGCTATTATTTCTGATGCATCGAAAGTTATAGAAGAATTAGCTATGAAATTTCAATTACCTATTACAACTACTTTAATGGGTAAAGGTATAATTAATGAAGATCATGATCTATCACTTGGAATGCTAGGCATGCATGGTACACCTTATGCAAACTTTGCTGTTAGTGAATGTGATTTACTTATTGCCTTAGGAGCAAGATTTGATGATCGTGTAACTGGTAAATTAGATGAATTTGCTTGTAATGCTCAAGTTGTTCATATAGATGTTGATCCAGCAGAACTTGGAAAAAATAGAATACCTCAAGTTGCTATTATTGGTGATGTTAGAAGTGTTATTTCTGATTTTATTTTATTTTTAAATAATCTTTCTAATTTTGTTCCTAACTCTGATCAAACTAGTTCTTGGAAACAAAGAATTAACTTATGGAAAAAACAGTATCCTTTAATAATTCCTAAAAATGTTAATTTTTTATCTGCTCAAGAAATTTTGCATACAATTTCTGTTATGCAGCCTAATGCTTATTTTACTACTGATGTAGGTCAGCACCAAATGTGGGCTGCTCAGTTTTTAAATATATTACCTCGTCATTGGATGTCAAGCTCTGGTTTAGGTACTATGGGTTATGGATTACCTGCTGCGATCGGTGTTCAAATTGCTCATAAAAATAAAAAAGTTATTTGTGTTAGTGGTGATGCTAGTTTTCAAATGAATTTACAAGAATTAAGTACTATTTCACAATATAATTTACCAATTAAAATTATTATAGTTAATAATAAGTGGCAGGGTATGGTTAGACAATGGCAACAAGCATTTTATGGAAAAAGATATTCTCATTCTAATATGGAAAAAGGAGCACCCGACTTTGTAAAATTAGCTGATTCATTTGGTATATTAGGATTAGATTTAGAACTTAGAAAAGATATTAATACAACTTTGAATTTATTTATTAATCATGAAGGTCCTGTTGTTCTAAATTGTAAAGTTAAAGAAGAAGAAAACTGTTATCCGATGGTTGTACCTGGTAAAAGTAATTCTCAAATGATAGGTATAACTAAAAACTTTTCCTATATGAATAATTAATAAATAAATTTATTTAAATATTAATTTAATAGGCCGGGTTGGATTTGAACCAACGTAGGCAAAACCAGCGGATTTACAGTCCGCCCCCATTAACCACTCGGGCACCGACCCTTTAATATGATTTCTTAGTGAAATAAATTATTAAACAGATAGTTCGATTATATTATTTTTTATTAAAAAAATCAATTTTTATATTTTTTTATTTGTATTTGGATACAACTGGCTTTGAACCAGTGACTTTTACGATGTCAACGTAATACTCTACCTGACTGAGTTATGTATCCTTAAAAATATTATAAAAAATTATTTAATTAAATCTTTGCTTTAGTCTACTTTCTTTACCTGATTTATTTCTTAAGTAATACAATTTAGATTTTCTTACTTTAGATTTGCGTGTTATTTCAATATTTATTATTTTAGGTGAATTTATTAAATATATTCTTTCTACTCCAATATTATGAATAATTTTTCTTACTGTTATTGTGGTGTTTAAACCAAAGTTTTTTTTAGATATTATAACTCCTTTTGATACTTGTGTTCTTTCTCTATTACCTTCCTGAATAATTCGTTTTATTTTTATAGTGTCTCCTATTTTTACGTTAGGAATTTTATGATTAATAAATGATTTTTCTATGTCATTTATTATGTTTAAGTGTTTTTTTGTTTTATTAGTCATAGCTTAAAAAATAAAATATCATTTATATTGTATTTAAATTATTTGCTATTCGTCAACTAATTTTTTTTTATTTATTTGTTATGCTATAATTTTTAAATATGAAAGGTAATTAATTTTTATTAGTTCTAAGTTTTTATGTTTGAGCGGTTTACTGAAAAAGCTATTAAAGTTATTATGTTAGCTCAAGAAGAAGCAAGACGCTTAGGTCATAATTTTGTTGGTACAGAACAAATACTTTTGGGCTTAATTGGTGAAGGTACAGGAATTGCTGCTCAAGTTCTTAAATCGATGAATGTTAATCTAAAAGATGCTCGTATTGAAGTTGAAAAGATTATTGGTCGTGGTTCAGGATTTGTTGCTGTTGAAATTCCTTTTACTCCAAGAGCTAAAAGAGTTCTAGAGCTATCTTTAGAAGAAGCAAGACAATTAGGTCATAACTACATAGGTACAGAGCACTTGTTAATGGGTCTGGTTAGAGAAGGAGAAGGTGTAGCTGCAAGAGTACTTGAAAATTTAGCAGTTAATGTTACTTCTATTAGAGCAGAAGTTATACAAATGTTGGGTGATAATGCAGAAGTTACTACAAACGGTAATACTAATATGCAAACAAGAAGTAAAACACCTACCTTGGAAGAATTTGGTTCAAATTTAACAGAATTGGCTATAGAAGGTGTTCTAGATCCTGTTGTTGGTAGACAAAAAGAAATAGAAAGAGTTATTCAAATTTTGGGACGTCGTACAAAAAATAATCCTGTTCTAATTGGAGAACCAGGAGTAGGAAAAACAGCTATAGCTGAAGGTCTTGCTCAAAGAATAGCTAATAGAGATATTCCATCTATTTTAGAAGACAAATTAGTTATTACATTAGATGTTGGTCTTTTAGTTGCTGGTACTAAATATAGAGGAGAATTTGAAGAACGTTTAAAAAGAATTATGGATGAGATTAAATCTGCAAATAATGTTGTTTTGGTTATAGATGAAGTTCATACTTTAATAGGTGCTGGTGCTGCTGAGGGAGCTATTGATGCAGCAAATTTATTAAAACCAGCTCTTGCTAGAGGTGAATTGCAATGCATTGGTGCTACTACATTAGAAGAATATCGTAAACATATTGAAAAAGATGCTGCTTTAGAACGTCGTTTTCAGCCTGTTTTAGTTGGAGAACCTAGTGTTGAAGAGACAATAGAAATTTTGTTTGGTTTAAGAGATAGATACGAAAAACATCATCAGTTAAAAATGTCTGATGAAGCTTTAGCTGCAGCAGCTAAGTATGCAAATCAATATATCTCAGATAGGTTTTTACCTGATAAAGCAATTGATTTAATTGATGAAGCTGGATCTAGAGTACGTTTATTAAATTCTCAATTACCTCCAGCAGCTAAAGAATTAGATAGAGAATTAAGGTCTGTACTCAAAACAAAAGATGAAGCTATAAGGGCTCAAAAATATGAGAAAGCAGAACAGTATAGAACCCGCGAAATGGAGATAAAAGCACAAATTGCTGCAATTGCCCAAAGCAAAAAAAATGAACCAGATATACAATTAGAGGATCCTGTTGTTACTGAAGAAGATATTGCAGAAATTGTTGCTTTTTGGACTGGAATTCCTGTTACCAAGTTGACTAAGAGTGAGTCAGAAAAATTAATGCATATGGAAGAGACTTTACATAGTCGTATTATTGGTCAAGAAGAAGCTGTAGTTGCTGTCTCAAGAGCTATTAGACGTGCTAGAGTTGGGTTAAAAAATCCTAATCGTCCAATTGCGAGCTTTATTTTTTCTGGTCCTACTGGTGTTGGAAAAACAGAACTAACTAAAGCTTTGGCATCTTACTTTTTTGGAGCACAAGAAGCTATGGTTAGATTAGATATGTCTGAGTATATGGAAAGACATACTGTTTCTAAATTAATTGGTTCACCTCCTGGTTATGTTGGTTATAGTGAAGGTGGTTATTTAACAGAAGCTGTAAGAAAAAGACCATATACAGTAATACTATTTGATGAAATAGAAAAAGCTCATCCAGATATTTTTAATCTTTTGCTTCAAATTTTAGAAGATGGCAGATTAACAGATGCAAAAGGGCGTACAATTGATTTTAAAAACACATTGTTAATTATGACTTCTAACATTGGTTCTAAAGTTATTGAAAAAGGAGGAGGAAGTTTAGGATTCGAGTTAGCCGAATCTGAAGTAGAGTCTCAATATAATCGTATTAAAACTTTAGTTAATGAAGAGTTAAAACAGTACTTTCGTCCAGAGTTTTTAAATAGATTAGATGAAATTATTGTTTTTAGACAATTAACAAAAGGAGAAGTTTGGGAAATTGCTGATTTAATGTTAAATGAAGTTTTTAAACGTATAAAACAACAAGATATAGAATTAAATGTAACAGAAAGATTTAAAAATCGTTTAGTTGATGAAGGTTATAATCCAAGCTATGGTGCACGTCCGTTGCGTCGTGCAGTTATGCGTTTATTAGAAGATAGTTTAGCTGAAGAAGTTTTATCAGGTAAAATTAAGTCTGGAGACAGCGCTGTTGTTGATGTAGCAGATGATGGTGATGTTAAAGTTTTGATTGGTGATAAAGTTGAAGTTTAATTAATTTTACCAATTTGCTTAAAAAAATAAATATATATTATAATACTATGTATTTATTTTATATGCCAGGAACCAGGTTTGAACTGGTGACACGAGGATTTTCAGTCCACTGCTCTACCAGCTGAGCTATCCCGGCTGGCTTTAATATATCATGTTTATATGTATATTTGCAAATAGTTTAGTTAACTTATTGAATATTGTTGCTTTGTTAAGCCGGTTTTATTTATTTGTTGATTATTAACAGTTTCAAATAATGTTATATGAGGTACGAATAAAATTTCACATAAGCCTGTTGGGCCATTACGATTTTTACATATTGTAATGTCTAAAACTTTTTTATTTTTTATTTCTATATTTTTTTCAGTATTTTTATATAATATCATAACTATATCAGCATCTTGTTCAATCGAATTATGTAGTATAATTTTTTTGGAAAAAAAATTAAAGTAACTATCTATATTTATGTCATAAGATTTTGAGTAATTACTATATAAGATTTTATTAACAAATAAAATATTTATTATATTGTTTCTTTTTAATTGTTGTGTATTGTTAATTTTAGTAAAACTTAAAATTTGATTTGTTTGTATCCAACTATATTGTGATAAATATTTATGATTCTGTGTCAAAGATAATACTTTTGTTTCTATTTTGCATTGAAATATATATTTTTGAGATACATATATACTTTGTTTAAAATTTTTTAATATTAGTTTTAATTGCAATTGTATTATTGGATCTTTTTTATTACTAATAGTTTTTGTTTTTATATAACTTTTACATATAGTTTTTAAGTTGACTAAATTAATAGAATTGTTTAACAGATTTGCTATTTGAATATTATTTTTGTAGTGAATACAACCACTCTCTTTTAAATCAGATAATAAAGGTTGTTTTTGATTTCTTGTTTCAATGTTTCTGTTTAATTGAGACAAAACAATAACTGGTAATTTTAAAAATTGTGCTAGTAATTTTAGTTTTCTAGTTATATAACTTAATTCTTGATTTCTATTATAAATTTTATTATTTTCTTTATTTAATTGTATTAGTTGTAAATAATCAATTATTATTAATTGAACTTTATGATCTTTTTTTTTTAACTGTTTTGCTATATAGTCTATATAACTAATCGATATATTGTTTTTGTCATTAATGTATATATTATTTTTTAATAACTTATTACATATATTAGTAATATTTAGCCATTGTTGTTTACTTAATTTAGTCATTTGTTCATAAATTGGTATTTTTGATCCAATGGATATAAATTTATTTAAAATTTGTTTACTTGACATTTCAAGGCTAAATATACATATACTTAATTTATCATAATAAAAGTTATTATATGCTATATTAATAGCAAATGAAGTTTTTCCCATAGATGGTCTACCGGCTATAATAATTAAATCGCCATTTGGTAGTCCCGATGTAATTTTGTCTATTTCTAAGAAACCAGATTTTATTATTTGTTGTTTTTTATGTATTAAATCATATGTTTTGCTGTATTTTATTTGTAAAAGTTTTTCTGATATTAAATCTTTGAAGTCGATTACATTTTCTTCGTTTTGATTTCCATGTATATTAGTAATATGTAAATAAGATAATGCTTTATTATATAAATTTTTTTTAGCTATTCCAGAAACATATGCTAACTTTATTATATTGTGTCCATATTGAATAATTAGTCTTTTTATATAAGTATTATTAATTAATTCAATTAGTTCTTCTATATAATTATTAATATTTGATGAAAATATAAAAATTTGGCTTTGTTTCATCATAGTAACAATTTTGTCAAGGCCGCCAATTTGGTATAATACTTTATTTGATTCTAAATTATATATTAACTCTACTACATTGATTTTTTTGTGTTTGTATATGTTTAATATATTTATATAAATTATTTGATGAGATTCTAAGAAAAAATATTCTTTTTTTAATAGTATAGTAATATTCTCAAAGATATTAGGATAAATTAAAAGTATTCCTAATAATAATTCCTCTGCTATATAGTTTTGTGGTAAAAGTAAATATTTATATAAATTAGACATAACTTATTTTTTATATATATAATTCGGAGTGTACTAAATGTTTATTGGTATAGTATTTAATTTTACTACTGTATTAATATTACTAGATATTTCTATATTTGTTTTAAAAATACCTAATTTTTTTATATTAAATATTTTTATTTGTTTTTTATCTAATTTTATGCCAGTATATTTTATTATATAATTATTGATATCTTTTTCTGTAATTCTTCCAAATATATAATTGTTTTCTCCTTTTCTTCTATAAATACTAATTTTTCCTATTTTTTCAAGTTTTTCTTTTAACTTATTATTGCTTATTTCGTTAGCCTTTACTTGATTATTTTTTCTTTTTTTAAGCATTTCTAAATGCTTAGTTTTGTTTTTTGTAGCTATTTCTGCTATTTGATTTGGTATTAAGTAGTTTAATGCATATCCTGGAGACACATTTATTATTCTACCTTTTTCCCCTAGATGTAAAAAGCTTTTTATTAAAATAATATTTATTTTTTTTTTCATTCCTATTATAAAAATAGTATTCTATTAGTTTATTTTTTAGTTATTATTGTAACAGATATTTCTAAGATATAGAAAATTTAATTTTGACTTTTATATTTTATTTATTTTTTAATATGTAATGTTTAATTTTATAGTAATTTAAAATTTTTGACGCGATTATTGATCGATTTATTGTTGTACAGTAAATAACAATTTTTTTATTATTACTAAATTGTGCTATGAATTTTAAAGTTTGACTGAATTTAAAATTATTTAGGGGAATATTTATAGAGTTTTTTAAGTGGTACTTATAAAATTCAAATCTTTGTCGTATATCTAAAATAACAAATTTATTTTCTAGTTTTATTTTTGTCTTTTTTAAAATATCTTTTGATATAAAATTTTTAAATTTTATAAAAGTTTTTGTATCATTTTTAATTAAATTGTGATAATTTTTTTTGGTATAAAATTTTTTTTTTATTGTATTTATATTCATTAAATTAGATATTAAAAGATTATTGCTTAACGTTTGTTTAAATCCTAAAATAAGTTTTATGGCTTCTACTGCTTGTAAAATACCAATATGACCCGTTGTTACTCCTAATATTCCATTATTGTTACAACCTTCTATATTAAATTTTTGAGAGTATATATCAGTGTATTTAATTCCATCTTGGTAATTAAATATTCCAACTTGTCCTTCAAATCCCTCTACTGCTCCATATATATAGGCTTTATTTAATTTGAAACAAATATTGTTTATAGTATACCTTGTATTAAAATTATCACTAGTATCAATTATAATGTCATAATATTGCATAATTTCATATGCATTTTTATTATTGAGATAATATAAATGTGTTATAATTTTACATTTATTATTTAAATATTTTAGTTTACTTTTAGCTAATTGAGCTTTTTTATTATTTATATTGTCTGTATCATATAATATTTGTCTATTTAAATTAGAAAAATTAATAATATCATTATCAATAATGCCCATATAACCAATTCCTGAAGCAATTAGATATAGCATAACAGGACATCCTAAGCCACCCGCACCGACAATTAAAATTTTTGCTTTTTTTAGTCTTTTTTGTCCTTTTATTCCTATATTTTCTAAAACTAAGTGTCTTGTATATCTTATATATTCTTCTTTTGAAAAGTTTACTGATTTAGTACTAGGATTAAGCATTATTATTTGATTAACTTAAATTTAATAACTTAGTTTATATTATTATTACTATAAATGTTTACGTCTTTAGTTCAGTTGGCAGAACATAGGTTTCCAAAACCTAATGTCGAGGGTTCAAGTCCTTCAAGGCGTGTTAGTTTATAGTTATTTTAGGTATTATCGAAAGTTTATTTCTAATAACAACAACTAATAAAATATTATTTATTCTATATATAATGTTTTATTAGTTGTTGTTATTAGTACTTATACTTTATTATTGTTTATATAAAAAACTTAAGTTAGTTAATTTTAGTTACTAAAATATCATAATTTTTATAGTTTATGCCTAAAAAAGTTGTTGCTTTTGTGAAGTTAGCACTAATAGCGGGTAAAGCAACGCCAGCTCCTCCTATTGGTCCGGCTTTAGGTCAACATGGTGCTAATATTGTTATGTTTTGCAAAGATTATAATGCTAGGACTGCAGATAAAGCTGGTTTAGTAATACCAGTAGATATTTCTATTTATGAAGATCGTAGTTTTTCATTTATACTAAAAACTTCTCCAGCTTCTGTATTAATTTCTAAAGCTGCAGGTATTACTAAAGGTTCAAGTTCACCCAATTTAACAAAAGTAGGTTCTATTTCTGTTACACAATTAAAAGAAATAGCAAAAGTAAAACTTCAAGATTTAAATACAAATAATTTAAATAAAGCAATGTTAATTATCAAAGGTACTGCATCTAACATGGGTATTGATATTGATAATTAAAAAAAAATTTAGTAAAAATTAGAGGTATATTCTACTTATGCGTAAACGTTCTCGTCGTTTTTTACAAATTTTGAAACAAGTAAACAAAAATCATTTTTACAGTCCTCAAGAAGCTTGTAATTTACTACAAAGAGTCTCTAATGTGAAGTTTATTGAAACACTAGAAGCTCATATATCACTTGGGTTAGATCCTAAATACGCTGATCAGCAATTAAGGTCTACAGTTATTCTTCCTAAAGGCACAGGTAAAATAATGAAAGTTGCTGTTATTACCCAAGGCGAAAAGATATCTGAAGCTTTTTCTGCTGGAGCTGAAATAGTGGGTTCTGAGGATTTAATTAATGACATTTTTCAAGGACGTTTAGATTTTGATAAATTAATAGCAACACCTGATATGATGCTTCTTATTGCTAAATTAGGACGTATCTTAGGACCTAAAGGTTTAATGCCATCTCCTAAATCAGGTACTGTTACGACAGAAATTAAGAGTACAATAAATGCTTTCAAAGCAGGTAAACTCGAATATAAAGTTGATCGTACTGGAATAGTTCATTTGCCTATTGGTAAATTAAATTTTTCAGTAAATAATTTACTTATCAATTTAAAATCTTTACAAGAATCTATAGATAATAATAGGCCTTTGGGTTCTAGAGGTAAGTATTGGAAATCTTTATATTTATCTAGTACAATGGGACCAGCAATTCCTATTAATATCAATCTTTTAAGAGATTTTAAGTTAGGATAATTAATTATATTTATTTTTTTATACAATTTATTATGAGCAGTAAAATTAATAATATCATAGAAGAATTAAAGTCTTTGACGTTACTAGAAGCAGCAGAGTTAGTAAAACAAATAGAAGAAATTTTTGGTGTTGATGCTTCAACAGTTTCTAATAGTAGTATGATGATAATGCCAACAAGTACTAATAATACTTCTTTAGATGATGTAGAAGAGCAGACAGAATTTGATGTTATTTTAGAAGAAGTACCGGCGCCTAAAAAAATTTCTATTTTAAAAGTTGTACGTTCTCTAACTTCTTTAGGTTTAAAAGAAGCTAAGGAACTAGTTGAATCTACTCCTAAGTCTATAAAAGAAAATATCTCTAAAGAAGATGCTGAAAAGATTAAATTACAATTAGAGGGCGCAGGTGCCAAAGTTTCTGTTAAATAAATTTTTTTATCGAATAAAGTAGTAATTTATTATATTTTATAATTACTACTTATTATAATTGACTAAATTATTCCTAAAGTAATGGCTTTATATAAAGGCATTGTTGCTCCAATACCTAACCATACAGTAACTAAAGTTCCTATTAAAAAAATAGTAGTAGCAATAGGTCTACGAAAAGGATTTTGGAATCTATTAATATTTTCTAGAAATGGTATAGCAATTAATCCTATTGGTACAGAAGCCATAGATAGCACTCCAATAAGTTTGTTTGGTATTACTCTAAGTAAATTAAAGGTTGGAAAGAAATACCATTCAGGTAAAATTTCTAAAGGCGTAGCGAACGGATTTGCTTTTTCTCCAATTCCCATTGGTTCTAGTATGGCGAGTCCTACGTTACATGCTATAGTTCCTAATATTACAACTGGAAAAATATATAGCAAGTCGTTAGGCCATGCTGGTTCTCCATAATAATTGTGACCCATGCCTTTCGCTAATTTTGCTCTTAGTTTTGGGTTTGTTAAATCGGGTTTTTTTATAATTGACATATTGTATACTCCTTAATTTCTGTTATTTGTATAAAAAAAACGTTTTGTTGTTATAAAGGTCCTGAGATACCTTGTTTACGTATCATTAAAAAATGCATTAGCATAAACACAGCAGTTAATAAAGGTAATACAAAAGTATGTAAACTATAAAATCTAGTAAGTGTACTTTGCCCTACGCTTACACTACCCCTTAGTAGTTGAACAATTGTACTTCCGATTATTGGTATAGCTTCTGGTACTCCAGTTACTATTTTAACTGCCCAGTAGCCTATTTGATCCCACGGTAGTGAGTATCCTGTAACTCCAAATGATACTGTTAAAACTGCTAAAATTACTCCAGTTACCCATGTTAACTCACGAGGTTTTTTAAAACCTCCTGTTAAGTATACTCTAAATGTGTGTAAAATTAACATTAAGACCATCATACTTGCTGACCATCTATGAATTGATCTTATTAACCAACCAAAATTTACTTCTGTCATGATATATTCTACAGATGAAAATGCTTCTGCTACAGTTGGTCTATAATAAAAAGTCATAGCGAATCCACTTGCTACTTGTATTAGAAAAGAAGTAAATACTATGCCTCCTATGCAATAGAATATATTTACATGTGGTGGTACATATTTACTTGAAATGTCATCTGCTATAGATTGAATTTCTAATCTTTCTTCAAACCAATCGTATACTTTGCTCATATAATTTATTTTTTTAACTATAATAAAATTTTTAGTGCGTTTAAACTACTTTAATAACAAAATTTGTATACAAATTTTCTCTTTACAATTTTTATTGTATATTATAACAATTATATTGTTCTATATTTTTAATATTATAATTGCTTTAGTTTAAATTAAAAATATTTTGTATATATATACTTTTTTTATTGTAATATTTTATATTTTTATTAATAGCAACTGTACTTGTATTACTAATAATAGCTAACTTTTTTTGAGATAATTTAAATGGAATATAGATCTTTTTTTTACTTATTATTCCAAATTCTAAGCATAAAAACAAAATTAGTTGAGTTACTCTATTGTGTGCATATTTTTGGCTTAATATTTCATTCATTATCTCGTATTTTGATAGAGTGTTTTCATAACTAATAATAATATTGAATAAAAAACAATCATTACTTTTGAATTTTTTTAGATCAACTAAATTAAAACTTATAAAATATGTTTCTTCTAAAGCGATCAACTTGTAATAAAATTTTTTACTTTTACTTTTAAGGCTAAATATATCATTTTTGCTTAAAATAGCTAAAATTAATTTTTTTTGATTTGTAAAATTTTTAGTGATGTAAATACTTCCATGTATTATAACGATAGATTTATTTATATTTTTACAAGAACTATATATTAGTATGCTATCTTCTTTATTTATTTTGTATACATAGTACGTTATATTATAATTCGCAAAAAAGTTAATCCATTTCATTTGTATTTTTTTAGTGAATTATGTTATTCAAATAATATTATTATATTTATACCTAATATAATGAAACAAGTAAAAAAAATTTTGTTAGTTGATGACGATTGTAATTTACGGAATACGCTATCTTTTTATTTACTGTCTGAAGGTTTTTTTGTTCGCTCTGTTGATAATATTCGTTCTGCTTTGGTATTAATAAGAAAAGAGTCTCCTGACCTGGTTATTTCGGATATTATGTTTAGAGATTTAGATGGTTATGATCTTATTAAACTACTTAAACTAGATATTCTTTTCATTCGTATACCAGTTATATTTTTAACAGCTAAAGGAATGACTATAGATCGAATTAAAGGATATAATTTAGGTTGTCATGCTTATTTAATAAAACCCTTTAATCCTAAAGAGCTATTAGCTATTATTCAAAATATATTTCATAATATTGATTTGCTACAAATAAACTCTTCACATAATGTAAATAAAACATTTACGAATTCTCAAGTCTTTGATTCTTTTACTATTACTGAAAAAAATATCTTAAAACTAGTTATTGATGGATACATGAATAAAGAAATAGCAATAAATCTTAATACTAGTTTACGCAATGTTGAGAAGTATATAAGTCGTTTACTTAGTAAAACTAGTACTCGCAATCGTACAGAATTAGTAAAATCTTTTATTATTTCTTATTGAATTACTAAGGGCGAATGACGGGACTCGAACCCGCGTATAATGGAGCCACAATCCATTGCCGTAACCTCTTGGCTACATCCGCCGTATTATATATAATTTTACTATAACCTTTTTTGTCTTTCTAGTTTACTTTGAATTTATAACTAATTATATGGAAAGTTACTTAACAATTTTTATTAATGATGAGCCTTTTAACTGTGAATCTTCTATGTCTTTGAAAAATATTTTGTTATATTTAAATTTCGATATAAATTTTATTTTAGTTGAATATAATAAAGAAATACTAAATAAGTTTGAACTAGAGTATACATTTTTAAAAAATAATGATTGTTTGGAAGTTATTACTATTGTTGGGGGAGGGTAATTTATCTATTTTTAATTCATATATCTTTTTGATACAGATAATCTTCCTTGCTTAGTATCTATATGTATTATTTTTACTTTAATTAATTTTCCTATTTTAAAAAAAAAATTAATATTATTTATATATTTATAACTTATTTCTGATATATGTAGTAATGCTATAACTCCATAAATATTAATAAATAATCCGTATGGCTTGATATATAAAATTTTTCCATATAGTATTTCTCCTAATTTAAATTTATGTAAAGCTAATGAAAGTATGGCACTTTTATTACTTAAAATTAATTGGTTTTTTTGTTCATTTGAAATTAGTAATTTACACTGGATATTTTTTTTCTTATTACTATAATCTTGTTTATTTTCAGGTTTTAAATATATTTGTGATTTAGGTATAAAGCTTTGTATTCCTTCTAAGTATGTTATAAAACCTCCTTTGTTAATATGTTGAATATAAAGATAAAATATTATATCTTCCAAGTAGAATTGCTTGATTCTTTTCCAGCTTCTTATATAATCAATTCTTTTAATTGATAAAATTGATTTTTTTAAATTGTTATTTTGTTCAATTAAAAAAAATTCTCTAGTTGTTTTAATTAAACTGTAATTTTTTTTCTTTTTTCTATAGTTAAATAATGTTATCTCTTCTGTTGGTAAATAACCGGCTATCTTGTTTCCTATATTAACTAAAAAACCGGAATATTCTTGATGTATTATTGTTCCAGCAACTATGTCTCCAGCGTGTGGGTTATAATTATATTTTTTTAGTATTTCAGCAAAAGAGTTTGTTTTTTTTCCATACATAATGTATTATTAGACTTTTAAAAGTATATAATATTTAATACTTAAAGTAAGCGTAGGTAATTGCAGATTTTTTACAATTCTGAGGAAAGTCCGGGCTCTATTTATAGAAATATAGCTGTATAAAATTCAGTGTAAGTAACTACTAGGATAGTGCCACAGAAATATACCGCCTGTTGTTTGTTCAGGTAAGGGTGCAATGGTACATTAAAAGTGTACCAGAAATATTTTCAAGATATTTGCTAGGTAAACCCCGTATTAGAGCAAAGTAATCAATTGTATAAGTTTTCTATAAATTTTACTTTAATATATTTTATAATATTTAAGGTATTACTGGTTTATTTATATACTGCATTAAGTAAAATTTTTTACTATAGATTAATAATTACCCTTTTTATTAAATTAATAATATATATTTTTTATAAAAAAGAACAAAACCCGGCTTACGTCTTACTTTATTTAATCAGTTTTTAATTCATTTATTAAGTCTTCTATATTTGTATTAATCATTTTAATATCTTTGTTGTTTAATGTTCTGTAATTTGATCTGTAAGTAATTCTTAATCCTATAAAACGCGAATAGGATGATTTTTCGTAATATTCATTAAATATTTCGATAGATTCTACTAATTTTTTATTCCTATTAAAAATAAACTTTTTTATATCGTTAATATTTGTATGTTGTTTTACTTTAATTGAGATATCTCTTATTACACTTGGATAATGTGAGTACTTTTTTATATTAAAGTTTAGATTTCTATTTATTTTTCTAGTATGATTTAATTTTTCTATATGAATTTCAAATATATATATTTTTTTATTATTGTTTTTTAAATTTATATTGTATTTGATGTTTAATTCTCCAAAAGTCCCTATTAATTCTTTATTTAATCGGTTGTACATACCTATCTGTTTTATTGGATGAAATAAGTGGCTTGTATTTTTTATATACTTATTGTTTTCATACTGAGATAATTTTTGTAGTGTAACTTCAGCGTTTAATTGTTCTAATAAAGCTTCAATAATGCCTTTTACATGAAACCAATTAATACTTTGAGGTTTATCTGACCATTTATTTCTAATAAAACTATTATTATATATTAGTCCTGCTAAATTGTTATTTTCAATGTATTGATTTTGAGAATCTTTTTCAAATATTTTACCTATCTCAAATATTTCTATACGAAAGTTTTTGTGTTTTATATTGTAACGATAATTTTCAATTAGATTTTCAAGAACATTGTTTCTTAAAGATTTTTGTTCTTTTGTAATAGGATTTTTTAAAGATATTGGTTTAATTTTATTTATTAGTGAGCAATTAACTACTTCATTTAGTCCTAAGTTACGTAGTAAAAATCTTATTTTTCTTATTGTTGATAGACTACTGTGAATGGATTTTTTCTTTTTATTGGATGGTAAATTTTTTAAAAAATATTTGAATCCATAAATTCTTCCAATTTCTTCTACAATGTCTATTTCACGTTTTAAATCATGAATTCTATATATTGGTATAATAACCTTAAATGTTTCTAATCTTTTAATATATTTAGAATGAAAATGGAGTTTATTTAATGTGTTTAAAATACTTGCAGTTGATAAAAACTTAAATGGCCTATTTTTTAATATACCTAATACGTTAAATATCTTATTTTTATGTATTTTTATGGTATGTTCTATTTTATCAGTTGTTTTCCATTTTTGATTAGATTTACCAATAGTTCCTTTTGTATACGTACTAATAATATTTATTGTTTCATTGTAAGCATTTTGTAAATATTCTGTGCAACTGTAATCTAGTTTATTGTTGTTATTTTTATTTACATAAAAAAGTAATATTTTACAGTTATTATTGTTAAACAGTTTTTTTTGATTTTTTAAGTTTTTATTATTTAAAATATCTATTAATAATAAATTCTGTTGCAAATTTGTTATATTTAGATCAATAAACTGTTTTTTTATATTGATTGTATTGAGTATTTTAATCTTATATCCCCATTTTATTTGAACATAGTTTTCTATATCACTAAACAAATTATTTGTTTTTATATCGTATGTTTTGAGATAATTAATAAGCCATTCAGGAGATTCATTTTTTTTTATATTGCTTATTAAATTTAATTTAAGATACAAAAAAGTTTTTGATATTTTAATATTTTGTGTATAGTTTTTGTTATCTTTTAAATTACCGTTTAAATTTATAGGATTAATTTTTAGTGGTAAATCTAATATAATGCTAATTTCTTTAGCTAAATTAATAATGCAGTAAAGTTCTTTGCGGTTAGCTGTATTATTCAAATAAATTAGCTTATCTTTTGTTTTAGTATTTTCTTTTATCTCTTCTATTTCAATACCACACAAAGTTAATTTTTCTTTAAGATAAGTTAATTCTATATTTTTTAAGTCAACAAACTTATTTAATAGTTTCCATGAAAATTTCATCTTTTAATTTATATCAAATGAAAAGTAGTAAAATATTTAAATTCATTATATCCTGAAGCTACCATTTTATGCTTTTGTAAATGATAGGTTATTATTATTTGCGTACCTTTCCATGAAACGCATAAAACGATCCCATTCAATTGGGTTTTTTATAATATAGATAGATTCAATACCTTGTGGTTTTCCATTGATAAATTTTGCATTAACATCTGTAGTTATGAGTTCTCCTTCTTCATCTTTCATGTACATTCCTTGGATATCACCTTTCTCTTGCATACCTAATTGTATTATATCTGGATTATTAAATCGAAATGTTGCAGTTCCAGTACTGCCATCACGAGATCTAGTTAATTTGATACTTGGTATAACTGTTTCATCAATATCCTTGATAAATTGAATAACTGCCATTGATTTATCCCTTATTATTTATATTAAGCAATAACCTTTCAAATTAATTTATTATAAATTATCTGGGGTAGGAGGATTCGAACCTGCGAATGGCGGAGTCAAAGTCCGCTGCCTTACCACTTGGCTACACCCCAATACAATGTATTTTATCATATAAAAACTAGCAAAAAACTTTATATTAATTTTAGATACCATTTTTTAAATAAATTAAATAATTTTTTAATTTATTTAATTTAATTTTTTGTTGTGTTCCAGTTTGAAGCCATTTAACTGTTATATATTCATTTTTTATCTCTTCTTCGCCTATAATAAAACATATTTTTGCTGATATTTGATTTGCTTGTTTTATTTGTTTATGTAAGCTACTGTGACTTAAATCAAGCTCAAAGTTTATTTTTAATTCCTCTAATGTTTTTATTATATCCCATATTTGATTTCTAATTTTATTACTTTGAATTTGGACAGCAATATAAATTTTTTTATTGTCTTGCTGTATTTTTAATTGGTTTTGTGTTATTATCACTAACCTTTCTATTCCAATTGCCCATCCAACAGATGGTGTTTTAGGACCTCCTAATTGTTGAATTAATTGATCATATCTTCCTCCTCCACAAATGGTATTTTGACTACCTAAACTCTGTTCTTTTATTTCAAATGCTGTGTAGTTGTAATAATCTAAGCCTCTTACTAAATATTCATTTATTTCATATGAAATATTAAGAGAATTAAGATGGTTACAAATTTCATTAAAATGATCAAGCGATTTTGATTTTAAAAAGTCTTTTAATTTAGGTCCTTCCCATAAAATTTCTTGGGTTTTTGAGTTTTTACTATCTAGAATCCTTAAAGGATTAGTTTTTAATTGATTTTGTGAACTTATATCTAACTCGTATTTATATTTATTTAAGTAATTTATTAATTGAGTTTGATATAAGTTTCTTTCTTCAATATTACCTATAGAATTAATTTCTAGTTTATACTCTAAGCATTTTAATGCTTTTAATATTTTAGTAGCTAATCTTATTACTTCTACGTCTGCTATTGGATTTGGGCTTCCTATGCATTCAATACCAAGTTGGTGAAATTGTCTTTGTCTACCTTTTTGTGGTCTTTCATATCTAAACATTGCTCCTAAGTACCATAGTCTATTAATTTTTTTTCTTAGATATAATTTATTACTAATGAATGCCCTAGCTATACTAGCTGTACCTTCTGGTCTTAAACTAATATTTCTTTCTCCTTGATCTAAAAAACTATACATTTCTTTGTTGACTATGTCTGTATAATTACCAATACTTCTATTGAACAATATTGTGTTTTCTAACAATGGTGTTCTTATTTCTTTATAATTATATAAAGTCAAAATTTCATAAGCTATGCTGTATACATATTGCCAAACTATTATTTCATCAGGTAAAATGTCTTTAGTTCCTCTTAATGGTTTCATATTTTATATTGAAATTATATTTTAATAAGTTAAGTTATTATACTTTATATTTTATTAGGCAAGGAGGGACTCGAACCCCCGACACCGTAGTTCGTAGCTACGTGCTCTAATCCACTGAGCTACAAGCCCACTATACTTTTATAATACTATAAATAAAAAGTATAAATCGAAAATATTCTTACAAATATTGTTTTAGCTATATCTTATTATTATTTTTTGATATATTGTTATTTTATTAATTTAAATTTATTTTCATTTAAAAGAATAAAGGTATTCATTTATGAGTAAAATTATACTTTACCATGATAATGCGCGTAAAGCATTAGAAAAAGGTATTAATATACTGTCTGAAGCAGTTTCAGTTACTTTAGGACCTAAAGGTAGAAATGTAGTATTAGAAAAAAAATATGGTTCTCCACAAATTATTAATGATGGCGTTACAATTGCTAAAGAAATAGAATTAAAAAACCTTATTGAAAATACAGGTGTTTCATTAATTAGACAAGCAGCTTCTAAAACAAATGATATTGCTGGAGATGGTACTACTACAGCAATAGTATTGGCTCATGCCATAGTAAAGCAAGGTTTAAAAAATGTAGCTGCTGGTTCTAATCCGGTAATTTTAAAAAAGGGTATTGATAAAGCAGTTAAATTTATTGTGAAAAAAATTAGTGAATATTCTAGGCCTATTAGTAATTCAAGTGATATAATGCAAGTTGCATCAATTTCAGCCGGTAATGATAAAGAAATAGGCGAAATGATTACACAGGCAATACAAAAAGTAGGTAAAGAAGGAATAATTTCTTTAGAAGAAAGTCAATCTACTGTAACTCAATTAGAAATTACAGAAGGAATGAAATTTGATAAAGGTTTTATTTCACCTTATTTTGTTACAGATGTATCTAGAATGGAAGTCATTCAGGAAAATCCTTATATTCTGCTAACAGACAAAAAAATCACTCTTATACAACAGGAACTTTTACCTATTCTAGAACAAGTTGCAAAAACAGGTCGTTCTTTATTAATAGTAGCTGAAGATATTGAAAAAGAAGCACTAGCAACTATGATTGTTAATAAATTAAGAGGTATAATTAACGTAGTTGCTGTTAGGGCACCAGCTTTTGGCGATAGAAGAAAGTCTTTTTTAGAAGATATTGCTATTTTAACTTCTGGTCAACTAATTACAGAAGATACTGGTTTAACTCTTGATAAAGTTTCATTAGATCAGTTAGGTATTGCTAGAAAAATTCAGATTTCAAAAGATTTTACAACAATTATAGCTGATGGTGATAAAAAAAATATTAATACTAGATGTTGTCAGCTTCGTAAACAATTAGAAATTAGTAGTAATAGTTATGAAAAAGAAAAACTTCAGGAAAGATTAGCTAATTTATCTAGTGGTGTAGCTGTAATTAAAGTTGGTGCTGTAACTGAAACAGAAATGAAAGATAAAAAATTGCGTTTAGAAGATGCTATTAATGCTACTAAGGCTGCGATTGAAGAAGGAATCGTTCCTGGTGGTGGTTCTACTTATGCTCATTTATCAAAAGATTTAAGTTTGTGGTCTAAACAAAACCTTAATGAAGAAGAACTTGTAGGATCTTTAATTGTTGAGAAAGCTTTACTTTGTCCATTAATGCGAATAGCAGAAAATTCTGGTATAAATGGCTCCGTTATTGCAGAAAAGTTAAAAGAAAGTAATTTTCCTAAAGGTTATAATGTAAATCAAGGCATGTTAGTTGATATGTATAAAGTAGGTATTATTGACCCTTCTAAAGTAGCTCGTTCTGCTTTGCAAAATGCTTCATCTATAGCTTCTATGATTTTAACTACAGAATGTATAATAGCGGATTTTAATAAGTAATGTTATTTTTATATATTAATTATAAATATAAATATTTTATTAAAATTAAAATTCCTTGTCTACTTTGTAACTTTTTAATTATGTATAAATTTAATATGGCTAATTCATTTATATTTATTTTATATAAACAATTTAATGATTTATATGTATAATAGTATTCATACTTAACAAAATAAATATAAGTGAATTTGTTTAGGTATTGTTGAACTTCTAAGGACTTTACGCACTTTTTGTATTTTTGAAGTATTTGTAATATTAATTCATTTAATACGTTAATCTGAATAAAATTATATATTATATAAATCTGATATATGCATTGTATAAAATTACACGAACTATTATTGTAATAGTTTCTTATATTTTGATTTATTTTTATTAAATTAGTAACAAATAAGAGATTGTTTTTGTCTTTATAATTTATATTAACTTGACTAGTTAATAAGTTTTGAATTTTGTATATGCTAATAGCTTCAATACTTATTAATAATAAATCTATTTTTTTTTTAAAATTCGTTTTTTTTTTCATATTATATTTTATTAATTGATAAAAATTATTCTATAAATTTAATTACTACCAGCAAAAATAAATTCTGGAAATTTATCTTGTGCTTGTGATACAGACTTATTTTTGCTTTTGTCTTGCCAAAAATTGATTATTTCAGTTGCTTTATTTAGCAAATCTATTTTTTGACTTTCACATATCCAAGGTTTCGAATCTAATTCTGTTTTTAATTGTTCCCATGCATCATTTCTTGGCCAAAAAAAATATGATGTTAGTGGACTTATATTTTTACCAACTACATGATCTATTGCTATTGCTACATTATTATCTAACCATAAAATGCGAAATGTAAATTTTTGCAAGTATATTTTCCTTTTTTACTGATAATTTTTCTTTACTAGATCTTTAACTGTTTTTGTTAGTTTTGCCCCTTCTTTTATTCTGTTTTTGATTTCAACTGTATCTATTTTACTTTGTTTATTTAGAGGATTATAAAAACCTATTTCTTTTATAGCTTTGCTGTCTCTTTTCTTTCTGCTATCAACTATTATTATTCTATAGCATGCTTTTTTTTTTCGACCAAATTTTTTAAGTCTAATTTTTAGCATTTTTTATGGGTTAAAAAATTAATTATTTTATTTTTTATTATACTATATTTTTTTTCTTTTATAAAATGTCATCATTTTATAGATTCAATTCTAATGTTGTTAAAAATGACTGTTAAGCATTGTAAAAATATAATTCCTAACATAGGAGACATATCCATTCCAAATATCATTGGAATGGTTCCTCTAAATAGTTTTAAGTATGGGTCTGTTAATCTATTTAGTGAGCAAAATGGCTCATTATACCAGTTAACTGTTGGGAACCAAGCTAAAGATAACTTTAATAAAATTAAAATTAGGTATATTTCAGAAAAATTTGCGACAGATGTAAATATCAAATTTAGTGAATATGTAATAATCATTTTTGTTTATATTTTTAATCAATGTAAAGTATTTATAAACTATTTGTTATTATATATGATTTTTGTAGTATATACTTTTAATTTTGGGTATATATTGCTTAGTTTATTTAAAATTTCATTATAACAAGCTATACAAGCTATATGCATATTTTCTGAAGGTACTTTTGTGTGTCTCTTCAGATATTTTATTAGTTTAATAATTTCTTCATTTTTTATAATTTCATCTAATATAAAAATGTTTATATTAAAATATTTTAGTTCGATATTTTTATTAATATTTTTTATTTCTTTGTCTATTGTATGGTCATTTTTATATTCAACATGTACTATTTCTATGTTTGGTAAAAGAATTTTAATATCTGTAATCATTCTATAAGTGCTTGGTAAATCTGTAAAAATATAACATCTGTTTTGCAAATTAATTAAATTAACATTTTTGGTATAATGTATATTTTTAATGTATAATTCTTCTGTTTTTATATATTTTCTTAAAACTTCATAAATGAATAATAAACCAATGTATTTGTAATGTTGTTCGTGTAGAGACTTACTTGTTGTTTTATTTATAATAGAACTAGATAAAAATTGTATTATGGGATGAGATATTTTATAGATATTTAATTGCATATAAAGTATTTGAATTTTTTATATTTATATATAAACTTTGTTTATTATGAGATTTAAGTCTATATATTTATATTAATTTTTTATTTATAAAAAAACTATTCTTATTATTAAAAATAAAAATAGTTTTTTTTGATTTTATTTTTTAGTCTAAAGGTTTCATTGATAGTACAGCTTCATTTTCTCTATTTATTCCTTTTTCGAACCCAGCAGCAGCAGCTCGAGATCTTCCTGCGTGCCATAAATGTCCTATAAAGAGAAAAAATCCTAAGAAAAAGTGAGAAGTTGTTAACCAGCTCCTTGGTGACACATAATTTACTGAATTAATCTCTGTTGCTACCCCTCCTACAGAATTTAATGATCCTAAAGGAGCATGCGTCATATACTCTGCTGCTCTACGTTCTTGCCAAGGCTGAATATCATTTTTAATTTTGTTTAAATCTAAACCATTTGGTCCTCTTAAGGGTTCTACCCAAGGTGCTCTTAAATCCCAAAATCTCATTGTTTCTCCACCAAAAATGATTTCGCCACTTGGTGATCTCATTAAATATTTTCCTAATCCTGTTGGACCCTGCGCAGATGCTACGTTTGCACCTAGTCTCTGATCTCTTACTAAAAAAGTAAATGCTTGTGCTTGTGATGCTTCAGGTCCAGTTGGTCCATAAAATTCGCTTGGATAGGCTGTATTGTTATACCATACATAGTTAGATGCTGTTATACCCATTATGGAAAGAGCACCTAAGCTATAAGATAAATAAGCTTCTCCTGACCATACAAAAGCTCTTCGAGCCCATGCAAACGGTTTAGTTAAAATATGCCATATTCCGCCTGCTATACAAGATACACCAATCCATACATGTCCTCCTATTAAATCTTCCATGTTATCTACGCTTACTATCCATCCATCTCCACCAAAAGGTGATTTTAAAAGATAACCAAATATAACTGACGGATTTAATGTAGCATTATTAATTGTTCTAACATCTCCTCCTCCTGGAGCCCATGTATCATAAACTCCACCGAAAAATAGTGCCTTAATAACTAGCAAAAATGATCCTATTCCTAATAATAGTAAATGTATTCCTAGAATAGTTGTCATTTTATTTTTGTCTCTCCAGTCGTATCCAAAAAAAGGAAATGATTCTTCTAATGTATCAGGTCCTATTAAAGAATGATATAAACCTCCAAATCCAAGTACTGCTGAAGATATTAGGTGTAATACACCTATTACAAAATAAGAATATGTACTGTTTATTTCTCCACTTGGTCCTACTCCCCATCCTAAAGTTGCTAAATGAGGTATAAGAATGAATCCTTGTTCGTATAATGGTTTTTCTGGTACAAAATGTGATACTTCAAATAGAGTCATAGCTCCTGTCCAAAATACTATAATACCTGCATGTGCTACATGTGCTCCTAATAGTTTACCAGATACATTAATTAATCTAGCGTTACCAGACCACCATGCAAAACCTGTTGATTCTAAATCTCTACCGCCGCCAACTACGTTATTATTTTTAAAGGGCGTTTCCACGTGGTAAAACCTCCTCTGGGAATATAAAATTTTCGTGAGGTTGGTCTTGTGCTGCCATCCATGCACGAATACCTTCGTTTAATAAAATATTTTTTGTATAAAACGTTTCAAATTCTGGGTCTTCTGCAGCTCTTAATTCTTGTGACACAAAATCGTAAGCTCTCAAGTTTAAAGCTAATCCTACAATGCCGAATGCGCTCGTCCATAGTCCTGTTACTGGCACAAATAACATAAAAAAATGTAACCATCTTTTATTGGAAAAAGCTACTCCAAAAATTTGAGACCAAAATCTATTTGCTGTTACCATAGAATATGTTTCTTCAGACTGTGTTGGAGTAAATGCCCTAAATGTATCAGCTGCGTCTCCGTCTTCAAATAAAGTATTCTGTACAGTTGCTCCATGTATTGCAGATAGTAACGCTCCTCCTAGTATACCTGCTACACCCATCATGTGAAAAGGATTTAATGTCCAATTATGAAATCCTTGTAAAAATAATAGGAAGCGAAAAATTGCTGCTACTCCAAAGCTAGGAGCAAAAAACCAACTAGACTGTCCTAATGGATACATTAAAAATACAGAAACAAAAACAGCAATTGGACCAGAAAATGCAATAGCGTTGTATGGCCTTATTCCCACCAGTCTTGCAATTTCAAATTGTCTTAAGCAAAAACCTATTAAACCAAAAGAGCCATGTAAGGCGATGAAAGACCAAAGTCCACCAATTTGACACCATCTTGTGAAATCACCTTGTGCTTCAGGTCCCCATAATAGTAATAATGAATGACCCATGCTGTTAGCTGGTGTTGATACTGCTGCTGTTAAAAAATTGCATCCTTCTAAATAAGAGCTGGCTAGGCCATGAGTATACCAAGAAGTTACGAATGTAGTTCCAGTTAACCATCCTCCTAGTGCTAAATATGAACAAGGAAATAATAATAATCCAGACCATCCTACAAATACAAATCTATCTCTTTTTACCCAATCATCAATTAAATCAAATCTTCCACGATTTTTTTCTTGGCCAATTGCAACAGTCATATATAAATTCTCCAAGATAAATTATTTAAGTAAATATATTATTTAATACTAGTTCAAGTTCTTATTGATTTTATTAAAACTTTTAATTAATAATCAATGATTTGATGTTACTTATCTTTCCAATTAAATAATATTATAATAATATTATTATTTAAATTATATTTTTGTATTTAACTATTTATTATTAGTTCTATAAGTTGAATTTTTTATCAAATTTTATGTCATATATCTTATTTAAGTTAAATTATTAGTAATGCATAGATTACTTGTAAACTTTCTTTTGTTGTCTTTCAATAGATTTGTTCTTTTATTGTAATTCTTTGAAATAAATATCCTGTACCCCTTGCAGTTAAGATTAAATCAGGATTACTTGGATCATCTTCTAATTTTGCTCTAAGCCTAGAAATATGTACATCAACTACTCTAGTATCTACGTGTCTTTCTGGCGTATATCCCCAAACTTCTTGTAAAATAGATGAACGTGAAAATGGTTCTCCTGCTGTACTAATTAATAGTTCTAATAAGCTGAATTCCATACCTGTTAATCTAACTCTTTCATTGTTTTTATAAACTTGTTTTTTGTTGGTATCAATTTTTAAAAAACCTATATTAATGATACCTGAGCTAGGTATCAAAGGACTTATTGCTATTTTGTCAATTCTTCTTAAAACACATCGAATTCTTGCTTCTAACTCTTTTGGTGAAAAAGGTTTTATTATATAATCATCTGCTCCTAATTCTAATCCTGTTATTCTATCTGAAACATCTCCTAACGCAGTTAAAATAATGATTGGTACATCAGATTCTTTTCTAAGTTCTTGGCATACACCATATCCATCTAATTTTGGCATCATTACATCTAATATAACTAATGTCGGGTACTCTGCTCTAAAAACATTTAATGCTTCTTCTCCGTCGGCAGCACTTATAACATCATAACCAATCATAGATAGTCTAGTTTCTAATATTCTTCTTATGCTAGTTTCATCATCTACTATTAATATTTTTTCTTTTTCGTTATCCAATTTATTCATCTCCTTTACACTCTAAAATTTAAATATTCATAATAAAATATAAAAATTTGTAAAGTATCAATTTTCATTATACTCTTTGTTTAATATGTTTTTTTTAGTTTTAAAATCACTAGATAATGTAATTAAGTTAAAACAATAAATATTTTAAAGTTTATACTACATTTACTGGATTTAATATATTTAACTATTTCTATTTTATTATCTATAGTTCAATATTTTATTAAAAATTTTTCAAAATCTATTAATAATAGGGGTTGACAATTTTAACTATATAGTAGTATCCTTATTTAAGGATTATTAATAACTTTTTAGATTTCTCTAAAAAGTTGTATTTAAACTAAGTTGAAATAAACATTTGTTTAATTCTGGATACTAC